ATAAAACAATTTAGCCTACGAAGTCAGGACTAGAAATGTTCAAACTTTTATTAAATTTTTTTTTATCGACGAGCCTCGCTCGTCGTGATGCAATTTACTTTCAATAAATTTTTAAGTAACAGCTTCTATAATTATGAAGATATATGGTATACCATATATCCCTAATAACCACTCTAGTTCTTTACAGAGCTACACTGTATCTTAACAATATAATTTTTGATCATAAATTACACCTCTTATTGGTTTATACTTTTCATCTAACCCCAACTTTGTGTCTCGATACTCCGGCTACTAAACATAGAAAATGTTATTCAGCCCTAACATCTATTTATAAATTCACCATTCTATACTAATTCCTTATCTATATACTAGGGCGCAAGCATACTTCTCAACAAAAAGGATTAGTATTGGCGACTACGTACACAGCAGTACTTTGTCAGTATACCAACACTCCTCCTCCCGCCCTGCCTTCGGAGAAGCCAGGCTAGATGGCACAAGTCGCTACGAAATTTGTCCTTCTTTATTTTTTATTGAAAACCAACTCGTCAATAATAATTATAGAAGTAACATATTTAATTAAAATTTTATAGACCTTTATTATGGACTGCTGTTTTAGGAGAAGTTAACTATAACGGGAGCTGAATACTAGCTACTCCCCCCTTTATATCGTACAATAATGCTAACTTTTCCTTATACATTATTCCCGCAGGAAGGTTATGTTAAGTGTTAGGCAGCAAACATAGTCTATATTTAGGAATAATTTAAGCTATATCCTGTAATAATTTCTTACTAAAAAAAGGATTTATATGGGCTTGATTTTCCAGAATAAAGTTATTTTATGTTATTTAATCTAACTAGGCTGACAAAGTATGCATCCACCCCGCCTATTAACTTCTTTATATTTTCTATATAATACCTAAATTTAGATTTAAATCTTAAACATATATTAAATCATAGACTTTCCTTAAAAGTTAATTATGCATCTCAAATAAGACGACTTATAAATTAAATTTTTCCTATTACTTATCACTAAATATTTTTTATTTGCTCATGATAGCTTTATTTTATTAATTACAACTTGCGCCTTCAGAAAGGAGCAATACACATGAAGATACTGTCCTACCAACTATTATTTACTTTCTCCGGCGAAGCCGGAGTGTATGGCGTCTTAATATTATGAAAAAAGGCTACACTATATTAAGTCTAGTATTTTCAACTCTTAAGACTGGGGGGGGGATCCCCCCCCCTATATAGCTATCAACCATATATTATAATTTATAAATATTTTTACCTACTATATCTTTAATGCTTATAGCGACTCTTAGTTTTAAGCTTAGAGTCACTACAGCGAAGCCAATAATGAACGAATTTATAACCCCGGATCCCCAAATCTAGGTTTGGTAGTAGGCGGTTTAGGGTTAACACCTCCTTTTGGTTCTTGTATTCCAGGAGCCGGATAAGGCTTTGGTGGTCCAAGTGAATTAGGTCTAAAAAATCCTGGTACTGGTATATAACTAGGGTGACCAATTGGTACGTTATCCATACCTAAAACCAATAGAAAGTCGCTTTGAATAATAATTGTCATAAATATAGCTAGATAATAATCTTGCTGTATAATATTTATTAATAAATTCAAGGGTATTGTCAAGATTAAATATAAATCATAGACAATTAAGAGCAATTCATTATTAATATTTATAACACAACCTACAATAATAGTAGGTACTCCATAAATTAATCATTTAATAAAAGCTAGCGCCGGCATTAAAAATGCCTTACAAGCTACAACTGATTGAATTAAAGGAAGTTCAATAATATTATCTGGAATTCCTGTGCAGCCGATATAAGATTGGAGTAAAGAAAAATTAATGTAAGTCAAGACCATCTTTAATATATCCTGAACTAAGTACCACAAAAACTTGCGCTTGTATAAAAGCAATTCCCAACTCTAACCCTGAGAAAGCAATTATAAAGGCTAATGGTATTAATCCTAAAATAAAAAATATTACACCACTTGTCATTATATTATAAGTAAATCCAGCTAAAATATTTAATAACATGTGACCTGAAAGTAAATAAGTATAATACATTAATCCGAATTCCTATTATTTTCAACCATACTTACTATTTTATCAATAAATTTACTTGTAATAATAGTAGTATTTGGATTTTTGTTGAATAAACTAGGCTTTTTTTTATAGAGTTCATGTAAAACTTTAGCTAGTGGAGTATGCTGATTTTCAGGTTTACCCCTAAAATCCATTACTTTATTAAGAGATACTCTTTTATTTTCCTCTAAAATAGATTTGATTTTAACTGAATATTCAGGATCTGTTTTATTAGGTAATTCAGACATAAGAGCACCACCATTTAATGGAAGAAGATCATGAACTCAACATGAATTACTTCAAAAATAATGAGGATTATATTTATATTTAGGATTATTTATATCATGAATAGTACCGGCTATTTTTGTTCACTTAACACTTCATCATTTATAATTTTCATTATTTTTATATTTAGGATTATTTATATCATGAATAGTACCAACTATATTTGTTCACTGACCACCTATTATTTTATAATTTTCATTATTTTTATATTTAGGATTATTTATATCGTGAATAGTACCGACCATATTTCTTCACTGATTACCTGATCATTTATAATTTTCATTATTTTTATATTTAGGATTATCTTTATTAAAAATAGTACCAACCATATTTCTTCACTGATCACCTGATCATTTATAATTTTCATTATTTTTATATTTGGGATTATTTATATCGTATTTAGTACCGATTATCTTTCTTCATTTAACACCTTTGAATTCATAATCCTTATTATATTTATATTTAGGATTATCTTTATTAAAAATAGTATTATTTGGGATTGATGTATTTAGGGGGTTACTATTACGAGAATTACGTTTCTTTCTGGGTGAGTCAGAATTAACCTTTAAATTACCATCAAATTTAGGTGGCTTAGGTCCAGAACCTCTTAACTTTGAATTTACTAGTTTAGGCTTAGTTATCTTTGCCTTACCGCTACTTCTTGTAATTACTTTTAATAAGTAATCCTTTAAGTAGACTAGTCCCTTACTAGTGAAAGATAAGATCTTTTGTATGCAAAATTGACGTATAAAAAAACTTAATACTATCAAAATTAATACTAATGCTAATCATAAGACTGAAATAATTAATATACCAAATTCATGCAATGAGTTATTTGTATTACTATTAAAGAATATAAAAGCAAGTTGTGTTACTAAAGATAATAAAGTTAAAAAATAAAAAAATAAACAAAACAACCCTATTATAAAATCGAGTTTAGATACGTATGTTAACATAAAACATCAGCTAAGCAAAAATAAATTTAAATCTGAATAACTAACCTTATTTTTAATAAAATAATCAGTATTAAATTTTTCTATTAATTGTATTAAAGCAAATATTACTCCCTTCATCTTAATATTATCCTTAAAAGTAGGATAATATTTAAAAAAAGGATCTATCAAAACATTAATATCAAAATAATTAAAAAACCGAGTTATCTTATTATTAAGATTATGTCTAAAAACAAATAGTATTACCAATAATACTGTAGAATATAAACTATTACCTTGAACAAGATTATTACCTAATGTAAAAACCAAATCTATTAGTGATTTGAAATCTAAACCAGTAAAATTTGAAATAGCAGAGATTATATCTAAAACATTACTTATTAAAAATCCAATAAACAATAGAAATGTCGTTCATCCACCAAAAGAAGACTGTAAAGGAAGTTGCTTAATACAAGGATGGGCTGGAATAATATTTAAAGATAATATTCCAATTACTCTCTTAACGGAGGGAGTAAATTTAAAGATTAGTGTAAATCTAGTCCATCTTTTATATAACCTGAAGATAAAACTACGAAAACTTGGGCTTGAATGAATGCAATTCCCAATTCTAGTCCTGAAAAGGCTATAATAAATGCTAAAGGTATTAACCCAAGGAAGAAAAAGATTATTCCACTTGTCATTATATTGTAAGTGAAACCAGCTAAAATGTTTAATAACATGTGACCTGAAAGTCGTTCCACAAATTCATCCTCAGATTATATTATCTTCTTAACATAACGTAATATTACAAAAGTAGGCGGCTCCCCGTCTTAAATCGACTTTTCAGTGTTTTCGTTTACCTTTTCAACTTGAAAACGTTTTTTCACTGTTATAAAACCTTGTGTTTCTTTAAGGCGTTTTGAAAGTGAGGGTTGTGTAACACCCATACCTTCAGCAGCTCTAGTTATAGAAGTATACACTGAAATCTCATTAGTATTTAAATCTAAAACTTTTACGGCTGTCCCGCTGTCTACACTCATTTTATTTTTAATTGATTCTGAAAGAATAGATTTCCCTAATCTAGCTAAACTAATTAAGGCTTTAGTTTCAGCACTATGCTTTCTACCAAAGTTAGGGTTATTAATACCTTTACTAGCTAAACTAAGTAAATTTTTAGTTTGTTCAGTCAATCTACGCCCTTGGGCAGATTTACTCATCTTTCGCTTGGTTTCCTCCGAATGATTACTACCAAGTCTTGAACCTGCAGTAGAATTAAGATTATATTCGGGTTTAAATAAATCAAGATAATATTGCTCTCTACTTACAGCCTTTTCTTTTGTACAATATTCTAAGATTTCTAATTGGAAATTTGAGTAACCATACTTTAAGATTGCACTATAAATTCGACTTTTAATTTTTTGTACTCTAACTGAAAGAAAAGAAAAATCATAGTAAACTCTAAGTCTTCGACCTAGATTTACACTACTACCTATATAAGTATTACCATTTTCCTTGTTAACTCAACGATAAATACCTACTTTATTTTTATTATCCTTTAGTATGATAGATTTATTTAAAAAAGCGTCAGGATAAACTACAATTGGAATAACGCGAATGCTGTTACTGCTGTTGACACTATTGCTTTCCTTTGATACATCTTTTGCTAGATGTGAGTAACTTCTACGTTGAATATTACTCTTGAAATGATACCTTTTAATTAAAAAAGGATATAGATTAGGTCTTGGTTCTTTTCGTGAACACAATTACTATCCTTAGCTGTATACGACTTATACTATTTTTATTTTTATTATACTAATTAGATTTGTTATTATTCCACTAAGAATAGATGAACCCTACCTGCAGGGGTAGGAACTACCGACATATTTTTTACCATTTAATTTATTAGTTCACGCCGAAGGAGTAAATTCCGGATTTACCTTTAATATAATTAAGAATATTAAGTTTGTCTTTATCCGCATCATCAAAAACAGTCAAACTGGTAGAGTTAGTGGAAGAAGAATCGTCACTTATTGAACTTGAAAACATCCTTATGCTAGCGAAACTTAATCTATGACTAGACAAGACACTAAACTTATCTTTATAAAATAGGCAGCTATTAAATCTGCTGACCTTATTTGCGTGAAAACTATTAGATATAACAAATCTATTCGTATAATCTTCTTTAGCAAAAAAAAACAGTGTACGTCGTTCACAATTTTATCCTTTCTTTAAAGGTATATATAAACTTTGTCGCCTTATTTTAAGGTGTTTATATACTTTATCCTTTCTTCAAAGGTGTTACAATGTATACTCATTATATTGAGGATAGGCTATTGTGATATCTTTAATCTTGAATTACTTACTTTCTTTCAAGAACCGGCTTTCCCGGCGACTAGAGTACACCTTACCATTAGTTTGGCGCCGAAGGCTCCCTAATGGAAGAACCGTCTACTCGTTGCTCTTTTACAGATAAGTTATCTGATTTAGATCCGCGATTACCCATTTCTATTACTAGAATCTTCTGGCTTGTTACCATACATGAGTGATTACTTCATCCACATATACCCTTTCGAGTATAGCTTGGTACCAGAAGCTTTAGGGTTTCCCCAGAATTTGGTTCTTAAACACAATTAGATTGAGGTACCTAATCTCAACTTTTTATGTTGGCTGCTAATCTTAAACCTAGAGAAATATTCCTTGCTAAGTATGATATAAATTCAATAAGCACCAATAAAGGCAATAATGGCAAAGGACAACCAGCTGGAACTAACAGTGAAAAGAATTCTAAACCATGTTTTTGGAATCCTAATATTGTAGCCCCTAATACAATTGTAAAACTAAGAGAGAAAGTTAATACAAAGTGACTTGTAGATGCAAAACTGTAAGGACTATTTGATAAGTCATATAGACTTATAAATTGGACTATATCTTAATTATTTTTTCAGTATTTAATACTCAAATAATTTTTCACGCGTAGCCTCTGAGGATCCTACTCATAACGTAACTTGTTATTTTGGTTTCCTGCTGATTGTTCATTGTTTCATCCATTAAGATTTTTACTAATAAATTATTAGTACTTAAGGCCTTAGAAGTTTCCAGCAATATAGTGAAATTTTACGTATTATATATATTATAATTTTACCCTTTACCATTAAAAATTTAAATATTAATCTAATCTTTTATTATTCATATTAGATTTAATTATTTGGATTTTTTCGAGACCCTCTTTTGTTAAATGATCTTTAGCTCGTATTAACTCAACCACCTTTAAAAAATCCAAATAATTAACTTGTTTAGTACCAATTAAAGGATATTCGTTGAATAAAGGTGTAATTTTATTACTTATGTCGGAAAACTTTGAGACAATAAAAGTTGCTTCATTACGACTTAAAGAGCATCTACCACATCCTAAATAATTTATCAAACCTTCAAGTAAAACTAAATCTCTATTATGGGCGCGAGCTCGAGTTATTGTAAACCTTAAAGATATATCGTATCTTTCTTTGCTTTTAGCTTCTTGGACAACAACCATAAAACATCCTTCACCTTCAACAAATCCTACAAATCAATTTATATCCTGTATTTCTGAAAATTTAACTTCTGGTCTTGCTGTGGGAATCACATTAGGAAAAAACTCTTTAAATTTGTCAGATAGTCCTCAATTTAAACTAGCTTTTATACTAACTAATTTAAGTAACCCTTCCAAAGTAAGATGTGATTTATTTTCAATTAAATGAACAGATTGTTTAAATAAAAGGTAATCTGCGGATTTTTGAGTTAATAAAGGATATTTATCAAAATGATTTATGATTATTTTTATGTTTTTTAAAGAACTAACACGATACACTGAGGCATTATCACTATGTTTGTAAATTTTACCAATACCTCAGGTTCTTTGTAAAGCCTCTAAAATATTTATGTCCTTATTATGTACAGTGATTTTAAAGATGGGCTTAACTTGTCATTTAAGTAGCATTCTACTATCTTTAAAAATAGATGTAGTAAAACACCCCTCTGCATCTACAAACCCTGTAATATAATAAGGGTTAAGATAATAAGAATTACTTTTCTTAAGGTTATAATTAGGAGATTTTGAAGTAGAAGTAGAATATTGTTTAATATTACGGTTATTTCTATAACGAGAGTGATAGCTGTAATAACAGTATTGATATTGAGGCGCGCCAAAGGGCTCATGATTTAGGGTAGTAAAAAAATAAAAAAATAAATTATAAATACGTAGGCTCCTTTTAACCATTCCAATTAAGTTATTCATTAATATAACAATAAATAGAGTATAAATAAATGGGAAATAGATTTGACCACTTTTACCATTTATTTGATTTGTAACAATGCTATGTATTGTAGCATATAAAGACTCTTGACTTATTGATCAATTGTTACTTACTAATTTATTATAATTAGTACTTAAAATAGACATTGTTAATATAAATAATCCACCTATTGTTAAATAGAATCCAATATTTGTAATAGATATGTGTAAGTTACCAAATATAGGTGCATCAAGACTTAATAAATCTCTTATTTCAAATTGGTCTAGTGGACTAAGTATTTCTCTGTATAAATTATTATTAAAGCTCAAAGTACTCATATTGTACATTTATAGCTTTCTTTCTATATAAGCCTTCATAGATCCTATGTGCACATAATATTAAGTTAGCGTAATACACCTTATATTTAAGGTTTAATACAACTAACCAGTTATAACTTCGCTATACTTTTTTACAGCACAGCACTACGAAGTCGAGATACTAATTAATTTTTTTCTGTGTTAGCATGAAGTTTTGAAATAAAAGTACGTGATAAGAATAAACGTACAAATCTTGGTAAAATATATTTAGATAACATATATACTGTTATAGCTATAATTGCAAAAATAAAAGTTACTTCATTGACAAAATAAAAAGGTACTAATTGAGGCATATTAAATTATAAATTATTGATTAATTACTTATATATAGAGTAATAGCGTCAAGTATTTGACGAAAAGATTGAATTGAAAACTTTTACCCTCCTCAATACTACCTTACCATATTTAAGGAATCCTTTGTATTCTATAGTCCCTATGTTTTTTTTATATATATAAAAAAAATATAGATTAATTACGGATAAATACCCCTACAAAGTACGAAGTCTTCATACGGATAATAATATGCAATAAGAAGGAATAAATATAATTTTAATATTGTTTATTATTTAAAAAGATTTTTATTATTCTAGTTTTTAGCAGCCATAGGACTAGTATATAATATACTTTCTAATAAATTTAGAGATTTATAGAATATTATAAAAACCCTAACTAAGTAAAGATAGGGGGGAAAAAGGGGGGGGGGAGTAGAACCCTCTGATTGTGAACTACCCCGATCCCCGCAGGGGGAGTTACACTCCGAATGATGAATATTATTTAGAGCTTGCGCCCTCATTTAAACTAAAAGAAGCTAGTATAATTAATATTACTATTAAACTAGCACTAATTTCTGATAGATAAAGAATAAATATAAAAGATATAAGGCCAACTAAAATGTATAAAGCGTAACTTGTAACCACACCTGTACTTAATTTAGTTAAGCTTTTACTAAAATTAATTAATGCTTTCTCTAGTCCAAAAGGTCCTATTAATTCTACACTACCTTTATCTAAAACTTTAGTAGTTTGCCCTCCTAGATATAAGACTAAATTTGTAATATAATTATTATAAAACATTTCAACTAAAAATCTTTGATTAAAGAAACCAAAAATATTACGACCTAATTTAGATAATTTAAAATTAATAACAATTTCAGGTAAAAATTCTGAAAGAACTATAGCTAAAATACTAAATGAAACAGTAAATATAAAAGGTAATATCTTAAATAATGTAGGAACCGCAAATTCAGTATCTATCATTATTTCATGAATAGGGTTAATGAATATACTATTATCTACAAAAAAGCTTGAACCTAAACCTATAAAGATATCTTTAGTTACAAATCCAAAAAATATTGAAAATATAGCTAAAATTATTAAAGGTAAACTGATAAACATATCACTTTCATGTGCATGTTTATAAGATGTTATAGAAAAACTTAACTAAATAAAACTGAAACTTTAAATAAAAATTATGACTCAAAAAACTTATTTATTTAAATAATTATATATAGATATAATATCTGTTTCACTCATAATAAAATTAATAGATAGTCATCTTAGTTGACTTAAATATTGATATTCTAAATTATAATTATTATAATGTATCTCAATAATTTGAGTTAATTTACTAAAGAATTCATCATTATTAGTTAAAGATTTACTTGTAAATTGACCTATAATACCTAATCCTAATATTAGATTTAATAAAACATATGTGAAATCCTCGGATACCTCTCTGTAAAAGATATATTTGTTACTATAATAATCAAGAAGATATCTACCTTCAGGTAAATCCATTAAATCTTGAATAGAAGAAATATTCAACTGTCTATTAAGTCAATACTGAGTTTTAGCATCTTTTATATCTAAAACGTCTTTAGCTAAATCAGTCTTAGATTCCAAATAGAATTTAGTTTCCTTCAGTCAGTTAAACTCAATAGTAAGCATAAGCACAGCTATAACTCACTGTTTGTAAATAGACGAAGAAGTTTTATCTTTTAGGTCAATCCCAGGAAAATTAGTACCAACTAAAGGAGTAATAGTAGAGTTTACATATGTAGGTGTATTATAACCTATGAAATCTAAACATGCTTTTTTTTGAGTTAAAAGCGCCTCTTTACCTGGCATGGTTATACCAGAATTATGACGTTGAATTATAGATTTAATTTTTTCTAAAGAAAAAATTAAATTTATTTCTTTAGAAAAAATTAAATTTATTTCTCCTCTATTGTCACAAAAATCGTCCGATAAAATTTTCTCTACGCTTTTTAAAGCAGGATACTTATTTAATAATGCCTCTTTATTAAAATATTCTTTATTGTATAATAAAGAATAAACATCTTGATCTAAAACCAAACTTTTATCTTTTATTGTAGATAATAACTTAGCTAATAGATTATTCAAAATTTTCGTGTCTCTATTATACGTAATTAAATTATTTATGTCTGAAGGGCCCTGGCCCTTGCCAGTGTTAGTATTCGTGTGTAAATTATGCAAATTATGGTTAAATCGCGGCAATATATGTAAATTCATATATTTTTCTAATATTTTCATATTAGATTGAACTATCTCTTCACCCTGTTTAGCAAAGGTAACAACCAAACAGGGGTATCACATATAGTCTCTGAGGATCCTACTTATAAAATATCATTTTACTTTGGTTTCCTGCTGATTGTCCATTTGTTACATATTTAAAATTTTCACGTTTAATATATTGGCTCCTACGTGGTTTGCCTGCCGGTTTTACCAGGAGGAGAAAGCTTTATAAACGTATTTAAACCTTTAGGAGTTTCCAGCATATAGTGATATTTTATTTTTTTTTTTTATTAAAGTGACAAACTTATTAAGAAGCAATTTATTTTTATATAATATGCCAAGAATAAATTAATAATAGAGTAACTTCATTACAGTTTAATAACACAATAACATAAAAGATAAACATAAAGATGCTGTAGCATCAATAGGATCTTTGCCCCTACTTAGCCCGTCATAGGTAATAAACACAAAAAATGAATTAATTTTACCTTATATCTAATAATTCTTCCAACTTACATCTCATTGGAATTTGTATCATTACAGATCAAGCATATTCCCCTCGAAATATGCGGCATACTCTAGATTTTCTATTTATGATTTATGTATTAATTGCAATTCATATTCTATTCTAAATTATTTTTATATTTTTCGATTTAACAATCATTAATTATACATATTAACCTTCCTAAATCAGTCTTTTATAGGTTGAACTGCTAATCCGTTATAACAAGCTTTTAGTATACGACTACTTATTTAGCGACGAATTAAATATTTAATTACTGATCTTTAACTACTAATTTACACAACTACACCCTATTTTTAGACACCTTCTATATATTATTGAAAAAAATATATGATATAATACTTTTTTAATCATATATAAATAATAACTATATGTATATTACAATATTTAGATACAAAAACACCACTAAATAAAAATATTAGCACTAAAATAAACTAGAGAATTCTATTACTAAAACAATCAATATTATTTATATTATATATCACCAAATTAATTACTTAGATATAGAGTAATAGCGTCAAGTATTTGACGAAAAAATTGAGACTGAAAAATTTTACCATTACTACCATAAGGAATAAATAGAAACTAGTATACCAAGTACAGCACTACAAAACCAATACGGATTAGGACTAACAGCCGAAGGACAATAAATATTTATACGAATAATAATATGTAATAATAATAGGTAAATATATTTTTATTTTTGAACATTACAAATTTTGTATTATTATAGCTTTTTTCGCCTCCATACTGGCTAAACCGTAAGAGGACTAGATTAGTTCTCTTTCTAATAACTTTAATAATTGTGCATGTTTATAAGATATTCTAGATCCATTTACCATTCATCCTAGCCCGACTTTGTCCTCTAATATTTTATTAAATATCATAAGACAGATTAACTGACTTTTTTTAATATGTACCTGTTTTTATATGGTGTAGTTTGTTTACCACTAAAATACATAGAAATACTGCCTTTAGCTACACCCAAAGCCTCCGCAGCTAAGGTTACAGAAGGATAAATATTTTTTGTATTACTTTCTAAGTCGGTAACTTCTATAGACTTACTATTTGGTTTGATATAATTTAAAGACTTTTCTATTCTAGAAATAATGTATCCATTAATTGTAAGATCACCCTCAACATTTTTAGAATTGTTTAGTATGTAACTTAATGAAGAACGACTTATATCTAAAAACTCAGCAGCATCTTTGATAGTTGGGAACTCTTTTATAATACTAGAGTCTTTAATATTTGTCAGCATAATAGACTGTGGTTTAGATGATAACTCCTTTACTTCATTATATTGAGGCGCGCACCGAAGGCGGCTACGCAGAAGTCAGGGCTCGCTATTATGACTAATTATATATTCATTATAAGAAAGATTATTATTTAAGTAACTTCTTAATGTAGTTACAGTTATACCTAAGAACTCAGCAGCATTCTTCATTGAAAAGAATGTGTTTATCTCTCCTGTGATTGTATTAGTAAGTATAGTAGGCTTATTTCGAATACTATTAGAGCTAAAGCTAGCTAACTGATCAGGAGTAAAATTTCATTCATTACGAACTAATCTCATCAGTTCTTTACTAGCTTCAGTATGACGATACCCACGAGAACTACCTGCAAAATTTAAAATATTATATTCGGGTTTTATTGTGTCAAGATAGTATTGTTCTCTTGCCATTAGATCCTTAATAGAGCAATATTCTAAAATTTTTAAGTTAAAGTTATTATGACCATACTTAAATAATGCTCTATAAATTATTGACCCTTTAGGATTTTTTAAATTATTATTATCGAAATAATCCATAATTCTTTTTCTTAAGTCTTGAGAAGAACCTACATATCTCTTACCACTTGCTTTATTTTCTCAAAGATATATCCCAGAGCGTTCTTTGTTGTCGACATAAATAGATTTTTTTTCCTTAATTGGATTAGAATATATAATAACAGGTATCACCGCTAAAGACGATGTACTATAACTTCTAATACCTAAAGGTTTTGATCCACCCTTAACTATAAATTTTGTAGAATTATTTAAAGTAATTCTACTAGATTTAAAAAGAGTAGAGGGGAGAACTCCAGATTGTGAATTCTCCCCGGAATATTGTTTAGAGCTTGCGCCCTCATTTAAACTAAAAGAAGCTAATATAAATAATATTACTATTAAACTAGCACTAATTTCTGATAGATAAAGAATAAATATAAAAGATATAAGGCCAACTAAAATGTATAAAGCGTAACTTGTAACCACACCAGTACTTAATTTAGTTAAGCTTTTACTAAAATTGATTAATGCTTTCTCTAGTCCAAAAGGTCCTATTAATTCTACACTACCTTTATCTAAAACTTTAGTAGTTTGACCACCAAGCTTTAGTACTAAATTAGTAATATAGTTGTTGTAGAACATTTCGACAAGGAATCTTTGATTGAAGAAACCGTAAATATTACGACCTAATATAGAGAACTTAAAATTAAGCACAATTGTAGGTAAATATTCAGATATAAAGACCGCGAATCCGCTAAAGAAAACTGTAAAAAAGAAAGGTAAAAGTTTAAATAAAGTAGGGACGGCAAACTCTGTGTCAATTCCTAATTCATGACTAGGATGAATATAAATAGAATTATCTGAAAAGAAACCTGAACCAAGACCTAAGAAAAGATCTTTAGTTATATAACCGAAAAATATAGAAAATAGGGCCAAGATTATTAAAGGTAACATCATATATAAGTCTCCTTCGTGTGCCTTAGTATAACTAACTTGAGGTCCTAACGCCGGACCTAAGAAAGTTAAGTATAAAACTTTAACAGAATATAAAGTAGTGAATATAGCTCCTATTGTAGCTATAACATAAACAGCAATACTACTAAAGTGATATTGTCCAAAGGCAGATTCTAGTATAAAATCTTTACTATAGAAACCAGTCATGAAAGGGAAAGCTACTAAACTTAAACTTGCTATTAAAATAACAGAATAAGTTAAAGGTAAGAATGAGATTAATCCTCCATATCTTCTGAAGTCTTGATTATCAGCTACTGCATGAATAACAGCACCCGCACCTAAAAATAATAATGCTTTATAGAAAGCATGATTTACTAAATGAAATAAAGCTATATTATAAGAAGATAGACCTATAGCTATAACCATCATACCTAATTGACTCATGGTAGAATAAGCTATAACTTTTTTAATATCTTGTTGGAATAAACCTACAAGAGAACTAAATACAGTTGTTATTGCTCCTAATCATAAGCATATAAGTAATACAGTACTGCTATATTCTATTAAAGGAGATGAACGCATTAATAAGTACACACCTGCTGTAACCATTGTAGCAGCGTGTATTAATGCAGAAACAGGAGTAGGACCTTCCCAAAGCTCAAGGTATATAGTTGAAATATATCCTTAAATATATCCACAACTCCGATTACACCTGTCAAATAGATAGAGCTTCCGACTGTACATTCAGCAGCATTTCAGCCACCCCGTGGTGAACCAGTCTGTAGCGATACATTAAAATACCGACGGTCTTTACTACGGAACGTATTGACCGTTTTCACCATAGTAGAATCTTCATACTTACGAGATATATTTGGTTTAATCCTTGCTATACCTCAGGTATGATTCTATAGCCAAATTTACTATACAAAAAAATTTGATCATTTGCGACATTTATTTGGTTATCGCCATTGGAAGTCAAACGTGAAGTCCAACTTGTGAACTTTTAGCCATCGCTCCTATTACTAAGCAAATACCTATCATAGTAAGAACATTTTCATTAATATAAGGAGCTAATGAAAATACTGTAGCATAATCTAAATTACCTAAAGTTCATAATACAGCAAACATTCCTATAGTTAAAATGCAATCACCTACTCTATTTGTTAATAAAGCAGATATAGAGCTTTGGTTTGCTGCTATTCTAGTAAATCAAAAACATACTAGAAGATATGAACAAACACCGACACCTTCTCAACCAACAAACATCAGTAAATAATTATTACCTGTTACTAACACAATCATCATGAAAGTAAACAAGCTTAAATAACTAAAGAATCTCTGTTGATGAGGATCGCCTGACATGTACCCTATAGAGTAAATATGAACTAATGAACTTATAATTAAAACTGGGATTAACATCGACACTGTTAAAGCGTCAAATTGAAATCCTCAAATAATATTAAATCATTCTGAATCTATTCATCTAAATAGGTTTATTGTAACAGGAATATTGTTAAAACCTACCTCAACAAAAGCCAACAAAGCTAAAATAGTCGTAACTATTACACATGAACAAGTTATTATTTGTGCTCCGCGAACCCCGACTTTTCTTCCAAAAAAGCCAGATACTATACTCCCTAATAAAGGTAAAATTATTATACTTAAATACATTATTTATATTCTATTGCAACACTTCCTCTTCGTTTTACCTCAATACTCTCATACTGAGACTGACTATATCTTAAGCTAAATATTAATATGGTAGGAACAAAGCCAGATCCTGAGCTTGCTGTGCCCCTACGGGGCCAGAAGCCGTAGTCGTCCCGCCTGGCGACTTCTGTACTTGGCCAGAAGTCAGCGCCTTAAACGAAGTCAGGCTACTGACTTCGTTAGGGACTAGGGATCTGGGTTAGCACTCTTATTAAGAGCCCCATATTAATAAAAAACCAACTCACATTTAGTCGATGAACTGCACACCACCTATTATATATAAAACTACTGTTGAGGGCCCCTTATTAATTATCAGAAAAAAAAAAAGAAATAGAAAACAACTTCACAATTTAAAGGCGTAAAAAAAAATTTTATGGCAGGACAATATAACCCCGCCCCCAACTGTGATTAGCACCTTACGCTCGTCAACGTAATATGATCCCTGGCTCTAGAAACCCCGCTTAGTATATATAAGCAGACCTACAAGCTCATCCTCGCTTGCGGGAGTATCAATCTCCATATATAATCTCAAGATACCCTTATCTTCCGATCTAATCTCCATATATTTTTTTTTAGTAAGCTAACTAAGCTAGCTTAGCTAAATTAAATTTTTTATAAAAGTAGTTTTGTTTATATAATTAAATGGTGCTTGGCTGCGGATATTCTATATATACAAACCGTTTTTACCATACAACGAGTCATTACCTGTTCCATTAATTATATTACTATATTAACTTGGTAGGTTTGTTTTTAAGAGTTTCCCGCAATTTGAGAGTTTTGCCTTATAAAAGACTAGACGAAGGTTCACTTCGCCTCTGGTGATCAAGAGAAAAACTTCCTTTTAATCAAGATAATTTTAATCATTCTTATTCATAGAATTTTTTAATTCTATTATTTTATTTAAACCTTTTTCAGTTAAATGTTCTTGATTCTTAATGAGAATAGCGGCTTCTTTAAAATTAACATAATTTTTATATTTAGAACCTTCAATTTTGTACTTATCAAAAAAAGGAATAATATATATAATTATATCATGAATTTTTGTAACTATAAATTCACATATTTGACGATTTTTATATTGAGCAATATAACCACAATTAAAAAATTCAACTAAACTTTTTAATAATAATATATCTCTTGAATCTTGAGCTATAGAAAAACGTAATCATACTTTAGTACCTGATACAGTTATAAAAAAATTGGATTCTCCAGCTGAGAAACCAGCTACTCAGTCAGAAGATAAATTACTTAACATATTATCCAGAATTTCTACTCTTTTAACTGGTATTATAGATGGAAAAGTTTCCTTTAAATTTTTAGATAAACCTCAATTAAGAGATGCTCTATACTGTAAGATTTCTTTTAATCCTTCTAAAGTAGTATGTTTGTTTTCTGACATTAACGATACAATTTGTTTAAATAATATAAAATCTTTATATTTATTACTTATTAATGTATACTTTTCAAAATGAGGTATAATTATATTATTTAAACTAGTTATATCACTAACTCTAAATTCAACCGTAGATCTATCATTTATTTTAGATATATATCCAATATTATAAAAATAATTTTTAATTAATAATAATAAAGCTCTATCTTTCTCATGTAACTTTATTTGAAATCTAGCTTGTACATTTCATCCTATTTTATATCGAGGGTTCTTTAAAATAGTTATAACAAAAGAACCTTCAGCATCCGAGAACCCACTTATAAATGAAGGACTTAAAACTATTTTCCTTTCAGTCGAATAATTCCTTATTGGGTATCCGGAGGATCTGCGTGTCTCTAAATTACGCCGGCGTGAAATTGCAGGTAATAAATTAAAATGTGAATAAGAATAATTTGATCTTGGATTTTTAACTGGAGAGTTAATTAATCTATAGAAGGCTACTAGAATACCTAAACCTATTGCTGACTCGGCTCCCGCTACTACAATTATATAGATAGCGTAAGTTTGTCCGATTATATCATCAATGTTCAGTGAACTTACCAATATAAGGAAAGTTATGGCTAAAAGCATTATTTCAATTGAAATAAGCATTAATATAATATTTTTTCTATTTAATACAAATCCTAGGACTCCTATTAAAAAAAGTATTAAGGTTAAATTCATTGTTTGATTATTATAAAATAAATTATTTTGAAAAATAGGCCGACTTCTCTTCTGACTGGCTTGGCTTCGCTAGAAGCCAGCAACTAAATCAATTAAATAATAATAATAATAGCGGCTGGCTACTTCGCTGCCGAAGGTGCCAAGCCGTAAATATGTTATTCTGGGCGGCTGGCTTCTTCGCGAAGCCGCCTTCGGTGCCGCCAGAATAGTATAGTTAAATTATAGCAGACAGACAAAAAAGCATCTTATACCTGCTTAAGTGCATACAAGACTCGAACTTGTACCATAACGACCGTAGCGTTAGGTTCTACCATTAAACTAACACACTTTGAAGATAGGCTAACCCACTAACCCATCCTTAAATTTAAGTTTTATAAAATATTTTAAACTATTAAAGATTCTTCTGTTGCATAGTTGGTTGGGGGGGGGGTAGATCGAGAATCCGATCTACCCCTTGGGTATAAGGCCGACTTCGGTTAGTTAGAGAATAATTATTAATTATTGTTCACTTAATCATGTTAAAAATTTTTCTAAGCTTACTGATTCAATAACTATAGGCATACTTGAATGAAGTATACCACAAATTTCTGAACATTGACCGTAAAATACACCTTCTCTGTTAATAAAAACAGATACTTGATTTAATCTACCTGGATAGGCATCACATTTAATACCTAATGAAGGGCAAGCGAAAGAATGTATAACATCACCAGCAGTAATAATAAATCTTACATGAGTTAATTCAGGTAAAATTACTCTATTATCTACTTCTAACATTCTTAATCTACCTTCTTCCAAGTCAGAATCTGGTACGATATATGAATCAAATTCTATAAATTCATCGCTTGAATCTAAGAAATCTGGGTATTGGTAACTTCAATATCATTGGTGCTAGATACCTTTACCTTTGCCTTATATAGACAAATTCATATATTACTAATATATACTGTTACTTAGTAGATCTTGAAGCTATATCTGCAACAAGCTTGTCCGTAGGAAAAACAGCATGTAAATCAAAAGGACGACCTTCGAAACCTACTTGAGGGAGAGGAGAACTAGGCATCTGGTTAGCCAGAGCTTTATTAAAAGAGACCCCATTTTCATTTACGAAATTATGCATAACCCCATAATCTCTATAATTAGGCCCATTCATGACATTGTCATGAATATTTTGGGCATTCTCAGCGGTAAGTTGTAAATGAATAGGATATTTCCCACTATAAATATTAAAATGCAACCCGGTTTCTCTGCAATGAGCCATCTGACCCTTGATTTTATCTGCCTCTGAAACATATTGTAAAAATTTACCTGAAACTTCTTCAAATGAGGATTGATTAGGTAGGGCCGGCTGGTCATCTGAACATAGATTACTAGATAAATCTGAATCATCTACTAAGTAGTACATACCAAAATCATACGAATCTGGCACACAAAAATAAGGTAAAAAGCATGCTTGCATATTCATTATTAAATAAATATTCCGACTGTACATTAAGCATCAAATAAATGACACCCACAAGTGCCCCAGTCTGTTGCAATAAATAACAAGAATAAAATTAAATTATTTACTGACAGTCTTGTATTTTATATATTACCCTTTCTATAAAATATATTAACTGTTTTCACTCGTGTCGCCAAAGAAAAAATAAATTTTCTTAGAGAATCCCGGCGGATTCTCAGAATTCAATAAAGAGCTTGCTGAGTCCCGAACTTCGTTCGGGACTTAGCAATAGGTGGTTATTCTAAACACTAGTACCAACCTGGACTGCTTTATATATTGAACTCACGACTATCATATATATTTGAGCTCGTAAGTAAAATTTTTATATTTAAAGCTACCTGATTACATATATCGTATAGTTTAGTGAAACACTAAAAGAAGTCTAGCTAGTATCCACGCGAAGTACGCCTCTCCAACTCAGTGACGTAAATTATTGTCCATATTTACAAACCTAATTTATATTTCATAGAAGAATGCATATGTGGTAAAACTATTTCTCTTAAAGTAGCAACGGATGAACCTTTTATATAAAGAGAATAATTACTACTAGCTTTTAAGAATTGAATAGTACAATCTAGATTGAATTTTTTTTTTAATATATTAGCTAATAATTCAATTTCAGCTGAAGAAAAAGAATTTGTTGCAATTCTAACACCAGGCTTAGCTCAACCCCCGTCATCCGAAATTCAAATAGCTAAACATAAAGGACTAATAAATTCTTCTATCATAGGGTTTATAACTTTTTTACCTTTATGATAAAACATTTCATGTAGTCAATTAAAACTTCTAAATGTAAAAGTATTAAATTCATACCCAAAATGTTGAACTTCTTTACCTTTATATTTCAACAATCTAGTGTACATTCTAGGTTCTAAGTTAGAACAATAACCTTGTGTGTAAAAAAAATTGTATAATCAAAATAAATAATCTTTATGAATACTACTTTGTCTATAACAAATACGAGTTCCTTCCACAGATCTTCGATTTGCGTATGAATCTCCTAAAAGAGAACCTACTATTACAGAAACAACATCCTGATTATGTGGACCTATTCTAGACGCAGCTCTCACTCTAGTATTGAACCAACGACAATGTAAAAAGGCAAACTTGCTAAAAATATTTATTCTTGAACCCTCGAGCCCTTCCGGGGCTAGGGTATTTACTTTTTTATTTAATATATATGATTTAGGGCCACCTAGACCCTCTGCTAAAACTGACATTGAAGGATCGCTTACTTCATCCATTAAGTATAATAATTTAAAAGAAGGGAAAGCAATTAACATAAGTATTACAGCTGGAGTTATTGTTCATATTAACTCGATAAGTGTACCGTGATTTAAATATTTGTGAGAAATAGGACTTTTTGTAGCCACATAGTTTCTTATTATAGACAATAAAACTCACCCTACAGCAAATAATATAATAACTAAATAATACATAATGTTGTCATGCAATTCAACTAAACCTTCCATCTGCTTTAAAAATCAAATTCAACATTCAATTAGTTAAAAGTATACTCTTTAATAATAACTAGTCTACTCCACACCCTACCCACCCCATGTTTCACCAATTAGAAACAGAAGGGGAGGGAGGGGGGGAAGCTTGCGCCCCCATAAGACTAGTACTTAGTTGGATGCTGTATTAAACTCTACCCGTGTTCATATGAGATTTAATGCGAATAACTTGGTCTAATCCTTCTTGATTATAGTAAGCTTTACTTTCAATTAGTGCGAATATAGAACAAAAGTCTTTAAAATCTAAAGCTTTTATACCCAAGATAGGATTTTTAATAAAAAAGGGAATAATAATTCCAGTTAAGTCAGATCTTCGAGATACTCTGTATACTATTGCATTTACAGAGTGTTTATACACTTTACCGCACCCTAAATATTCCGCTATGTAATCTATTAATTGTGTATCTCGAACGTGTTGATTGATTTGGAAGGTCAGCTCGATTACTGCTTTAGAATTACCACCAGCACTTCTAACCTTAACCCCAAATGATCCTTCTCCACTAGTAAATCCCGCCAGCCATTGAGAATTGCAGATCGAAATATTTTCTTTTGTAGGTCTCTCAGCAATCGTGATATCTGGGGAAGCTTCTTTTAAAGCTTCAGATAGACCATTATTTATAGATGCTCTGATTGATATAACTTTACGTAAACCTTCAGGTGTTAAATGTTCCCCGTTAATTAGTAATTGATATGCTTGTTTAAATAAACAGAAATCCCCATATTTTTGTGAAATAAGAGGAAATTTATCAAAATGATCTAAAACTACTTTTAACTCGCGGATAGAGAATACTCTGAATTCTACTGAACCAGCATTTGTAATATATATTTTACCAACACCAAGGAAATTTTTAATAGCTTTCAAGACAAATAAATCTTTAATATGTAAATGTATCTGAAATCTTGGTTTGATTACTCAACCAGATTTAACATTTTTACTTTTTGTAATACTTAAAACAAAAGAACCTTCTGCATCTGCAAACCCTGTTAAGAAATGGGGATCTATTATTAAACTAGACGACAAGTTATTGCCAGCATTGTTTTCCTTAAGTAACGATGTAGAATAACTTCTTTTATTAACTAATTGAGTAGTTAGGATTTTGTTTTTATGATTTCTCTCGAAATCTGTAAGAGTACATCTTAAATGTGAAAGCATAGCCCGATTTCCACATCAACTACCGTATACTCGTTGCTCTTTTACAGCAGTATGAAGGTTGAGCCCTCATAATACTATCTTAGATCCGCGGTTACCCATTTTTCTTTCGTTCATCTTCTGGCTTGTTACTATACCTGAGTAATTACTTCAGCCACTTGCATATTTTCATATACAGCTTAGTACCAGAAGCTTTAGGGAGTCCCCGGAGTTTGGCAGTTTAATCCCCATGTTTGATTTCCCAGATCAAATTGGAAGAGGAGTAGCACTGTCTTGAAAATATATACCTCATGCACTAGGAGCGTCTAAACTAATATTAATGTTTAAAATATTTAAAAGTAAATTCATATTTTATTTTAAAAAAATTGTCTATATTTTTTTTACTACTTTGATAAATCTTTTATCACTACTATTTATGTATATAGACCTTAAGAAATAACATTTAAGCGCATACTGCAAAAACACATGTTCTCTGTTAATAAAAACAGATACTTGATTTAATCTACCTGGATAGTCATTACATTTAATACCTAATGAAAAATAAGCGAAAGAATGCAATTACTATCAGTAATAATAGAAATTTTACTTAAACGTATTCAAATAAAATTATGCTATTAATACCACTAACATTCTTAATCTACTTTCTTCCAAGTCAGAGTCTGCTTTATGAATTGATTATAATAATAATACTTCGTGTTATACTACTATAGAATTAATTACATACTCTTAGATTAAATACATATTGTATTTAATTATGCAATAAGCTAAACTTAATATTACCTTTGTATAAAAAATTTTTTTTTATTTAAACTTATGATAACCTAGGCTCATATTACAATGTTTTATATTATTTAGCATTTTCCGGTATCTAACCCCCCCCTTGCTTCGTAGCTACCGGGAAAAAGGGGGTAGGTGGGGTAATAATATCATAAGATTATTATTACCCCCTCCAATGTTGTGTAAAGCTTGTTTAACAACTTTAATCATTACCTACTCCCTGGTTAGTCGAAGATTGATTACTACCTGAGCTAATAGAGTTCAAGGTTGAACTATCAACCTGAGATAAACCAGTTCAAAGTCCTAGCCGTGCATTATAATTTAACAAAGCTTCAGGCGTACGATTAAAATTAGGTACTTTTGGAAATTGTGGCTCTCCGTTACGTATGAGAATCCATCTATTATTATTCCGATCAAAAATAGTATCGTGATCGCCAGAAAAACCTCCTTTGAAAACCCAAAACCCATTTTTCCCAGCATAGCTGAGAAAAACAATTTCTCGGCCTCCAAAAGACCGAACTTCTAAAATATCCCGGGGTATACCAGACACTTGACCTTGGGTTACTCCTTGGGATGGTGTACCTTGGCTACTTTGCGGTATGCTAGGATTGGGATTATTTGAAGAAGATCCACCACCATCCATAAAGGAATAAAGTGGAATATTTTTTAGATATAAGCCAACCGCAAACAAAAATTGTCTAATTTCAGAAAAAAAATTAGACATGCTAAATAAATCTATAGAAAGTAAAAAGCCTATCATAGGGTATCCTAAAATAGCCATTAAAGAAAGAATACAAACATTACGTGAAAATGTATAAAAAAATTCCTTAAAGGTGATATCTCTGTCATTACCACTCAAACACTGAATAGTTTGAGTTGTAATATAAGACATTATTGCAGACATAAATATTATAATATCTAAAGAAACACCGTTTAATTCAGCTAATTCCTTCATAGGGAATTTAAATAAAAGAAATAAACCCATAGAATATATTAAGTTTAATAGTAAATTCATTTTTTTTTTTTTGAAAATTGTCTATATTTTTTTACTACTTTGATAAATCTTTTATCACTACTACTATTTATATATATAGACCTTAAGAAATAACATTTAAAGCAAACTGGTGAAGCCTACATATCCCTTTTAGGGATAAGGAGTACTGCAAAAAACGAGACGAAGCCGAAGTCAGGCAGGCACACAGCTTGGCTTCGCGGGAGGGGACAACATTTTTTATAACGCCGTCCCCAAGATAAAAAGTATTAGAAGAATTCTTAGTTCCTCTTGTATTTATTTTTCTATGAAAGAAATAGAAGTATCAGGACGGCTATCCTTTGAAGGACCAATATTCTGTTTACTATCTATTTTAAGTGCACCTTTACCTAATTCGTATACAAATCCTATGGTAACTATAACCAAAAAAATTAAGACTATTATTAATCCATAAGGACTGTTTAAAGATTGACTAACCGCGAATGGAAATACTAGAGTGATCTCTAAATCAAAAAGCAAAAAGACTAAACCAAATATAAAAAACTTTACATTAAATTGAGATCTATTTTGCCCTAAGAAACTGTGGAACCCACACTCGAAGCTTGAAAATTTCTCTGCGTAAGGATTGTGAGGAGCAAATAATAAATTTAGTACTAAAAATAAAATAGCTATAATACTAACAAATAATATAAATAATGTCATTGAACTCATCTAAGAATTAAATAAAAATAGTACCAATATGGTCAATGGTGTTATGGATTAATTTTATAGCCCGCCTAGGTCCCATACTGACTTCTGTTGCGAAGTCAGCCAGTCAGGAAGGACTCAGCAGCATAGGTTAGTAAAAACCTTAACTACGATTAATCTCTCAATATATTACTATATTGTTCAGACTATGTTATCACTACTTAACTTTAAATAGCTTGGCTTCGTTAAATTATTAAAAATCAGATAAGATCTGATCTTCACTAAAAATAATGCCTGGCTTGCTAGCGTAGCAGCAAGAAGCCGCACTAATTAGTAAGTAGCGTTGGATCTTTATATAGGATTATTGTTAGTTTTACTCACCTATTAGTCGTTGAACGTTTTTATCTTATATCTTTAGAATAGATACTCTTAATTAGAGTATAAATTTCGGCTTCGCACAAAGGAGCCTCCTGGTCCCGGATGGACTAGACTAATAATAAAACTAAGATAAACTTCGCTGCAAATTATCAACTAAACATCGGGGTGTCGATATTCTTGCAATTAATCCAATGTTTTTTAAAAATTTGTCCTTTATTGACAAATCTTTTGGGCAACCTGTTGCATCTTGGCTAAGTACTATTAATAACAAAGAGATCTCAACCATCACTTGAGATTAAAATAAATTATCTTAAAGTATTCATACCCGATTTTATCTCAACGTATTCATACCAGATTTTATCTTACGTATCTTCTCTACTCCCTCTTCGGTTAGATGAACCTTAGATCTAATTAATTCAACAACTTTAACTCAATCTTCAAAATCCTCTCTTTTAATTCCTCTTATCTCATGTTCTTTAAAAAATGGAAGTATTTTATCCGAGATATCTGCAAATTTTCTAACAATAAATACCCCTGACCCTAACTTGCTCTTTCCACTATGGTAATTGAATAGGCCACACCCAAAAAAAAGAATAAATGAATTTAACAGAGACTTATCTCTTAAATGTTGAGACACTTTAAAGCTTAATGAAACTCCGTCCAACTTACCTTTACCATATTTAGCCAATTGAACTAAGAAACAACCTTCACCTGAAACAAAACCAGCCATCCATTCAGGGTGAGGGATAGTAGTATTTGCTATTTGAGGTCTAGTAACAGGTACGGTATCAGGAAAAATAGTCTTCAATGAATCAGATAAACCTAAATTTATCGATGCACGAATATTAACTATTTCTTGTAACCCTTTAGCGGATAAGTGTTCCCCTTCAATTACTTTATCTATTATTTGCTTAAATAAGATGAAATCTGCTTTTTTTTGAGTTATTAAAGGGTAATTATCAAAATGTGTAATAACTTTTAAAATCTCGTCTAAAGATCTTACTGTAAATCTAGATTTATCTTTACTGATATAAATATTACCACCAAAATAATCTTTAATTTGCATTAATAATTCATTATCTCTTGAGTGTACTTGTATAAGGAATGAAGGTCGTACATAGAATTTACCATTAGGATTCTTTTGAAGGCCAACATTGAAACAACCTTCTGCATCTGAATACCCTGATATAAATCAAGGTGATATAGATTGAGTCTTATTATGATGAAGGGTTGTTGTTGATAAGTATCTTAATGTTTGTTGAGGAAGAACAGAATATAGTCGAATCATATATCTTATTGAAGGGCCTACGGTAGGCGAAGCCGTAATTGCTGAGTGTCCACCTCCCCTAGATAAAGAGGGAGTTAGGTTAACCAGAACATTAGAACAACCTTTAGTACCATATAATAGATTATACATACTAAGATAACTCTTCAGAGAGCTTATCAAATAAGTATATGATTTAATTAGTGTATTTAATAGTAGTAATAAATTACAAGCTAGCACGCTTGCTAACTCCATAGCACATAATAAGAACAGGAGATTTATGGTACCCATGCTTAATCATTCTTTATTCATAAATATAAATAATAAAATTGCTAAACTTATAATAGAAATTGTAATAGCCATAGGACTAGACATAACTATATTATTATGATTAAATTTAATAGATTCACCTGAGGCTACACCGCCTTTGCCGTAAATTCTACCTTTAAGATCAGATTGAGTACTTAATAATGGATTTATTTTATATTCAGAAGAGAAAAAGAACATTTCTTTAACTATAGTTAAATAATATACTGCTCCTATTACACTAGTAATTATGGCAATTAAAGATAAAAATATATAACCATTATCTAAAGCTGCACTTAAAACCATCTGTTTTGCAAAAAACCCCATTAAAGGTGGTATACCTGCAAAAGAAAAGATAGTAATAGCGAAACTTAAAGCTAACATAGGGTTTATATAAAAATACCCTTTTAATTGACTAATCAGCTGTATTGGAGAATTATTTTTATCTAATAATTCTTTATCTTCTTTATTATCATTTACATAACAGTATAAAGAAAATCCTATCGTTACTAAAATAATAAATACATTTAAATTACTAATTGAATATTGCATTAAATAAAATATAAATGCTTGAGTTGATTCTACACTAGAAATAGTAAGAGCTAATAAAATAAAACCTAAATGAGAAATAGTACTGTATGCTAATAATCTTTTTATTCTAAACTGAGTTAAACCTAAAACCGTTCCTACTATTAATGAAAGTAATGAACTTATAAGTAAACCATATGTTCAATTAAAATTAAATAAATAATGATTAGTGTAATAAACTAATTCTAATAAAAATATAAAGATAGATATTTTAGCTACAATTGCTACAAATGTTGTAACTATAGTAGGAATTGCATCGTAAACATCCACGGCACTCAAATTTATCATGCAGATTATTAAATACAACAACTTTATTGATTTTTATATCCATCCTACCTACGAAGCAACAAGTCACCCTAGGTAGGAATAGCGCGAACTTTGTTCCGGAGGCTATCTAAGAATCATTAATTCTACTTTTGTTCATACCAGCCTTAATTTTACGAATATTATTAAAGCCTTCCTTAGTTAAATGAGCTTTATTATTAATAAACGTAGCTACCTTACATCAATCTGCGAAATCTAATGATTTTACACCTAGAATAGGGTAATTTTTAAAGAAAGGTATTACCTTTTCGAAATTATCCACTAAACTCTGAGACTTAAACTCAGTATTATTTTTGTAAGTATAAGCCTTACCAAACCCAAAATAATCTACTAAACTTTTCATTAAAAGTTCATCACTACTCCCGGAGGGAGACGAGTGTTGAATCAAGGCAAAAGTTAGAGATACACGTCCATTTGTTTGACTAGATTTAGAATCTCTTATACTTACAATAAAAGTACCATCACCTGAGGTAAACCCGGCTACTCAATAAGGATCTATTGATTGCACGTCTATATTATTAACTTGAGGTCTTGGTATTGCTACTGTACTAGGGAAAGCTTCCATTAATACTGGTGTTAACCCTTTATTCAGAGTAGCCCGTATATTAATAATAGCTTGTAGACCAGAAGCTGTTAAGTGTTCCCCCTGTTTCATAATCATAACTGCCTCTTTAAATAATAAATAGTCCGCATTTTTTTGAGTAATTAGTGGGTATTTATCAAAATGAGGTATTACTTGAGTAAAGATTTGGTTGATAGAACTAACTGTGAAATCAATACAACCATTTCTTTCTTTACTGATTCTACCTACCCCGATCCCCGCAGGGGATACAAAATAGGTTTGAATAAGTTTCAACAGCTCAACATCCCTTTTGTGTAAATTAATAACAAAGTTAGCTTCTATTCTTCATCCTGAAGCTTGCCTAGAATCTCTTCTAATTGTAAGCATAAAACATCCTTCCGCGTCAGCGAAACCAGTAACAAATCAAGGTGAGAGTATAAATTCATTGTTAATTGTAGTATTAGAAATAGTATTTAATAGCGACTTCGTCGACGGAGCCTTAGACTTCGGAGCCGTCGAAAAAAGTTGTGTTTGAATAATCTGTTTAGAAGGGATTTTGATTATCCGGTTTCTTTCGAAACCAGGTAGAATGCATCTTAAACCTGGTGAAAAAACAGCAGGTCAATTATCGTACACTCGTTGCTCTTTTACAGATAGCATATCTGATTTAGATCCGCGATTGCCCACCTCCTTTTCAGGATTCTTTTGGCTTATTACCATACATGAGTAATTACTTCATCCACTTGTAACCTTTCAGTTACAGCTTGGTACCAGAAGTTCAAGGGTGTCCCCGGAGTTTGATAGTTTTACCCGAATAAAAGATTTCCCAAATCTTTTGGCAGGTGATCAGAAGTGAAATGGAGCGGCACTAACTTTAAATAAAAATCCGATAGTAAATATTAGAAGAGAAAAATTTATATAGTCATCGTTATATCAAGAGTTTCCATAATTATTTAGATCACTAATACTAGTAATTACATATAAACTGTCCATATTAGTTGTACCTGAATTGGCATAAAGTAAACTTGTTCCTAATAAAATAAAACATGAGCTTAATCCTCCTAATAAAAAGTAAATTAAACCTCCAGTCGTAGATAATTCAGAATTTCTATATATTGTACTTAGTAAATACAAACCATAACTTTGTAACTCTATTGAAAGAAATATAGAAATAAAATCATTTGTAGACATTAAAAATACAGCACCACTTATTATAAATAATAATATTAAAGGGTATTCGATAATTTTTAAATGTTCTCCCATTTTATTAATAATTTTCGTTCTATAATATACGAATTTGTTTAAAAAAAGATCTTTTAACGATGAGTGTTCAGCTACTCAAACTTTTCTAGGATAAAAACTAGTCAACTGTATGATTAATATACTAATAAAATATAGAAAAATATGAAAAACCTGTGTTATATTTGTCACATGGAATAGACCTCCATGTATACCTATACCACCATTACTTATTATAGAAAAACTTATTAAGCTTTGTAATATAGCATATAATAAAGCTATTATGGCAATTCTATTATAAAGAATTGACATATCTCGTCTTAAACTAACGGCATTCGAAATTAAAAGTGAAAGTGTAGAAAGTATTATCATAATTTAGTAAAAAAAAGTAGAAGATATAAGACCTCCTTACTTCTGCGAAGCGCGAAGCCTCTTTCGGAGGGGACTTGCTTACTACTTTAGCCGGGAGAGAAAATCGAATTCTCATTATTAATATATGAAATTAAAGTTTTAACCTATTAAACTATCCTGGCTTACCCCACCCTATTTTTGTCCTAGCCAAACTGACTTATTCCTCCGTAGATAGGAAGCTTCTGACTTCTGCTGCCTTCTCCGTACGTAGAACTTCGTAGCCGACCGATACTTCGTCAAGAAGTCGCCAGAAGCCAGAAGCCAGAAACGAAAGCAACCAGTTAGGATAAATTGGTCATGACAAAAAATATAGAAACATCTATGCTACTTATTCTTACTTAGAGTACAAAAGACTACTTTGGAGTTTTATACTACAGCCCGCCTTCGGATGGATGAAGAATATAAGAGACAACCAAAAATCTATTTAAAATAAGGTACTAGTAATACCTAAACCTAATATTACTTAAACAAAAAAAAAAATAACTAAAGAATATATTAGTGCTTCACCGGGTGGATACCCTGGCTCGAACAGGGAACTTACTGTGCCACATACAGTCGCTCTACCGATTGAACTATATCCACCTTATCCAGTATTCAATGCAGTAACCCATATTTACGATTCTTCTCCTCTAGATAGGTTCTTATTAACAGTTTCTCTCAGGAAATACAACGACCTGAGAGAAACTTTTCATCAATGTTTTAATAATACTAAATTACCAAGTAAAACTAAAATATCTAGGATTATAAAGTAAGCCTTATAACTCTCCCTCTTATCAGGCTGTTCTTATACCTAGGAGCACCAAGGGGACGTATTTCTCTTTATCTTTACTAAAAGGAACGAGATTAGCATAAAGCAGCACGCTGTCAACCGTGATTATTCTAGCTAATTCTGTTAATTAAGAAAGGTGTGTACATTTACACCTCTTATCTGCTTATACAAATAAAGATACTAAATTTAGGTTGCAGTAAAACACACTAAATTTAAGGTATACCAAATATAGTACTAAGGCGGTGGGGGCGGTCTAGCAAATAAAAAAATATATCTTTTTTTATACACCAAACCGCCCCTGATTAAATTAGTATAATACTAATTTTATAAAGATTGCATGACTAAAGATTATGATTAATAAGACTTACAAAGCGTGAGGTTTAGGTGGACTGCATAACAATTATTAGAAATTATTAAAATTATAATTTCTATTTATTGTCAATATTCTCAAAAGTTTTTTTTATTACCCTTGAAAGTACATCCACGATATGATCTATGTCTTTATATGTAACCATAAACGAAGGAGCAAGCATGATAATATCTCCACTAATTCCATCAACACAACCAGTACTTTGATAGATTGTCATGTTATATGGAGATGATATAGCCAACTTTTGAAGTCTAGGAGCAACATTAAGTTTAGGATTAAAAGGCTTCTTTGTAAATTTATCTATTACAAATTCGATACCTCAGAAAAGACCTTTTCCCCGAATATCTCCTACATTAGGATGGTCACCTAAAAGAGATCTTAAACGTTGTTCTAAATATAGACCTTTATTTCTTACATTTAGTAATAAATTTTTCTCTTGAATAATTGTAAGAACTTCAAGAGCAGCTACTGCTTGCACAGGCATTCCTTCGTAAGTTTGCCCATGAACAAATCGCCCACTTTTACTAAAGGCTTTAAAGATATCTTTAGATATCATCATAGCTCCAATAGGTTGGTATCCAGCCCCAAGCCCTTTACCCATAGTTTGTATATCGGGTGTAAAATCTGGTTCTGCTTGTCATGCATGCAAAGTACCAGTTCGACCCATTCCGCACATTACCTCATCAACCATGAAAAGAACACCGTATTTCCGACAAACTGTTTGCATAGCTTTAAGATAACCAGGAACAAATGGAACACAGCCAAGAGCAGCACCAACCACTGGTTCCGCAATGAAAGTACTGACTTTTTCGGGCCCTAACTTTAAAATTAAGGCCTCAAGCTCTCTTGCTTTTCGATCGTTAAAAGCAGTATCGGATTCACCCTCGTACCGTTGACGGTATGGGTAACATGAACTAACAGAGTAAACTTGATTCATAAGTAAAGGAACATAAGGTTCCTTACGGGAAGCAAAACCTGATATACTCAAAGCCCCAAGCGTGTTTCCATGATATGATCTATCTCTAAAGATAATAATATGGCGATAAGTATTACCATTTTGTATAAAATGATAATCAAGTGAAGCTTTTATCCCAGCTTCAGTAGACTCAGAACCTGAGCTACATAGATAAACCTTACACATCTTTCCATTCGTAGAAAGAATAAGTGCTTTAGATAATTGTTCAGCAGGAAGATTTGATCAGAACGTAGAAGATGCGTAAGGAATACCACTTTTCAATTGGGCAGCTATCTTTTTATTAATTCTTAGATTGCCATGGCCAAGACAAGAAACTGCAGCTCCACCTGAGGCATCAAATATCTTTTGCCCATCTATAGTATGAAGATAATTACCCTTACCCGATACAATAACTGTATGTGGTTTCTCCATATTCTCACCAAGATGATAAAAAACACCACTTTGCACAGGAAGACTAACAAAAGCATGAGGCTTAGGTGGACTACAATATACTCATTCTATTATAGAATTATTATTATTTAAAAGATATTTAAGTTTACCTAAGGGGAAAGGTAACATTAAGGCCAACAATCCACCAGTAGCTTCAGAAAAAACAAAAAAAACTAGAACAACATAATTAAACAATTGTCCTCTAAGTCATGGCTTTCTGGCTACAACCAATATTAATGCACCAAACATTGCACTTATTCCAACACCTGCTGCAACAATTAAACTTATACCAGCTCAATCTGTACCAATTAATTTAGCAATATGCATCATTTTTTTTATTTAATGAAAAACATTGTACAATATAATTATTTTATTTAGATTTCTATATTCGTTTTTAAAAAAATCCATTCGGGTTTTACAACCCGAATCTAAATTTAGGGGGTGGTTGTTCTGTTCTTCTATCTTTAATTTTTGAAAATTTATATAAATCGAGAAAAAAGGTTTATATTGTATAATCGGCTTGAGAAGCACTGGCCATGCTGGTGAAGCATGCTTCACCAGCATGGATCTAGCCCGACTTTCGTACTTCGTCTCATTTTCATCTATCTAGAAAAATTATTTCTAATTTTCAATGAGGGAGAATTTTCTTCTAAATAAAACTTTTTATATAAGACGGAGGACGGAGTCGTAAAATCTATTAGGTTTTATATTGACATACACCATAGCAATGACTAAGATTGTATAGGAAGACTTACAAAAGCGTGAGGTTTAGGTGGACTGCTTAATGATCATTCTAAGCTAGGAGAACTTCTATTTAATAGAGCTTGTAATGTATCTGTGTAGAATTGTGGAGTCATTCAAGGATTTCTTACTGCGACTTTACCATCTAATAATTGTCTGTAGACAATGTATAAAAATAATCAAGCAGCAACTACACTAACTATAGATCCAAAACTACTTATTAAATTTCATCCGGCAAAAGCATCAGGGTAATCACTTATTCTTCTAGGCATTCCTTGTAGACCTAAGAAATGTTGAGGAAAAAAAGTTAAATTAACCCCAATGAAAAGAATTCAGAATTGTACTTTAGATAACATTAAGTTGTAATTTAATCCTAATAATTTAGGTACTCAGAAATATCATCCACTAAACATTGCGAATACAGCACCCATACTTAATACATAATGGAAATGAGCAACTACATAGTAAGTATCGTGGAATGCAATATCCAGAGAAGCGTTAGCTAATACCACACCACTTACGAACCAAAAGTTTATTGATCATTTAATCTTTCGTATCTAAAGATATAACCTTTATAAATACCATTTACTTTAGCATAATTTTTGATTGTGCTATGGCTTATGCCTAAAGCTTTTTGGGCTTCCATTACTCCATCATACTTAGCAACAAAATTCTTATTCATATCATATACAAATACTGCTTTCCTAATCTGATTGTTATTATTTATATTAAAAATTAATTCCTCAGATTCTTTAGAATTTCAGTCAGTTATTAAAGGTGCATCTTCTATATTGTAAGGTATATTAGTAAAATATCACTCTCCTCTAAATAGAATTCTTTCTTTTATCACATTAACTATTGTAGGATGATTAGATTTAATCAATTTAGCCAAAGTTCCTACAGAAGGGAAGATAATTAATAACTTTTTAAAAGAATTGTATATATAAACAGGATAAGCAGATTTTGCTTCAATAATTCTTACTTTATTTTCCATAGAATGACTTTTATTGTAAAATGGGTTATTTTCACCTGTCAAAGCTCTAGCTATTAAAGCTTTAGTTTCGTCAGTATGAACTCTATTTTTAGCCAATTGGGATAATAATGCTTTAGTTTTCTTTGTATGTATATAACCTAATGAAGAATAACCTTGTTTTAACACATTATAGTCCGGCAATACATATGTTATATAATAAGTTTCTCTAAGGGTTAAAGTTTTTAAGTCTACATACTCTAATATTAATAGTTTAAAGTTAGACGGATTATATTTTAATAAAGCTTTAACAATAGGCATATTAATATTTTGCTTACTTTTTAAAAAAGTAGTATTAAGATAATTTCTCATTCTAGAAGCTAAATTAATAGAACTTCCTACATAAGAATGACCATTATTTTTATTAATTAAGCAATAAATACCTGATTTGTCTTTTTGTTCTTTTAAAATATTAACTCTATCTTCTTTAAAGTTATCATATGCAATTAAAGGAACTAAATTATCAGTATTATCCTGTTTATCTTGGCACAAGCTCGAAGTCGATAAATTAGAAGTACAATAAGTACGAATATTGAATTTAAGATTAAAATTCAATAAAGGATTAATATTAGAAGCAACTAAGCTATTAAATGATCATTTTTGGTTTCACGGACTAGGTCTGCCCTTAATAATATTAAGGGGACTACGTTTAGTCTCTGAGGTACCTACTAAGATAAATGGTTTTATCTGTTGGTTACCTGCTGATTGTTCAAAATTATACATTTTTACTGAGATCATATAAAACTCTAGTAGTATAATTGTCAGAAGTTCCCAGCATATGGTAGTCTTTAAAGGGAGAACTAAGTGGTTTTTTATTAATCCTCCAATTGTAAACATGAATACGAAACCTAATGCAAATAACATTGAAGGTGTTAATCTTAATGATCCTCCGTAACATGTGGCTAACCATGAGAATATTTTAATTCCTGTGGGTACAGCAATAATTAAAGTAGCAGCAGTGAAATATGCTCTTGTATCCACATCTAGACCAACTGTGTACATGTGATGACTTCAAACTATAAATCCTAATATTCCAATTGACATCATAGCGTAAACCATACCGATATACAAACTTATCTCTATTAATTATATTTATTTCTATTTTTACCCTAATTTATCTAAAAAGGTTGTTTGCCTGCTGCCTAAATTTAAGCAGCAGGCAAACAATATAAAGTCGTTATTGTAATAAAACGTGTATTCCTTCATAAACAAAAGAGGAACTTAAACTCACCCCCAAAGCAACAAAAACACCTAAAAACACTGCAAAAAATGGATCCTGTATACCCGCAGTTAAAGCTGCTTTTAAAGCAACTAGAAAAGCAACCAGCAAACTACCTCCCCCTATCCCTATGTATTTGTAGGGATTTGTCAAATTACCGTAAGCTTTAGCACCTTCTGTAATAATTTCAGTTACAGTTGAAGTATCAGTAACAGTAACAGTAACAGTGCTAGGCGCACCAGTAATAACAGAATGTAAGGTACCATAACATTGAGCATTTGTATTAAAAAAGTCCGTAAGACTTCTTTTACTTATACAGACTGTCCCTGTACCTATACTCTCAGTATAAACCGTGGGTATACTATCTACTCCAGTGACAGTAAATTCAGTGGGCATAGGTGTTTGAGTTACACCTTCGACTAAATAAGGAAAAATAGTAATAAATAGTAGTGTTGTGATTACTCACCCAGAAGGCGATACACTACTGAATAAAGGCGTATAAGTATCTACGTACTTATATTTCCCTTTAAAATTACAAGACGTATCTCTAACATTCAAACAATATATAAGCAAACTTAAGAATGTAAAAGAAAATAGAGCGTATTAGAATATAATAATAGATTAAAGTTCGGACCATCTCTTTACCAACAAAAAAAATATTCTATAAACCTTTTTCAGCACAGCCATCGATTAAACTATTTCATTTAACCAAAAAATGTTTTCAAGCTTTACCTAAATCCGAGTTAGGTGAAGCAGTATGTGCATGTAATTGTCTAAGTTCATAAAATCTATTAACCATAATTAATCTTGTTAACTTTTCAGATCTGCAAGGATTAACTTTAAAATAGTCATTTACTAATGATAAAATTTCCTTTTTTCTAAAACAAGTTCACTTAAATGCACCTGTTTTTACCATTGTATAGATTTGACCTCCATACAAATCAACTAAAGCATCTAAAATGAACCTATTTTTCTGAGAAGCTGTTATATATATTTGACCCGATTTATCGTTCAAATATATACTACCATCAGTGTCAAAAAATCCTGCAAATCACCCGTTATAATATGTTAATGGTTGTGTATCCTTTAAATTTAAACCATACTTCTCACAAATTTTTCCTAACTGAAGTATTCTTATAGGATTACGTATTAAACCATTAACACCATTAATTAAATTTAATAAACCCGCTTTATGATGTAATCTGTATCTTAAGTAATTATCACCTGCGTAAAGCTTTACTGCACCTCCATATTTTTGTTTAATTAAGTATAAACAACGTTTATCCCGAAGTTGCGTAACAATCTCTAAACTAGCATAACCTTTTTTAGATAATTGAAAACATCCATCACCATCAATAATACCAGCTAACCATTCGTTAAATTTATCCTCCTTTACAGATTTTTGGTTGGAATTATTTTTGCCCTTCGGCCCCAAGCTCAGGACCTTTGGGTCCTGGCCCGAAGGGTCGGATAATGTAGTGTAATAATTAACAGTATTGCTAAAGGGTTTTACTTCATTCCGGCTACGCCGTGGGTTTGCGATTTCTTGACGATTATGTATAGAACTAAATAAAGCTAGATTATGACTTACTATTATAGAATAATTTACCATCATATTACTTGATGATGTTAATAACAAACGTATGGCCTCTGAAATTTCTACTCACCTGCTTAACCCAAAAAAGTTTATTATTCCTGGTTTGAAGTTTGCACTTCGGGCTTTGGTTATCTGCGGATTATTCAATATTACTAAAATTTTTACTAAGAAGATATATATAATATACCTTATATCCTTAGTATTCAGCAATAGCGAATTGTTATAACAATTCTTGAACTCCCTGCATATAGTTTGTTGCGTTAATAGAATTATTACTATTAAAGAGCCATATTGACCAAATACTGATTTATTTGAGTTAGCCGATATAGTTGTACTAATTATACCAAAACCTGGTATAATTAAAATATAAACTTCGGGATGTCCGAAGAATCCAATCCCCTATTATATAATTATTTACACATCCCTTTAATTATATAACTTAGCATAATATACTAACCTAGGCAAATTACCTAGAGGAATTCGACTGTATATTAAGCAGCATTTCAGCTACCCACCGGTGAATCAGTCTGTAGCGATTTCTTAGAAAATCGACGGTCTTATTTTAGAGCTAGCGCCGGGAAAAATTTTTAACCGTTTGACTATCTTTACAATAGTCACACCAATATTGCTCCTGCATTTTATTGTTTCTTTCTAATAATTACACAATAAATAATATAGCAAGAACTAGAGTTAAGATATACTTAATAGTATTTATCATATAAGGTCTTATTTTATTTTACATCTGCCTTAGACAATTCTCATAGCTTTTAGTTGCTAAATCTTACCCTTTTTTCCTAATATACATTATATAGTTTTATTGATTTGTTTAGCTAAATTAATTAATTCTAATCTAGTATCATTATTTAAATGATCTTTGTTAATTAATCTATTATAAAGTAATTTCCATTTTAAATAACTATCTTTCTTTTTAGACATAAGATTATAATTATCAAAATAAACAAATAAACCTTTACAATTTTTTAGTCCATTTACCCTAAGTTCTCATACATTATCTGCATGATGTGCCACTACAGAACCTTCAATTGAATATTTATTTAGTATATTTACTAAATGTTCAAAAACATATTTATTAGCTTCCCACTTTTGAGTTAATATAAATCTAAACCTAAAAGCAGAACTATTAGAAAGTAATGAACAAGTAAAAGAACCTTCTCCATCTGTAATACCTGATAGTCAACTATCATATAAAGTAGGGATTACACAAATATCTAAAGGAATTATAGTTTTAAGATTCTTTTTTATCAACCTTTCATTAAAAGTTGATAAAAAGATTAAAAATCTTGCTTTCCTTGTTGGAAATACCATGTTTCCATTAAATAATAAACAAATTAAATTAACATTTTTTAAATCTTGTATAACAAATCTATGTGTGTTTTGTTTAATAGATTGTTTAATCACTCTACCAAAACCCAAATTATCTTTAATATAATTTAATACTTCTATATCTGAACTAGATTGAGTGATAACAAAAGATAAATCACCTCTCTTAGCTATAATAAAAGAACCTTCTCCTTCCGAAAAACCTATCAGTCATTCTAAAAATCTACTGTCAGGTTGCTTTAAGTCAGGGTAATATTCTTTAAATTTAAAGTAAAAAGAAGAAAACTCAAAATATTTTTGGCTTGCACTATCTAATCCAGAAGATAAGCAAGTTATCAGAAGCATAGCCAAAAAAACCAATAAACCAATAAAGCTTATTTTTAATAAGAAAAGATGTTGGAATAAAATAGGATCTCCACCTCCAGCTGTTTCAAAGAATGATGTATTAAAATTACGATCAGTAAGAACCATAGTAATTCCCGTTAATTTTTTTTTTTATTATAATATCAGTAGGACGCATCATAAAATTAAATTTATGATGCGTCCCACTAGAACAATATAATTCTTAATCAAGATGTCACCATCTTGCTTGGACTATATCATCCTTAATTTTATTAGATTCTCAATATAAAAGTTAAATTCTCCCTGTATGTTTATTAAGCTGAGCTAATATAGTTGACTCTAATTCCTTATTTGTCAAATTTGCAAATTTACCGTTTCTGACAAATAATGCTGCTCCATCTCCTGTCAACTTGGAATCAATAGTTAACTTTACACCTTGTATATCATTAACCTGTTCCCCTTCAGCTGTAGCAGCTGGTTTAAAGACTATATAACCTTTTAATTCAGTACCATCTGCTTTGGCTATATTTAAGTACTTTACGGTTGACTTAAAATCCTCCTTAGAAATTTTTAAGTCTTCTGAGTTCGGATTAGAATGATAAGCATTTTCCTTTGGATATAAACCAGTGGCATTTGGTTGTAAATCTGGATTATTAGGATTATTTATAGCTGCTTCCATAGCAGCTACTCTAGCTAAAACAGCATTATATACTCTTTCATGCGCCTTAGACATAAAGCCATTCTTTTCGCATCCCGTGTGGACGGTATTGCTACTCTCACTATACTTAACATAATCATCTTTGTCAACCATTGAACCAAAGCTACGATCTGTATATTCCCCACTACTTCTAGCGTTCGATTCATTATCACTATGATCACTATGATCCGAATGATTTAAAGAACTACCGCTAGCTGCAATAGAGCTATCTCCTTGAGGAGGATTTGGACCCCCACCTGTAGTATTATTTCCTGTACTACTGGTATTAAAAGAACCACTTTGGTGATTATTTGAACTGCCTTCACAAAGCAACCCCAAAAAATCTCAAAAGAAGAAAATTATTATTATGTTCATAAGCAATTGATCTTTATCTTTACAACACAAAAAAGAGATAAAAATATATAAGTATAGTAAACAATAAATAAGAAAACCAGCACCTAAAACTCATATTAATAATTTAATAGATAGACTAAATAATATCATTCTAGGTAAGTTGCTTAATGCAGTACGGAAATTAGAATCATATGAAAGCATATAATCAATTAAAACAAGATCAGATGTCAATAATATATATATATAAAAAACTAATTTCGGAATACTCTATTTTTTGTTTTTAGTAAGTATATATATATAAGATTAACTGTTTCAATTGGAAATTTAACTATTTATTTTTTTTACTATTTAATACTATTATATAACAAAAATTAATAAGCAATAGACTTCGCTCTATTTAACTAAAGAATTAGTAAAAAAAAAAGAGAAAAAAACAAAAAAAAGGTCAAGCGTGTAGTCTCTGAGAATCCTACTAAATGTAAGCGTTCAATTATGATATTAACATTCAATTTAAATAAACATAAACTGGCCTCATCTTTGGTTTTCTACTGATTGTCTTAATATTAAAAATAGAATCGCTTTAATATTTAAGATGTTCCAGTATATAGCTTGATTTAAGGCGAGCAGAATTCACCCGCCAATACAGGTAGAGATAATAATAATAACACCGCTGTTATTACTACAGCTCATCCAAATAAAGCTAGTTTGTGTAATCTTATACCTGGAGTTCTCATATTAACTATTGTTGTAATGACATTTAAATTAATTATTCCTACCCTAGAGAAGAAAGTCTCACCTAACCATAAAGAGACATGCTTACTGGGCTATCTCTTCAAGCTAGGAATATTGAGCGATAGGAATAAAATATACCGAAAAGTATTTCCGGATATATTAACATAATATTACTATTATGGTTGGACCATATCTTAAGCGCATCGATTAATCGACACGGTTTATAACGTATGGCCTCTGAGGATCCTACTTACAATATGGATTATTGTTTTAGTTTCCTGCTGATCGTCCTAAATAAATTAATAAAATAATATGTAATCATATCTATTATTAACCAACACAATTAGGATATTCCAGCATACAGTTATAAATTTTATATCAACCTCATAACTACTAATTTTTAATATAAATAATTAAACTATCTTACTAGTCCCTCCGGGACTAGTGAAGCGACAGTTTTACAAATATATCCACGATATGATATATTTGTGTCTAATCGTTTTACTATAGTTGTATGAGAAACAGGGAGACCTTGACTTGAGAAGAACTTTACACATTTACCTAAGCTTTCAAATACAATTTCTTCTTCACTTTCAATATTTATCAATACTACAGATTTACTTAAACTGTTAATAGGTTTACTTCTATTAAAGTTAACTCTGTCTTGTTCTAACATTATACTTATTTCTGGTAAAGTCATATTAGATACTTTGGCAGTATCTACCAGTTCTCTTAAAAATAAGTATTTACCTAAGTAATAAGTACTGTTATTTAAGTGTTTAGTAAATGTAGTATGAGCAATATTAAGTTTAGATATAAAATCTTTTTGTTGCATAGTAAAATAATAAAGAATAGATTTATCTCTGTTATACATGTAGAGAGGTTTGGCTGCAGATCCACTAGGATTGTTGGAAACTTTTATAGTATTTAAATTAAAAGAAGGGTCCAATAAATAATATTGTTCTAAAACTATTTCCGGGTTTAAATCAGGGTAATAAGGTAAACATATTATTTCTAATTTAAAACTGGATAAGCCTTTTTCTTTAATTAAAGGAATTAATTTTCCTATACTTCTATGAGTTTGATTTAAATAGCCTCTTAATCTAAAAGCCAACTGTGAGGATGATCCTACATATTTTTGTTTTGTATCTATATGAGTAAATATATAAATACCACATTGTTGTACTTTACCATGAGGTAAGCCTATCTTCTCATCAATTAACTTTCTAGTTTCTAGTTTATGCAAATCTTTAAAGGTTAACCTAGGCATATTAATTAAAGAATTTAAGGTTTCTTCATTAACTAATAAACCAGAATAAGATAAGATCTTATTTAATACCTTTAAGGTAACAGGTTTACCACTTACTAGTTGAGATTTAGCTAACTGATGAACATAAATACTATCTCCTTTCCTACCTAAAATAAGACTTCAATCTGAATTTTTATTCGGATCTTTAGCCAATTTTTGTTTTATTTTAAGATCTGAATCTGAAGACTCCCCCTTCTCAATTTTTGGCTCACTACTATAGTTAGCTTTAAATATTAAGCTACCACAAGTAGAAAAAAAACAACTGTAGTTTAATGTGTCTGCGTAAAGCGCGGACATGTCGAAATTTACATAATTAAAAATTAATAAAAAATCGAAATTGATTGCACCTAATAATGAACTAACACCAGATAAGTGTAAAGCAAATATAGCTAAATCTACACTAGGACCACTGTGACTTTGAACTCCTGAAAGAGGAGGATAGATTGTTCACCCTGTACCAGCACCACCTTCAATACAAGCTGAAAATACTAATAGTATTAAACTAGGTGGTAATAATCAAAAACTTATATTATTAAGTCTTGGGAATGCCATATCAGGGCCACCAACCATTAAGGGCATTAGGAAATTTCCAAACCCTCCTATTAATGCTGGCATACAATTTTATCAAAAAATTTTCATTAAATGCTTGGACTATATCTTTACCTTTAAATGAATTATTCCTTCAATCAATAATATATCCATTAAGGTATTCCACGTGTAGTCTCTGAGGATCCTACTAAATAAAAGTGTTTAACGCTTATTTACCCACTATTCAAAAAAAAAATAAAAGGAATACTAAGCCCTTTTATCTTTGGTTTCCGGCTGATTGCCTAATCATTTGAAATGTCACTGTATTCTACCGCTTTTCTCTTAAAAGAAAGTCTGTAGTACTAGTTCCAAAAGCTCTAAAGGGATTCCAGCATACAGTGAAAAGAAAGTAAAATATTTCTATCTTACCCGGCCATGCCTGTATATTTAATTATATCTTTTCGCCTTGGGTTGAAGAAAGGTAAGAAAACTTTCATTTGCCACGATAATAACCTGATTTATTTCCTTTCAGGTATTCTCTAATAACACAACGGTCTCCTTTTAAATGACTAGCTAAACTATTTAAAGATTGAAATACTAGATTTTTACTAGAATCATCTTTAAACTCAGCTAAAATAGCTTTAGCTGCCGGATGTTTAACATTATATAGATTCCGCTTATCTACAACTAAACTTTGAATTTGATCCAAACTAAGTAAATTTACTTTAGTTGACTCTTCTATTAAGTCCAAAGAAAAGAAAAAAGTATCTAGATATATATTACCTAAATTAATACAATCATTTAAAGTAGTATGATGAATATTTATTGAATTATACATATGTTGTTTTGATTCAAAAATGTATAATAAAGTAAAATTATCTACACTATATACATAAATAGGTGTACCTCTTTTTTTACGGAGTTTATCCCGTATTTCTTGAGACATATGTTCATGATATCCTGAACTACTAGCTACTAAATCTACATTAAGATTTGGTTTTAAACTATCAATAAAATGTTGTTCTAATGCAACTACTTGATCTAAACTAGATTTTTCATCCATAATATAAATAGTTAACTTTATGTTACTAAAACCATATTTATTTAAATAGCGTAAAACTCTACGAGCTTTAGTTTTAAGTATAGAAAGCATAAAATAAGAACTTATTCTATTATATAAATTTATAGAATGACCCACGTATATATCTTTACCATCTAAACTTTCTCACACATACACACCTTTTTGTTTATTAGTAACTTTAAGAATAATCTCTCTATTATTAAAAGGATCATTAACTAAAATCTTAACATACTGATCTTTAGAATCTTTAAAGTTTTTATTGTTTTTATTGTTATTATCCTGAACAGAGCACCCTATTATTAAATTATTGTTATTATCGTTATTTATATTAATTGTTTTTTCCTTATCTTCACCCTTTAGTAATACAGAAGATACACAAGAAGACTCAAATTTATAATTAAATATATTTATTTTTTTGACCATAAAGAATATCATAAGGATAGCGTGAGCTGTAATGATACTGTTATATAATTGGTTATCAGCAATATATTGAACACCTGGTCCACTTAATTCCATTCTAATTAATACAGAAAATGCTGTACCTAATAACCCTGAAAATAAAGCAAAAATTAAGTAGAACGTTCCGATATCTTTAGCATTTGTAGATCAAAATCATCTTTCAGTCCATACGGATACAGATGACCTTTGTTCATCATATACATCTTTATTTCTCTCATTTCCACTAATATGAACTCGATCTGAAACTTCTTCTGAATTATTTATTACATAATAATCCAGACCTACTTTATATAAATTATTATCTTGGCCTTACGGGCCCAGGACTAGGATCCAAAGGGGGACGCAAGCTCGATCCTTAGGGAACGAAGGGCTAATAGACTTTATCCTTAACAGGATAAGTATATCTAGCTAGATATAATTTAATTTTTTTTTTTACTTATCTTATTTATAAAAAACAATAATGTGAATATTATCAAAACAGAGAATAAATACTTCTAGTATAAAGTAGTAAAATGTTAGCTTAAATTGAGCAAAGTTCAAACTGAATTTTGCTCATATTAAGATTATGGAGGAATCGAACCTCGAACTTAAGATTTGCAATCAAAGTGTAGACCATCTACGTCATAATCTAGACCCTTTATATATGACGGCGCCGACTTCGTACGGACGCACAAAGGGTGCCGCTTGTATCCTGACGAATAATGGCAGGAGCCATATAAAAAAGTATAGTTTTTATTAGCCCTATCCCTCCTCCCTGGCAAAGCATGATTGGATAAAGAAAGTAGGCAGGCTATCTACGAAGATAAATTTAACTTAGCTAAATAAATTACTTAAAGTAATACAAATATTAATAATATAGTTAAAAGTAAACTTAGTAATAACACTAAAACCAAAATAAGATACAAAATATCCTAAATATAGCCCTACGAAATCAGTATAATATGGTTGTATAAAAATAAACACCAGCTCCATCTATTTAGAGCTTGCCCCACATATAGGAGTAGCAGGAATATATATGGGGGGGGTATAAGTTTTAAAAAGCCCCCCCCCCTAAAAAAAATATTCTAGTTTAAATTTAGGTATGTATTATAACAATCTATTTAGGTTAAGTAATAGAGATACGTCGTGGTAATTAAGGATAAAACTATCCTAATATATACCTAGTTATTTTTACTTTTTAAATCTATTAAAGTATTCTCTAATATAGAGATACCTGGGATTATAAATAAGAAATGTCCAAAATATAAGATTGTACTAATTTGTCCTAATAATATAAATGGATCTTCAACGTGTTTTGCACCAATTTGCATTAATATTAAGAAATTAGCTACAAATACGAAGAAAGCTATTTTACTTATCGATGTACCCACCCAATCCTATATCAATAAACAAGAAAATGGTGACGCGAGCTCGAAATAAAAAGTAATGTAACATAGGAGAGGAGGGGGGGGGGGGGATATTGCCCCCTAAAAAAAACTAGCATTCTAAATAATTAACAATTATATTAAAAAAACTAAAAGAAAATAATAATGGGGATTGCTAATAGCAATCCCTCCCCCAAAAAAAACCTGCCCTGTGATACGACTAGTACTAATTTAATCGTCTTAAATAATCAATGTATTTATGTATAAATAATAGTAGAAAAAGCATAAGTGTATAGAACTCTAATAGATACAAACTTATAAATATTAGTGTTGGAACATATCAAACACTAACTAGGTGAATTACATTATCTTGAAATAATGTATAATGCGCATGGAATGTTCCACCTAATTCGTTACTATGTCATAGTCTTGAATGTGCTGTATATATATAAAGTAATGCAGGTATTAATATTCTAACTACCATTATTATCATTATTAAATATAATGGATAATAAGTCGCTATATATATAAAAAGTAATAAAAGTATTAATATCATGATAAAATTTAAAAAATAATTAATAAAATTATGAATAAATCTGTTATTAAATCTAAAATTAATATGATAAAGTAAAAATATTATTAAATGTATTATTATTCACACTAGTACTAATGCTATTATAAAATTTAAAGCATAACACGCAAAGATATCTGATACATTAAGACTAGATAGGTCTGTATTACAACTACCATTTAAACCATGAATTAGACCATCGTGACAAGAAGTTCCGCCAGTAGATTTTACCTCTCCCACAGATGGGAGATCTTTAATATCACATAAAAAACTTTTAAGGCGAACCTCTACTTTATCAATAATATCAGATAACTCAGATTCAATCTCGCCTTTTGAAGGAACTTTTACATCACCTTCGATTGACGTATTTGATTTTATGGTCGTTTGATTTGATTTTATTGGCATAAATTCTGGATCTATATCCTTGCTATCTACGTGAGGATTTACTTCAACTGTAACTTTTTTTAGATTTCCCCCCAGTTTAGGAGAATCTAAATTAGGATTAGAATATTTACCCGTAAATTTGCTGGGGGTAACGGGGCTATGTAAATTAATACTTGCTCTATTCGACATAAATCGAATACCACCTCTAATGAGCAAGTAATTAAACCGCAATGAATTTGTACCTGTCTAATATTTCTACTACTTTAAATATTAAATTTGGACTATATCTTAGTATTTTTTTTTTGATACAAGCTGCAAAATACTTACCACATATAGTCTCTGAGGATCCTACTCATAATAGATTATTTTACTTTGGTTTCCTGCTGATTGTTCATTGTTTCATCCATTAAGATTTTTACTAATAAATTATTAGTACTTAAGGCCTTAGAAGTTTCCAGCATATAGTGGTATTTTAAATTGGCACTTATGACAAATTCATCAAAAATATTTTAAAAATAGAGTAACTTCATTACAGTAAATAACAAAATAACATAAAAGATAAACATAAAGATACTGTGGCATCAATAGGATCTTTGCCCCTACTTAGCCCGTCATATGTAATCAACACAAAATTGAACTAATTTTACCTTATATCTAATAATTCTTCCAACTTACATCTCATTGGAATTTGTATCATTACAAACCAAGCATATTCCCCTCGAAATATACGGCATACTCTTTGTTTTCTATTTATAATTTATGTATTAATTGTAAATAATATTCTATTCTAAATTATTTTTATATTTTTCGGCTTAATCATCATTAATTATCTATAATAACCTTCCTAAATCAGTCTATTATATTTTGGGACGGTTAGCCCGTTATAATAAGCTTTTAGTACACGATATACTTATTTAGCGACAAATTAAATATTTAATAAATGATTTTTAACTAATAATTTACACAACTACACCCAATCTTTAGACAAAAGCGCCTTCTATGTTTCTTATATTAAGTGATAAAAGTATCTTTTTAATTATATATAAATAATAACTAAATCCAGATTAAATTATCTAGATACTACAACATGATTAAATAAAAATATTAGTACTAAAATAAGCTCAAGGCTTATATTACTAAAAAATAAACATAATTTATATTATAAATTATTACGTTAAATACTTTAATATAGAGTATTAGCGTCAAGTATTTGACGAAAATATTGAAAAGTTTTACCATAAAGTATCAAGTCTCCTTATAAGAATATGCAATAAGAATTAATAAATATACCGGGAAATATATTTTTATAATATAAATCTTTTGTATTATTACAGTTTGAATTAAGAATAAATATTAATTCTTATTGCTTTCTAATAAATTTAGATATTTATAGAATATTATAAAAAATCTAACTAAGTAAAAAGAGAAAAGAAAAAAAAAGGGGGGGGGGATTGCTAATAGGCCCCTCTCCTCCTTCTGGCTAAGTATAGTAAACAGATTCATAGACAGCAAGCAGGTAGACAGCTAGACAACTTAGCAGGTGACCAAACAAACGGCTCTTCATGATCAACTTTAGATTCTATTTAAATAGACTAGTTTATCATTAAACTGATTAGCGTTGAAAGCACTTTTTTGTTTTATACGATATGAAATAGCAGGGTGTGTCACACCAAAGAAGGAAGCACATTCATGATATGACTCAAAAGTTTGTAATATACTTCCACTTTCTGAGTCAACAACTTCAACTCCTACCTTTGAACGATGCACAGGTATTATGGGTTTGTCTTCAGAAACCACAAACTTTACACCATCCCTTATCTCATAGTTAGAAGAACCGTCTAATAATTTAATAGCCTCAGCTATTAATTGAGTTCTACTTAAGTCATTAATACCTTTAGCCTTTCCACTAGCTCGAGTAGAAAGTCTATTATTGTTCATTTGAGATAGAAAAAGTTCGATCAACTTTTGTCCATCTTCCGAATAGTGATGACCATTTTCTTTTAGCAGAAAGATCATAACTCAATCGTAAAAGTCATATCTTTTTTTACTTACTCAATGTAATGGTAGTAATAAAGGAATTAATGAATCTCTAAAATAACTAGAGTTCGAAATTTTAACTCTATGGGCGGGTTTATGTTTAGAATCCAAAGTCTTTAAAGGGGTAACTTTAAATACACCACTGAAAAGACCATTAGTTCCAGACAGATTTTCTAAGAAATTCTGTATTCCCTGCATTAAAGGTAAATTGTAACCAGCTTGATTTAGAGAAAAAAATAGTTGATATCTATTAACCTTCGTAACCGTAAATGAACCTTCTCCTTCAATGAAACCTAATAGTCAGTACTTTGAAATGTGCATAGTCTTGGTTGCAGGTAATTCATAGTTAGTACGTAAATTATTCATTTTATTCTTAATATCGAGAATCTGATTCTTGATATCCATACTATCCCCTACTTTTTCTGAAATAAGCTCAAAACATTGTGAGAATTCTGAAAAGTTTAATCATTTAGTACTTTGAAGAGGATATTTTTGGAATATCTCGAGAATTCTTCGGATATCATCGTGTTTATAAATAACTAATTCTGCATTATTTTTGTGGATGTATATCTTACCAAATCCTAGTGTACTTACTATAAACTCTAGTACAGGTAGATCATCCAAATGAAGACCGATCTTGAATCTTAGTGATACTTTTTTATTTAGACCGCTAACTCCCACATAGAATGTACCTTCAGCATCCGTAAAGCCAGCTAATCACTCAAAGAACTCACCTTCTCCCATCTGATTATTTTGGTCTAAGCTTGATAGTTTTCTTAATAAGCTTAGAATTTCCGAGTGGGCAAAATCTGATTGAGATCTTTTTGATACAGAACACCCCGCTATACCTCGAGCTTGCATGAAGTTCATTCCAAATCTTACTGGCCCCCGAAATCCCTTTATTCGTTCTGATGAGAACCTAGGGGTTACTGTAAGTTGGGTTTTACCTCAGTAAAAAAGAGCAGCTGAGCAACCACAAAGAGATAATAAAAATATCAGCATCAGAACAGCAACTGGAGTTTGCACCAAGAAGATAATATTCCCTAGCATTATGCTATCTCCACATATCATAGGTATAATACCAATTAGAGCTCATGCTCCTCTAAAGATAAGTATGGTTAACTTATCTATTAGATACTTGCTATTATAATTACATGGAAGGTTGAAGAGACTTCAAGTTCTATACCCTACGTACTGATAAAAGCCAATTGTGTTCATATTTGATAAATCTGTAATTAAATAGGAAAATATTAAACGAAGTGTTAATATTCGGCTACGCCGTGAATTACCAAGTCAGTGACTGGCATTGCTAAAGAATTCCAAGTTGAAATTAGTATTGTTAAAAAGCATTGTCTTTATTTTCATTGTTTAGTTTTAAATATATAATTAACAGAGTGATAAAAATCGTTAAACCAATGTACTAGCTAAAGAATAATTTATGCACAACTATTACTTCATTCTTTATCTTACTCCTAAATAATAATGAGACCTATAGTATATTGCGATTCTACTATAGGTTAAGTAAAGAAAATTTATCTAGGAGGATACATACAGCTATGAATTACTAGTTGAGCACACTTAATATTTATCGGGATAAATTCTATAGTGTAATCTATACAATTTCCTTTTAAAGCGCAAGCTCTTATCTAAGCTTAATGATAACTAAATAAAAGCTTACGGGTATAATAACAATTAGGTATAGTATTTGATGTTTACAGCATATACACAAATCGTAATTACACCTCTTATTGGTTTTTACTTAAATCCTAAAATTGTAGTAAAATTATAATGTTTAACTAAATTTATGAAAATAGAGAGGGGCCGTAGAGTATATAACTGCACGGCCCCTTATGTAGAAGATAAAAGGTGATGTAGGGTTATTAACCTACTTAGACATCTTTACCTACTTCTCAATACTGTTCTAAATAGTGATATCTAAGTTTAATCGGAAACTAAAAGCTATTGCTATCTAGAGTTCAGATATCTTAGATCTGCCAATGTATTCTCAAGAAGAGAAACAACTGGTATTATAGCTACAAATCATCCAAAATAGAGTATTGTTGAAATTTGACCTAAAAGAATAAATGGGTCTTCAACATGTTTAGCTCCTATTTGCATCAGAACTAAGAAGTTAGCTACGAATATAAAGAAAAAGAAACGGCTTATTGGTCTAAATTGTAAACCTCTTGATCTACCTAAATCAACTATAGGTAAAGCTAAAATTATTAAGATTGCACTTAACATAGCAATAACCCCTAATAATTTATTAGGTATAGATCTTAAAATTGCGTAGAAAGGAAGAAGATCTTTAAATTAAAAATAATAATAAAAATTAAATTTCAATACTGAAATAAAGGCTAATCATAGTATTAAATTCATAAATTAATTTTACCATTATCAACAAAAAAGTTATTTATCGTTTTGACTATGAAATTAATCCAGATACAACAAATATATCGTAATTAGCAAGAAAAAGGTTTGAGATTTCTTCAAGAGAGCGAGTTCATCTCGCTATTCCTGCTATTTGATCCATAGCTCCATCTTGTCCATAAAAATCCTCAAAACAAGTAAATAAGATATTAGCATAACCCTGTAGCAAAATACTTAACCCCGAAGAGAATGACTGTAATTTAACAATGATCAAGTCAAGTTGATCAAATAAAACTCTAGGAATAGAAGTATGATTTGTAAGAACTTGATCTAATAGTTGTCTTAATCTACTAATAGAACTTAAATCATAAGGTATTATATCTGTAAGACCACTAAGGTAAAGCTTTTTATCTTCAAATTCTTGAAGAGTTGCAGAATCACCCACAAAATCCTGGGGATTATCTATCATACGTTGCATTAAGGGAGCATCCAAACTTATAAAATTTCGTAATGCAAGACAAATAGGAGGTAATACAACCAATAAAGTAAGGGTTACAGCAACTAAAGGGGCTAACTCAGGAGAATTTGAAGCTACATTATTTAAAGCTTGTGTTGTTGTAGTCGATATATACCGTTTACCTAATAGTTTACCTGTATTGTTACAAGTTATAAAATTCGCGTTTGAATTTATAACTTTGTTTATTGTAGTGCTAGAATTCTTGAATATAGTTGTTTTAATTGAGGTATCATATGTATAATTTAAGTTAGTTGATAATGCACAAGGTAAAAAATCAAATAGCGCAATTAAAAATAACAATAAAAAGATTATATTCTAATATGAATTAACAGAATTAGTCTAAATATCAGAAAAAAATTAATATTATTATTATTTTGAATTAGTTGTTAATCATAATATTACTACTATGCTCGGACTATATCTTCAACTTAATATCATTAATAATTATATAAAAATAACATAATAATTTAAATTGTCTCGCGTATAGTCTCTGAGGATCCTATTAAAGTAGCCTTCACCTTAATTATAACTTTTAACCCTTCGATCCAGACACAGAAGAGCCTTGGACTGGTCTGCCAAGCGAGAATTAAAAATAAATCTACTTTAAACCTAGTTTCCTGCTGATTGACTTAGTTAAAAAAAAATCTAACTAACTCTTTCCAGCATACAGCGAGATTATGTGACATCTTTTATCACTCTGGAACTATAGCTGGAGGAGTTTGCATAGGGTTTGCCATTATATAATTATCGCTATCTCCTAATACATTAGGCATGAAAAATACAAATATACTTAATACAAAAATAAAGATAAAAATAGTAATTAAATCTTTAAATAAGTAATAAGGAGCCATTGGTATTCTATCATAATTACCTGAAAGACCTAAAGGATTTCCAGATCCTGCTGTATCATGTAGTGCAATCATGTGCATTAATACTAAAGCTGCTAAAATAAAGGGTAATACAAAATGTAAAGCAAAGAATCTGTTTAAAGTTGCATTATTCACTGAGAAACCTCCTCAAATGACAATGTAATACGTATAATATTTAATTTATACTTTACTACCCTTACAGGTATATTTAGACTATATCTTAAACCTTCGCAATAATACGAAGATTTTGGGGGTATCGTGTCGAGCTTATTGTTAGTATTACTCACTCGTTAGTCGTTGAACGCTCTTAATTCCTTATATATATACCGAATTAAGTTCCGCTACAAATAATCTAATAAACCGGAGGTAATTCATTAAATGTCCTTGTAATTTTCCCCATTGATCTCTAAAATATAATAAGATTAAAACCTTACTATTTTTAGGGAGCCCATTTACATTTATTAATTTAGATATTTTGCTATATTGCAGCATTATTTTCCATTAGGATAATTTAAAGTACTATAACGAGAACTTTCCCGTAAATTATTTAATCATTTCACATATTGAATATATGTTGAGATAGTTTGTTATCTATTTATCTTAATTACATAACGATCCTTGAAGGGTTTAGTATAACCTTTATCTAATTGTAAATTTTCATGTTTAGTCAGAACATGAGCATAACTTCCTATAGCTTGGGCAGCTTTTCTTATTGAGTAATACTCTGTGGTAATATTCGTTTCTAAATCAAGTATAGTTACTTTTATACTTTTTTTATTGGCTAAAATACTTTTATTTAAATTAGTTAAATGTTCTATTAATTTAGCTTTAGTAGCATCGCTATGGGCTATTCCTACTCTAGATTCCTTAATTTTGTTCTTAGTACTCTCCGAGAGTATACGCCCGGTTAAAGTAGAACTAATTTTAACCTTCGTTTCTAGAGATTGTTCAAAACCTAAACGCGATCCTGCTATTTTTAATATATTATATTCGGGCTTTAAGTTATCTAAATAAAATTGTTCTCTTTTTATTGTATCCTCCTTGTTGCAATACTCAAGTATTTCTAAACTAAACTCAGAGTATCCATATTTAATAAGAGCTTTACAAATTATACTAGATTTAGCCTGACTTGATATTCAAATTAAAGAAAAGTAACTAGAAAAACGCTGCCCTAAATCTACGCTAGAACCAATATAAGATTTACCTGATTTTTTATGTGTTCATCTGTAAACTCCTGACAATTTTCTATTGCTTTTTATTGCAATAACCTTATCGATGTCAAGATTAATATATGACACTATAGGAAGAGTTGTACTCATATAAACGTAATTTAAAACCCCTTCAGGAGAACTGTAATATAAAACAAGACAAACTATACAAACTAAAGAAAAAAAAACTTGATATCTAGATAAACTACAACTACTTTCTAATATTTGCTTATCCTTATACCCGTGTGAGCAAACCTTTAAAGTTTCTACTCAACTTAAATATTCAATTAACCGGCGTCCAACTAAAGGATGTAAACCTGAAAATGAAAAGAAATTTATAACTTTTTGTATATCGGATTTAGAACTAACACCAAATTGATTAAAATTATTTGTTGTATCTATTTTTCTGTTAGTATTAAATATTAGTTTAAAAGCTTCAAATAAATTAGTATGTATTCTTTGTCTTAATTGAAAACAACCATCATTATTACTTTTAATAAAAAATGAACCTTCAGAACATGCAAATCCTACAATTCAATTTTTAAAAAAATGTAACAATGTATAATCAATTGGATTTTCAGGTATTTCAAAAACAGCAGGTATATTATTTAAATTTGGTATTTGACTATATAATTTAATATCGTTTTTCATAATATACTTAGCTAAATTAAATTGATCCATTCTAGTAATAGTTAAAAAGAAAATTTTATGATATATAAGCAAAGGAAACAATATTTCTTGTAAATCTGTTTTATTAATTACTAATTTACAAGTTGGACTTCTTAAATCCTTATAAATATTAATTTTACCTATTTTTAATACAGAATGAATATACTCTAAAGTAGAAATATCTTCTAAATGAAGTGATATTACCAATTTAATTGCTATAAAACCTTTAGATGTTTTAGTAACTTGAATATATCCATCTCCATCGATTAATCCTACTAAAAATGCTAAAAAAGATAAAGGTATTGATAAATATTCTTGTTTATCTAATTTTAAGCTTTTATTACCTTTTCTTAAGGCATTTTTATGAATAGTACCTATTGTAGGCAGAGAAATATCCTTACTTAATGAAAATAAAACAATAGCAAAAAAGCATAAACTAATAATTGTTATGATAATTTTTGACTCAACTATATCTTGTCCTATTCATGGTACAGCACTAATTAAATTTGTAATAACTGTAGCACCTCATAGTGACATTTGCCCATACGGCAGCACGTATCCCAAAAAGGCTGTAACAACTAATGCAATAAATATTATAGTTCCTATAGCTCAAGTTAATGTTCTTGGAGCTCTATAAGATCCGTAATATATACCTCTTCCTATGTGTAAGTATACTAAGAAGAAAAATGCTGAAGCAGTGTTAGCGTGTAAATAACGTACTAATCACCCATTGTTTACATCTCTCATAATATGCTCAACTGAGTTAAATGCTTCTAAAACACTAGGATTGTAGTGCATAGCTAGAGTTACTCCAGTTACTATTTGTATAACTAAACAAACAGCTAATAATGAACCAAAATTTCACATGTAACTTAAATTGCTTGGTTGTGAAGCATCTATAATATATCCATTAGCTAATTTTAATAAAGGATGACTTTTTAATATTCTCATTTAGTATTTTTTTTTATAATTAACAGATAAAGATCGTTAAACCAATAGACTAGCTTAAACGGTCGATATAAATCGATTGTTTTAATTATAAGACTCTATCGTGTAAAATATACATTTAATTAAGTAAATATGTTTTAACATATATACCTCTTATTTATTTATACCACTACCTAGCTAAGTCGCCTATATAGCAAAGTAAGCGCTACCCACCCTTACATTACTTATCATAATAAACCAATAATTCTAACTCACCTTCTTATTACTAATAGCAAACTTATATATAAATCCTCGAAAAAAAGGGGGGGGGGTAGGTTATAACATTAGAAGGCGGCTTGGCTTATCATCCGTGATCGAAGGATAAGTCGGCAGGAAGCCTTAATACAACTCCCGATTAACCCTACGGCGCAAAATAATTAAGCGAAAACTAATCCATATCCCCTATAGAGCTTAAGTAGCCCCCGGGGGCGCCTTCGTGCGAAGCCGGAATAAAAAGTAATTAAATTTGTAATAACTCTAGCCAAATATTTAATTTACTTAATATAGGATAAAAAGAACGGAAAATATTAAATGAAAATTTCCGTATTTAAAACAAATGAATCATATACACTAATAAATTTAATTTTATAATACGACTAGCTGTTTATATAACCAAAACATATAGAAATATTTAAACTATACACTAAGCAGCATTTCACCCACCAGTGATCCAGTATGTCGCCATATTTTACTCTACCTAGCGAAGCCAGGTATTTATACTAAAGAAGTATATTTAACCATTTTCGGCGCAACCGATATTGCTGAAAAATCACAAAAAGCGAGTTCTAACTAAATATTTCCTCAGTAAATTGTGCAACTATCTATAACTAATAAATTTGAAAGCAACGCCCAACTCCGTAATCTTAGGATTCACCTCCATATCTCCACTAGATGTTTCGCCTTCGGAGGAATGAAACAATTTGTGGTGAAGCCACCATTGACAAAGGCAAATCAAAATACCCATTTTCCTTAAGATGTTCTCCCGCATCCTGCTTTAAGATATCTAGAAGCGACTGGAAATGACGGCGCTTTTGGGGAGTAAAACTCCCCTTTTAGTTAATTCCCTTTCAACTAAAGAAGGTGAAATCAACTCTCGTATTCTTCTGTCTCTAACTCTGGCTGATTTCCTACCAGACATCGTAGCCGTGCGTGCTCTTGATTTTTGGCCAACTAGCAAAAAATATTAGTAAAATTATTAATACTTATCTCTCCTGCTGACCTAGTATACTAAGCAGCAGAAGGGATCAAATACAGGGGAGGGTTTACCGTCTTTGAAGGGATTTACTAGGTAGAACTTACTCTTTTTCCCTAAACATTCCCGAATCCTAACCAAAGCCTTTTCCTTGGCTTGCCTTGAAGGATTTCTCCTTATTGCAGAAATGGCAGGTGCAACCCGAACCGCTGATTGAGGTTGTATAGGCAAAGCAGGCTCAAGAGAAGCCAACCTGGCATAGTTTTCAATGCGAACATCGTCGTAGAAAAAGCCCTCACGATCCTGAGAATTATCGTGGGAAAAAGAGGTTGGAGGTAAAGGAGGAGACAAAAGCTCGGGTGATATTATCACAGGGATTGAATCACGGGGAACCAAGTCCAAAAAGGGGGAGCTTTGCGCCGGTTGTTGTCGAGTACTTGGACTGCCCAACGTTTCTTCGCGCCTATCTTCGCATGATAAGCAAGGGCAATTGACCGAAAATTCGTGAGGAACAATTGGATTTGCAGGCAGAGTAGGAGTATTTAGAGTATCCGGAATTGTATCGCGCTTGTCTTCACACCAAAAGCAAGAGCAAGCGTTCGAATACTCGTGGGTATCTCTATTGATCGAGATTGATACTAAAGGCGAACAAGAATTAGTCCAACCAGTAATCCTAAGATAAGAAACATTATTCTCACCTTTAGAAAGAGGTTCATGCAATTGACCAGAAGGTTTTCCTACAGGCGACTGAAATGAACGAGGAAGACCATCCGCCAGAGGAGTTTCAGGTCTAGGTGGCTGAAATGAAGTAGGACCACCATCCTCCGCTATGATCCAGTCCTCCTCCCCAATCCCCTTCTCCTGCTTAATATCGCGAGAAGAGAGAGAAGAGGTAAAGGAAAAGTGAGAGGAAGAGTGAGAGGAAGAGGAAGACAGATAAGTAGAAAAAAGTCTGGACTGGAATTGAGGAGCCATTGTATATCACTAGCAGGGATAAGTAAACAAACTATGATTTAGTGTCTGGATAGATATATGAAAGGATCAGAAAACTTGAGTGAGTTTCAGGGATATTCCTTGAAGAAATCGAAGGGGATGTTACTTAAATATACTAGCTTTGCGACTACGTACGCAGCCGTGGTGAAAAACAGCAAGGGTAATCCAAGCCAGGAGGGAGGCCTCCTTTACAAGGAGGCCTCCCTCCGGGATCAGTAATCACCATATCATCCCTTACTCCAGACCCTGGTCTAGACGCTGGGCACAGGATCCTTGATTCACCGTCAAAGGCCAAGATCATTCGATTTTGGGGGGGGGAGGCGCAAGCTCGAAAAGGTAGATCTTCCACCCTAAAGGGTGGACGCCTCCACGCTTCGAGTGAAGATCCCAGCCTAAATAGGCTCTCCCCATACTTCGTCAGGCGAATATCTTTCCGTTTGCCACTTTCACCTGATCAAACAAGCCTTAATTAGTAACACCCACCTTAATTGGTCAGCACCCCCACTTCGATTCGTCACACCGCCACTTTGATTTGTCATACCCTACTTTGATTCGTCACCACCCCCACTTCGATTCGTCACACCGCCACTTGTTTCGTCATACTAGCTATCTATCACCTGATATATCATCAGGTAGACTTGAATTTATTACACAAGCCAAGCTTTTGTTCCTGCCGAAGAATGCATCCACCTATAAGATCAATTATTTAGCTATCTATTGTTTCATTTTCCAATCATATGACCAGTTCACATGACGATCATAATCTTATATGGTTCGATTCTGAGTCTTCTGACCGGTTCACATGATAATCATGATGTCATATGGTTCGATTCTGAGTCTTCTGACCGGTTCACATGACAATCATGATGTCATATAGTTCGATTATGAGTCATAGAAACTTTTTGCCTAATGAGTGTAACCTCAAGTTACCTTTGATACCTCGGTTAAAGCCAGATACCTCGGCTTTTAATTACAAATCAAAATTTTCTCCACCCTGACCCCCCCCGTAGGGGGGGATATGGAGAGTTCGATGGCAAAGACCAGCGCGTGATTTTTGCTACAGAAAACTATATATAGGGGAGATTTCCTTCCTTCCGAGGAGCCATAATTATCTTTATTCACAGTCAATCACCATCAATCACAATCAAATCAATCAGAATCAATCAACATTTACCACAAGCAACTTTTGCGGCAAAGCCCAGCAGAATAAAATTCCTCACCAACACCAACACCAACACCAACACCAACACCAACACCATCAAGCATTATGGCTTCTTCATCCAAGATCGTTCAATCTACTATGGATTATTCTTTTCTCCGCAATCTCAACAAGCCTTACCTCAAGATCAAGGCTGGAAAGGGGAATTACCTTCAGACCACCGATGGGCGGAAGGTCTTCGATGCAGCTACTGGTGCAGCTGTCGCTTGTCTTGGCTACGGAAACGAAAAAGTCATCAAGGCGGTCAATGACCAGATGAACACCGGAATTGCCTACCTTGCTGCCGCATTCTGGCGCAACGACGTTGTAGAGGAATTATGCCAGGAACTCATTAACGGTACCGATGGGAAAATGGCCGGAGCCTACTTAACGGGATCAGGTTCCGAGGCTATGGAAGCCTCTCTCAAGCTATCTCGTCAATATTTCTACGAACAAAACAAGCAAACGCCCCGTGTCAACTTCATCGCCCGCGAGAGATCTTACCATGGGAACACACTTGGGGCTTTGAGTGTCTCAGAATTTCGTACCCGAAAAGAACCTTACACTCCATACCTCATGCGGGAATATGTTCATCACATTCCTTCATGTTATACTTATCGTCAGCAACTAGACGGCGAATCCGATCCTGACTTTATTAGTCGGAAAGCAAAGGAACTCGAGGATGAATTCCAGCGGCTAGGACCCGAGACAGTGGCCGCCTTCATTGCGGAACCAGTTGTGGGCGCCGCCCTTGGCTGTGCTCCCTATGCTCCAGGCTACCTCAAGGCTATGAAGAAAGTTTGCCACAAATACGGTGCTCTCTTTATACTTGACGAAGTCATGTGTGGAATGGGTCGAACGGGCACTTTGCATGCATGGCAAGCAGAGGACGTTGTACCTGACATCCAAACCAACGCCAAAGGACTTGGTGGCGGGTATCAACCCATCGCTTCTGTCATGCTATCTGAAAAGATACTCAAAGTGGTGAAGCAAGGAACTGGAGAATTCATCCATGGGTTGACCTACGAGGCTATGCCTGTACAGGCAGCAGCTGCTCTTCAAGTTCAGCGAATCATCCGCGAAGAAAATTTGCTGGACAATGTCTCTAAGCAGGGAACCTATCTAAAGCAACGTTTTCATGAGGCTCTTGGAAATCACCCAAATGTTGGAGACATTCGAGGAAAAGGTCTTTTTTGGGGTCTGGAGTTTGTGGAGGATAAAGCGACCAAACAGCCATTCGATCCGAAACTTGGGATTGCTCAGAGAGTCCTCGACTTGGCTATCTCACCCCCATTCAACATGACTGTCTACCCTAGCACAGGTTGTGTTGACGAGCTCAGGGGAGATCTGATTATCATCGCCCCTTCCTACACTATAACGGAAGAGGACGTTGATCATATTGTCACGACCGTTTCGGAGGTGATTCGCTCAGTTTTTTCCCAATTGCCTCATTGAAATATTCTGAGTACTGCCTTCGTAGGAAGGCAGCTGGAGGATTCGCTTAAACTTGTTTATTTCCTTTGGTCATTAACTATTTCCTTTGGTCATTCCCTATTTTCTTTGGTCATTAGCTATTTTCTTTGGTCATTGGCTATTTCCTTTGGTCGTTCGCTATTTCTTCCGTAGGCAGAAAATTTGGAAACTAAAAAAAAAATATATAGCTCTCCCGTCGAAGGTGGCATCAGATTGAATTGAATTGAATTTTTTTTTTCTAAGATTAATATCAGCGGTGAAGTAGCCAATAGAAGCAAAATTTGTAAAATAAAAACTTTAGATTCTACAACTAAAAAAAAAGATCCCCTTACGACCCCTCCCGTACAGAATTAAATAAAATTTATAAAGTAAAACCCCGGTTTTACTAATTTTTATTTTTTTGTTGCTGGCTTCTCCGAAGGAGGCTTCTCCGAAGGAGGCTTCGCACACATTAGACCTATTTATAAATGCAGATATACCATCTAAAGTGTCGATTCTAAGTTAGCTCTAGAGGTCGTAGACTCAGTTAATTCATCCTTATGTAGAGAAATTCTGAAAGAAAGCTTAGCACGACCATTGCTATATAAATAAACAAAAAACCATCGCCATCTATGAAACCTACAAATCATTCCCTAAATTTAGTTGATAATATATACAATTCAGTTGACGAGTAAGATCTGCTTAATAAAGAATTAAGACAGCTCTTACTAGAAATACATAAACTATCTGAATTTAGATGTAGAAGGGTAAAGGGGGGGGGGGGGGAGGGGAGATTGCTATTAGCAATCTCCCCCCCCCCCAATGGCTGGCTTCTCCGAAGGAAGCTTCGCAAGCAAGCTCTAATTAAATAAAAAGTACGCTTGGCTTCGCAGAAGAAAGGCGTGATTAAACACAGTAATAACAGCATATTAACCTATACTGTAAATTAAGGTTGAAACACTATAATGTAAACCATATAAAATGAAACTAGGATATATTCCAAATAAGACAGTAAATGATACTAATATAGATAAGATAAAGAATTCTCTTTTATTAACGTCACTTATATTTTCTTCGAATAATTTACTAAATGAACCACCAAAAGCTATTCTGTTAAACATATATATTGTATAAGCAGCTGAAAGCACTATAGAAGAAGCGGCTAAATCTCCTAGTATAGGTAATCTTTCAAATGCACCGTATAGTGACATAAATTCACCTACGAAATTCAGAGTTAAAGGAGTTCCGCAATTCGCTAAGCAAAGAATTAAGAACAGTACTGAGAACAGCGGCATTAATTGAGCCATTCCACGATAAAAAGCAATATTTCTAGTACCTGATCTATCATATAAGACTCCACCTGCACACATAAATAGACCACTAGAAACAAATCCGTGACCTAAACCTAAAAGTATACTTCCCTCGATTCCTTGGATTGTATTACTAAATTCTGCTATTAAATATACTGCAGCATGAGACACAGAACTATAAGCAATTAATTCTTTAACGTCTGTAGTTCTTAGTGTACTAAAACTAGCGTATATAATAGTAATCACCCCTATTAAATATACTATGTAAGTATAGTTTAATGAAGCTTTAGGTAAAATAGGTAATATTAATCTAAATATACCATATAAACTCAATTTTAACACAATAGCAGCAAGAACTATACTTCCACCTAAAGGAGATTCAACATGAGCTCTTAATAATCAATTATTTAAAAAAATTGTAGGAGTTTTTACCGCAATTGCAATAAATACCGAGCCCTCCGGGCTAGCAAAATCTAAATAATTGTGTAGTATAATCAAAATTAGTTTTAAATAAAGCATCAAAATCTGTAGTTCCCATTATAGAAAACATAGTTAATATTGATAGTAATAAAAATAAAGAACTTCCTAATGTGTATAAAAATATATAAAAACTAGCTCTTACTTTATTACCAGATCCAAATAAACCTATTAATAAAAATAAAGGAGGTAGTATACTTTCGAAAAAAATATAGAATAATAATATATCTAAAACTAAAAATACAGCTAATAATAATGTTTCTAATAATAACATAATTATTAAATAAGATATTATATTTTCAGTTATAGAATTTCAATTAGATAATAATGCTATAGGCATTATTATTGTAGTTAATAATACAAAGTAAATAGAAAGTCCATCTATTCCTAAATAAATATCAAAAAAACTCAAATCGTGATATTCTTGTTGTCGGAGCTGTTATTCTATTTTATTTTCGAGCTCCGACAACAGCCATTTTTATATATAAGATAGATATAATTAAAACAATAAGCAATAAGAAAGAACAAGAATATTATATAATTATTTATTATATTTAAATTTTTCTAAAAATCTTATTATTATTTCTTTTAATTTAGTATAGATAAAATGATTAGATTGATTATAATAATATTTCATAGTATTAGGATAATAATGTTTATTATTTAATTTTATCAGCACTTCTATTAAATGTTGGCAAACATCTTGTAAATTTGGTTTAATATACAAATCTTTTTTTAGACGTCGAAACTCACCAATTAACTCCTGGCTAACTAGCTTTTTATCATTAATTAACAACCCTTTTTCTGCAGCTCGCGTAACTCTAGCTAATAATCTTGCAGAAATTGGCTCTATAATTTCGTCTCTTATACATTTATGAAGTTTATTTATTAGTCTAGAATTTTCAGTTCTAGGACAATAATAACCGGGTCTAAATTGGTGCTTAGCCATATTTGTTATCGTATCACTACAAATTAATTCAGATCTTTTAACTAATCTTTCTCGAATATCATGGATTTTATTATCAAGTTCATCAATATATTCATGATCAATTTCATTACCGATATTAATACCAGCATTTATATTAGTAATGATTTCCTCAACTTGTTTTAACAAGATATATTTAATCTTGTCATCTAAATTTGATTTTCCAATTAACTTTTTAACTGCACTTTTCATCTTTCGATTACTATCTTGTAAAGCTTTAACTTTTTTTAAAATAGCTTTGTCCTCCCATCTAATCCTAGTAGAAGGATTTATATACTTACTAACTAAATTTTGTATTCTTACCAATAAATCCTTTAAGAATTCAACCGAATCTTTATTATGGTTTAATTCGTCTTTAAGTTTATCATAATCATCCATAAAATTAGAAGCCAATTCATCTTTTTCTATTTGACTTAAGTGGGCAAATCTTTTATTACCTAAAGATATCCTAAACCATGTATTTGCATAATATAATTCCTTTCTAGTATATTTGTATCAGTTACCCTTATAAGTCTTATTTAATTTATTTTTATCATAAGAAGTAGTATTAATAGGCTTATTTGTCCTTAAATCCTTAATTAAATTTGAAATTTCATTTCTAGACATAGAAACTAAGCCTTCTAAGGATAAATGGAACATTCCGTCGTCAGATTCCTCCAGATTCTCATTTATAATAATAGAACTAATTTCATCTGAAGTATGAAAGTCTTCTAAAAATTCCTTATATAATTCTTTAGAAAATAATTCTTCATTAGTAACAGAATTCAAAAAATATTTAAACTTTTCAATGGCGAAATCTGAATCCCAAATATCTATAAAATCTTCAGCATTGCATAAAGAAAGCGTAATACTATCTTCATTATCTGATTGTGCTTCAACTAATTGTTTAACTTGCTGAGCAGAATCCTGTAAATCGTTGGGACAATCTTGCAATTCACCCCCCCCATCTATTCCAGGACTAGGATAATCTCCGACATATCTTTCTTCTAGTCCTTCATCAAAGGCTTCAAAAACAATAGATCCATTTTCCACTAGGCCTACCGATTCATTTTGAAGATTAATACTAGTATTGTTCTCTTGACCATATAAACCTCTGGCACCTCTACTACTAGACTCTCCACTTCTTAAATTATATCGGTGAGTTTGACGTGATTCATTTATAATTGTATTAACATCCTGATCTAAAAAGTTAGCTACTTGATTCAAATCTAGATCTTCTACTATAATATGAGAATTTTCTTCATTATCTGAAGTAATGTCTAAACTTGTAGCTCTCTCTTTACCTTTATTAACAAATACAGATTGATTTCTATTTTCATTTAGATACTCTGGAGAAAAATTTAATTGAGGATCTGGTAATTTTAAGCTATCCACCACACAAACTTTGAAGCCTACATCACTTTCTAACCCTACTACTGTTTCATTTTCCGAGTCAGATCCAACTAGGGTTTCACAATCCCAACTATCGACTCTAACATTAGGATTTTTTAAAATAATGTCTCCAAGTTCTTCTTCAACAATATTAAATTTAGGTAAATTAGGTTTACCTAATTTAATTAGTTGAGTAAAACCTTTATAAGCCGTTGAATTACTTTGCGATTTAGATCAAAAAGAGAATTTATCATTACTAATAGAACAGTTTACTTTTCATAAAACCAATTGACTAAGAGTTAAACATCTTGTATTAGTTAAACCATCTGGTATACGTGAAGTAGTAATTCATAATTTACCACTTTTAAGTTCTCTATCCAAAGTAACATTATAATCTATTCCATGCGATACAACTATTTTTTTACACATAGGTACAACTTCTATTAAACCTTGTAATTTAGGTGGATAAAAGAAATTTACTTGAGCTGATGTAAACATTGGTGCAATAAGGTTTCATACATTTAATTTAATTAAAGAAGACTTATTGCTAGTATAAACTACCTTAAGCAAGCCTTTTTCCATCAAAAAATGATCAAAAAAAATGTTAAAGTGAATATTATCCATTTGAAGCTTAGGGGGTAAAAATAAATTTAAAAATTTATCTGTATCTAGGAAAAAAGCTAAAGCTTTTTTTGTCAAATTTTTACAATAAACAATTAGTTCTGTATTTATAGCTTTTTCTAATTGATTATTTTCTTTAATTAAAATATCCTTGTACTTACCAATAGCTTCTCTATATAAATTTTCCCAGGTTCTACCAAGTCCCGATACAAAAAAAGAATTTGGCTTATCTATTGAAGATTTGGCTAAAATAGCATAAACATCTTGATATATTATATCAATAACAAATATAGTTAAAATAGATAATATATTACCTAAACTCAAAAGAATTAAAATATTAAAAAAACCTTTAACATTTTTAGTTATAATAATAATAATACTTATAAACATTAGATAATATAATCTATAATATCTAAGTTGAGGTATTATATCTTTAATATCCTCAAAAGAAGGTTCAAATATAATTAAATAAAGGAAAAATAAAAAACATATATAAGGTATTATATTTATAATTGTGTTAATATATGAACAAAAAAGGTCAAACATTTCTTCGCTACTATTAACAAAAAATGCTATACATATAACTATTATACTTATTAATATTGACGATAATACTCAGATATCTAAACTATTAAAAAATTCAATAAATGAACAACCATCTAATACTGAACACATAAAAGGAAAGAACACTATTAAAAATACAATATAAAGTAAAATAAATATATGACTTTTATCAAAATAAAAAAAATAATAATTCTTTAGTGTGAAAAATGCTCTATTTTTTTCGTAGAAAGGCACTAAATAGGAAAGGAGGGATTTTTTTCTATCCCTCCAGAAATTTATAATATTATTTCTAGCTGAAATAACCGGTAAAATCACTGCAACAGATAGAGTTAAATCTCCTTCTCCCAAATCAGAAAAATTGTAAATTAAACTAGAAACACCGTAATGTAAACCATCTAAGATAGAGCTAGGATAAACCCCAAATAACACAGTGAAGAATACTAAAACCACAAGTAAAAAGAATTCTCTTTTAGTTAAGTCGCTAATACTTTCCTGAAAGTATTTACTAAAAGAACCACCGAAAATTACTCTATTGAAAAGATAAACTGAATAAGCAGCTGACAACACAATAGAAGAAGCAGCTAAAGCACCTAAAATAGGTAATCTTTCAAACGCACCATATAAGCTCAAGAATTCCCCGGCAAAATTTAAGGTTAGCGGAGTACCACAGTTAGCTAAAGTAAGTATAAAGAATAATATAGAAAGAAGAGGCATTAATTGAACAAGACCTCTATAAAAAGAAATATTTCTAGTTCCGGTACGATCATAAAGAATTCCACCTACTATAATAAATAAACCAGAACTAACGAATCCATGACCTAACCCCAATAATATAGAACCCTCTATACCTTGAACCGTGTTACTGAATGCACCCATTAAATACACTGCCGCGTGACCAACCGAAGAATAAGCTATTATTTCTTTAATGTCAGTAGTACGAAGGGTACTAAAAGCGGCATAAATAATAGTAATAACACTGTAGACAAATATGAAAGGAGCAAAAAATAAGCAAGCTTTAGGTAAAATAGGTAGAAGCAATCTAAATATTCCGTATAAAGCTAACTTTAAAACTATTGCAGCTAAAAGAACACTACCAGCTAATGGCGATTCTACGTGAGCTTTTAACAGTCAAGAATTTAAACCATAAAGTGGAGTTTTTACCCCTATAGCCACAAAGATTCCTACAAATAAGACTATTTGTAAAGAAAAATCAAAGTTGGTCTTAAATACTACATCAAAGGACGTTGAACCTGCCACAGAACCAATAGTAAGGATTGAAAGCAGCATAAAGAGAGAACTTCCTAATGTATATAAAAATAAGTAATAACCTGCTCTAACTCTATTAACAGAACCGAAAATACCAATTAAAATAAAGAAAACTGGCAATATACTTTCAAAAAAAACATAGAACAGAAGTAAATCTAAAGCCACGAATGATCCTAATAGTAGAGATTCCAATAATAATATTATAATATTGAAAGTTACAATATTGTTATTAATTGAATTTCAATTAGATAACAGAGTAATAGGGGCTATAAAAGTAGTTAATAGAACAAAATATATAGATAGGGGGTCAACTCCAATATCTAAACTACATAAACTCGTGTCACCCAGAGAAGAAACAAATTGAAATTGGTTACTACTAAAATCAAATGATATATAAATAATTAGAGATATAATTAAATTAAGAATAGAAGTTGCAAAAGCAACTAATTTAGGTATTCTAAAATCTCATTTCCCTGTTGAATAAGCGAAATCTAATCAAGCCAAGTACTCATCCCCGAAACGATCTTGTTTAGTTAAAGCAGCAAGCGTTGCTGATCTTTCATAAGATTTTACGCAACAAATTAAAAGTATACCTAAAAGAGGTATGAATAATAAACTGGATAATAACATTTTTTTTGGTTAAAAGTCAATATATTTCCTAAATTACTAAAGAAGTAAAAATGTTTACATCATCAAATGGAAAATTCCATGATAAAAAGTAGATTCTATTAATCTAAAATAAGTTTATACTAACTGGAAATATATCGAAACTAAATAAAATACAAGGTACAAATATAATTATAGCAAATAGAATAGGCAATAAAACTGTTCAACAAAACGCCATTAATTGATCAAAACGTATTCTAGGAAATGATGCTCTAGCTCAGATAAAAACAAAAATCATAATAGAACTTTTCAGTCCTAAACTTAAACCATATAATAACCCTTCTAAATTAGGATTATTTAATATATATTCTAAATAATATTGCGCTGGCCCTCTATTTTCTATAAAATAAAAACCAGGATTATTAGAAATTTCATAAATATACCCGCTACTATAACCATAAAAATTTAATCAACTATCAAAAAATAATTCAAAATAAATATAATCTATAAAACTTATTAGATAAGAAATAGAGTATATTGGTAAGTAACCTCCTAAAAATAATAAACTAGTTAATATACACATTAATACTATACTTCCGTATTCTGCTAAAAAAAAGAATACAAAAACAACTGCAGCGTGTTCTGTCATAAATCCACTAACTAACTCTGATTCAGCCTCAGCTAAATCGAAAGGAGCACGATTAGTTTCCGCTATCGATCCTATAAAAAAAATAAGAAAAATCGGCAATAAAGGTAATATGAATCAAACAGCTCTTTGACTTTCTGTAACAACAGTTAGATTTAAGCTACCTGTTAACATAATAACAATTAATATAGCAGAACTCAATACTAACTCATAACTAATTAACTGAGCTGTTGATCTTAAAGATCCTAAGAATGCATATTTACTATTAGCACTTCACCCGGCTAATAGTATTCCATATGTGGCTATAGATGAAACTGCTAACATATAAAATATACCTAAATTCATGTCATTAATTGATAAACCTGGACCATACATGATAAAATTAGTAAAAATATAAATTTACTTACTTCTCCCCCTATTCATTCCCCTTTGAATTTCTTTTATTTTTATGACACTTTCTTCTAACTTATATTCTCTTTTCTTTACTATTTCCGAAACTAAGCATCAATCCTTGAAATCTAAAGATTTAACACCTAATATTCGATTATTAATAAAGAAAGGTATAATTATATCATTTATATCGGAAAATTTCGTAATTTTTAAATCCATTACAAATTCTTTTTTTCTTAAATAACAATATCCACAACTAAAATATTCTTTAATTGCAGTTAATAATACCTCATCTCTTTGATGTTGAGTAATTTTGAATAATAGAGATTTGAAGATACCTTTGTCTAAGGAAACCGAGAAATTACCTTCTGCGGAAGTAAATCCCGCTATTCATTGTGGATGTGGAATTACACTCGTTTCTCTTATAGGACGGGGAACAGGAATAGTTTCAGGGAACATTAACTGTAATTCTTTGGATAAACCGTAATTTAAGGTAGCTCTTATGTTTATAATCTTTTGTAAACCTTCTAAAGTAAGATGTTCTTTCAATTGCATAATAGATAGAATTTGTTTAAATAATAAATAATCTCCTCTCTTTTGAGAAATTAAAGGATATTCATCAAAAAATTTCACTAATTCTACTAGCTCATTAAATTTTCTGACTCTAAAAGCACCAAAAGATTGGTTACTACTTACAGTACCTATTCCTCCTAAACTATGTTGAATTCCAAATAAAACAGGTAAATCTCTAACATGTAGTTTAATTAGAAAACATAATTGAACTTCTCAACCAAATTTATAAGAGGAACTTTTTAATACACTGCAAGTAAAACAACCTTCACCGTCGCTAAACCCTGTGATAAATCAAGGATCAATTTCTAAATCGTCAATATTATGTTTATTATTACTTAATGAAGCATAATAACGACGAGTATTAACATTTAAAGAATTAAAACCATTTAACGGTGAATCGTAGTAATTTTTATTATACATATTTTTAACCATAGCTTATTTCTAAGCTAATTAGAATACATCTTAAATATATTACCCGACCAAACAAGTCTTGTAAATATCTATAGCCGTTTACTCGTTGCTCTTTTACAGTAGCATAATAATGTATTACGCCGAAGGACTGATTTAGATCCGCGATTGCCCATTACTCTTTAGAGTATCTTATTTATTGTTACCATACAAGAGTAATTAATTCTTCCACTGTGATACTTTCGTATAAAGTTTGGTAAAATAAGCTTTAGGGGTTCCCCGGAATTTGACTATATTACCCTATAATCCTAAGGTATAACTGCATAACCTAAAAGTGCGAAAATTAATGTAATTACTGGTCCTAAAAAGAACAATATCATATTAGCTTGTGTAGGTGCAACATATTCTTTTAAAAGAAGTTTTAAGGCATCAGCAAATGCTTGAAGTAGTCCATAGTAACCTACAACGTTCGGACCTAATCTTCTTTGCATACTGGCCATAGTTTTTCTTTCTGCCACTGTCACATAAGCTACTGCAAGTAAAGCGGGCACCAGCACTAAAACAACCTCGATAAGCGATACTATTGTTGGAATCATAAACATTTTTTATTATATAAAAATATTATTTTATAAACACATGATAGCATATACTCATTTGTATATCTTCAGAGAGATAAAATAATCAGTCAACCATAACTTTAAGGCGTAAACGCTATTTACAGACTATGGATTATTTTTTTTGTATGTAGTAATTTTGGCCTTCGAACTGAAAACCACTTACCTAACACAGAATCGAACTAATAAATAAATATATTTATTTAAATATCGCAATACCGTTAACCTAGGTAAAGAAATAGGAGTAGGAGGAGTAAAAAAGCGAATTTTACAAAATAATTGACATATGAGGCTATGTAAATCTCTTAATTTAAGATTGCCAAAAAATTTGTAGTTTAGTGGTCATAGCCTTGGACTTAACACTGGACTTAAAAGAACAAAGTAACAGATATAAAGCAATATAAAAACATAATTATTGTCTAAATACGCCTAATTCGACTAATCTGTGAGCCAGATTATGTATTTGTATTTTCTGGACGTCCATAAATAGCCGAGAATTTTCATATGACGGTGTACAAGAGCCATCCGTAAATTGTCAGAATCTAGGTGTAACCTATTGTACATGAGGAGTATTATAAATCCCATTACTTATATCGGGTAAAGCTAATTCAGAAAAATGTAAATTAACTATAGCTTGTGTAATATGAAATCAAGCTTCTTCAAAACCTAAGTTATTAATAAATTCCTGTGTAACAATAGTCATAGATATAAAAGAAAAAACAGTTAATTTGATATATAGTTTCTTAGTATAAATTATTACTAAGCATAAAAATAAAAAGGATAATTAAAAGTGATAATTCATTGATTACGAATACGTCTATCTATATATTTACTAATATTTTATTAAAAAACATTAATAAACGAAAGACGCATACATAACGTAAACAATGTAACTATCATTAACCCTTAAGATGAGTCGAACATCTATTTCAGTATTAATAGTAAAAATCATAAATACCAAGCTTCACCATAAGCTATAAGGGTTTACTAGTTACTCGATCATTAATTAAGAGAATTATTATCCCATCTAATATTACTATTATCGTCAGTTAAGATTTTACCTTTATAGGGATAATTATACTAACCCGAAGGGTAATCCTACTACCATATAACCATCCATATGATAGTGACCTATATCTAAATTTTATTATATCTTTAGGTAAGCGCATTCAGAAAATACACATAATTAATGCGATTGATATTTTTTTACCTTAACCGCCAAATATACCACACATTTATTCTACTTAGTCTTACAATCGTTTTTATATGAGTTCTCCTTCGGAGAAACAAGGCCGGCTGACTTCTTTTCACCAAACGTGTGTAGGGGGATCTATGCTATTGCCCTTTACGGGATAACTCGCCCTTTTGCTTATTGGGCGAGAGTCATGTGCAACCCTGCTCTCTGGGGTGGATCCGCATTACGGGGGCGACTAACCAATATTAATCCGATGCGGAGAACCCACGTTCCCGGCTATAAGAAGTAGCTCACTAATTCCCTAGCTACACTTTTCGGTATCCAGGTGTGCTCGTCCTGGCCAGTAGGCGTGTACTTTGCCTACCCACTCACTGAGTGGGTGAGTAATACCTCTTATATGTTTATACTAAACTAATTTTATGTCAAAAAGATTGGACTTCGTCGTAAAAATAGTAAAAAGGAAAGGGTTTTAATTTTGGATCATTTAATTTTGGCTATTTGATTTTTATATTTGTTTTATTTTATATAAAAATTAAGCAAAAAACAAGATTAATATCATACTATTTCACCTTCGGACAAATTTATTTCATATAACCGAAAGTATCTACCTAGAGCGGCAAAGGAAAAGGCTTTGGTTGGAATTAGAAAAAGTGGCAGCTTCGGCCGTAGGAAAAAGAGTAAGTTATTACTACGATCCACCCACAACTCACCATAAGATCACTAAATTCTCCGGTATAAATCCGCAGGTAGAAAAGGGTCTCCTCGTCATATCCAGACTCTTCTTGGTATCTTTCAGCAAGATATGCAGCAACGCCTTAACGAAAATTGGATTTGCAAACTTGCCCCCCCCCCCCTCAAAGGTGGATTTACCACAAATTGTTTCTTGGAATGAACATGAAAGTTATAGCCCCGATCTTAACGGTCAATAAACCCAGAAGATCACTACAGAGTTAACGGTAACTTTCAAGTTTATTAGTCATAAATAGTTGAACAACTTTGATAATAGTAAACGGGTATTATGGGGTTTTAATTTTTATTTATCGCATACTGCTGAAAAAGCATGCAGGGACTTGCCTTAGCTGCTTCGCCTATAACCTATTCCACCGCCGAGTATTCTCTCCGTTCCCATTGCTCTTTATATGATGGTGTACGCAGAATAGTGGCTCGGTTGGCTTCTCCTGAGGCTGCTTTCCCTATCCAACACACAGCTGCAAAACAGGTTTTATGGTTCATAACACTATTGCAAATAGAAATGATAGTTGTACAATTTAGATCTTTAACCAAAATAACTTAAATTGTTTATTAATACCCACACAATTGTTTTTATGCATTTTTCCCAAGACTGGCTACAAATTGTTTCTATTTAGCCTAATCCTGCTTAGATTATGAGAGTTACCAAGATAGAAAAGAAAAAAGTACAATCTGATCCCACCTTTTTCATCCTTACGAAGTCAGTCTGATCATATTTTACCATACAAAGCAAATTTCACACAAGACCTTCCACATTTTTCAACCTTCCATTTCCAAAAAAACTTTCTCAACCACTTGCGAGATCACCCCAATAATATGGTCCACATCATTCTTATCAACCCTGTACGAAGGTGCAAGAATGATATGATCCCCACGAATTCCATCGGCAGTTCCAGTTCCAGGGTAGACAGTCATGTTGAAAGGGGGTGAGAGAGCCAAGTCGAGGATTTTCTGAGCGACACCGAGTTTCGGATCGAACGGTTCCTTGGTCGCTTTATCCTCCACGAACTCCAGACCCCAGAAAAGACCTTTGCCTCGTATGTCTCCAACATTTGGATGATTGCCTAGCTTAGTTTTCAATCCTTCTTCCAAATACTTACCTTGTCTGATGACATTGTCCAGCAAATCTTCTTCCCGGATGATTCGCTGAACCTCCAGAGCAGCTGCTGCCTGTACAGGCATAGCCTGGTAGGTCAACCCATGAACGAATTGTCCACTTCCCTCCATCATCGTATTTAAGACCTTCGGTGATACCATCATAGCACCAATGCTTTGATACCCAGCACCAAGTGCTTTAGCGATGGTTTGGATATCAGGTACAACATCCTCTGCTTGCCATGCATGCAAAGTACCGGTTCGACCCATTCCGCACATGACTTCGTCAAGTATGAAGAGAGCGCCGTGTTTGTGGCAAATGTCCCGCATAGCCTTGAGGTAGCCCGGGACATAGGGAACACAGCCAAGAGCGGCGCCCACAACTGGTTCCGCAATGAAGGCGAGCACTGTATCCGGTCCTAGCTCTTGGAATTTTTTCTCAAGCTCGTCGGCTTTTCTAGCGACGAAAGCTGCGTCCGATTCACCCTTTTCTTGCTGACGATAAGGGTAACATGGAGAAATATGATGAACTTTATCCATAAGCAATGGTGTGTAGGGTGCTCTCCGGACAGGAAATCCTGAGACGGATAAAGCCCCAAGCGTATTGCCGTGGTATGAAGACAGACGGGCGATGAAGTTGACACGAGGCGTTTGCTTGTCTTTTTCGTAGAAATATTGACGAGAAAGCTTGATGGCAGCTTCCATCGCTTCGGAACCAGAACCTGTTAAGTAGGCTCTGGCCATTTTCCCGTCGGTTCCATTGATAAGATCCCTGCACAACTCCTCAACAACACCATGCTTCCAGAATGCCGAGGATAGGTAAGGAGTTCCGGTATCCAACTGCTTAGAAATTGCCTGGTTGACTCTCTCGTCTCCGTAACCAAGACAAGAAACAGCCGCACCAGTAGCGGCGTCAAACACCTCGCGCCCATCACTTGTGAAAAGGAGGTTTCCTTTTCCACCCGTAACCTCTGGATAGATCTTGTGCAGATTACGGAGAAAAGAGTACTCGGAAGTAGATTGAACGATCTTAGATGAAGAAGCCATAATGCTGAATGTTGTTGGTGATGGTGAAGAATTGGTTCTGATTGTGTAAGGCTACGCCGTAAAAGTTGCTTGTTATTCGTGGGAATTGATATTTTGTGGTAGATTGATGATGAAGATGGATGGTGAAAAAAAAAAGAAAGAAAGTATAGATGGAGACAATCCCTCCTTATATACTTTTCCTTGGGCTAGATGAAGGTGTAGAAAATTTCTATTAGATTCCACCAAAGAAAGGATTCCGGCAAAGGAGGAATAGTTAGAATTCCTCCTCCGGTTGATTTCTAAGCATTTTGATTTCTAAGCATTTGATTTCTAAGCAAAAATAAAGGCGTTAGTCTTCTAGGAGCTTCTATGACTCATTAAGGATTCACTATGACACAATGATCTTCGGGATTGCGTCATGAAAGGGTATAAAAAAAAAATGCCTCAAAAGATAAGTAAATAAAGGAAATGATTGGTTAGAAGGATGAAGGATTTATGCACGGTGACTCATGAGGCTGCAGATCAGGATTTTCACCTCGTATTGAGTGGGCTCGAGATACGGATAGTGAATCTTATTGGCTAAAATCTTTAAGGATTATTCCGATTTGCCTGCGGAGATGCAAGGCAAAATAGCCAAGATAGATACTATTGTCCAAATGGATCTAGAGATAAGAAAACTAGAGATATAATTGGTGAGTTCATTTGTCCTGCCTGCCAGTCTTCGGACGAAGGCCGGGTAGAGTACTTTGTCGTCAGGCCACTTCACCTGGCCTGACTACGTAGGAGAAGTCGGTAGGAATCAGATGAGGGTGGCGGCTTCGCGCCTTCGGAGGAAAAGATCCGGCGGCTTCGGACGGACGAAGGGGAGGGGGGGGGGTCTCTTTAGCTTTAGAGTGGGATTTTCACTTCCTTTGGTTGATTTGAAAGCATTTTGATTTCAAAACATTTGATTTCTAGCCATCTTATTTCGCGCTTCGGTTTTAACCCGACCTCGGCGATAATGCAGTAAAGTGGGGAGGGAAGGTTGCAAATGCTTCCATATCCCTTTTAGGAATCAGGCGGGTCACAAAATTGAGGAATTTATGCATCCGAATACGAAACTAAAGCTAGGTATTTCATTAAATAGTCAGATTTCAGAAATAAATACAACCAGCCACCTAGCATCCGCTATGTAGATCATAGACAAGAAAACCTGTTTTGCAGTTGAAGAATGGATTACTCATTCCGTAATCGTCACAATGACGTAAATGATCAACATATGAACAAGCCAAAAAACCGGTTTCCATAGATCCTCCCTGCAAGAGCTGACTTGGCAATAACTAATAAAAGAGAGGGATACGAGGAGAGCTCACGAATAAGGAGCTTTCGCCGCAAATTAGACAATTATTATTGCATTAGCTCAGTGATCATCAATTGGATCCCGCCGAAAGAAAGATTACGGAGGCTTTCCTCCGCTCTTAAGTAGAGAGGTGGATGAAATTTTTCCGACACTATTATGCAACAGGGTTTCCTCCGTAGGCTAAATTTCGGTTTCTCCTCCTCCGGAGGCGCGAAGCCGCCACCCTTTGATTTTAATGAAGTGGCAATATTGCGTCATCGTAACCAGGAAGCATTCCCCTCCCTGTTATGCGAAGTCAGGCTGGGTCGGATTCCTTGAATTCTCTTCTTACTAAAAAATTCGTATGCCTGGATCCTGGATCAATGAAAAGATTGCACTAAAGATAATAAGTCCTGATCTCTTCCGTTTGTCCAAGGAATATCCTGGCTTCACTCTCCACTTCTCTACTTACCTTCACCTCTCCAGACACACACTCTTCTGAAATTTTTTTACAGACCCTGATACTTTTAGCTTTACTATGCCTTCTCAATTCCAACCTTACCCACCTCCTCCCCGCTGGATTATGTCAGATGGTTCACCAACTTCATTTCAACCCCCTAGACCTAAAACTCCATCATTCCGACCCACGAGTGGGTACGAATTTACTACACCCTTTCCGGCAAATACTAGGGACCACTGGTCTACTAGTTGGATTCACTCTGATCCGTCTTCGCCTTCAACCCACGAGTATTCGGACGATTGCTCTTGCTTGTCATGTGAAGACAAGCGCGCCGAATACGGAATTTCGGCCACTCCACCCACTCAACCTGAAAAAAATCCTTCAACGCACCAGTATTCCTACGATTGCTCTTGCTTCGCATGTGGCTTCGAGCGCTATCAAATTGCGGCCACTCAACTAGAAGCAAATCCTTATTTGGATCTAGTTCCTGATTCGCCTTCCACCACACCCAAGAAGCACAACTTCTCGCTCAATTGTCTATGCCGCTCATGTGAAGCAATGCGCATTGAAACCAGAGGCAGTCCAAGTACTCTACAACAACCAAATCCTAACGCGATTGTTCCATGTTCACCCTTAACAATTTCTCTCTCATCTGTCTTTTCCACTCCTCCCTCTGCACAACCTCCTTGTCTGCTTAGGCCTTCGGCTTTTCCTGAGTCTAGTTTACCCACCAATCAATTGGAGGACGCCAATCATCTACCAGCTACACCTCCACCATTCCTCACTAAGCGTAGAGAAAAGCTATCAAGAAAGGCCAAGGACAAAGCAAGAAGCCGCATTATGAAAATAGCACTTGATGAGAAAAAAAGTAAGTTATTACTTTATTTTTTTTTACAATCAAGGCGCAACCATACTTTTGCCCTAACTCGCCTTGGCTCAAGCACAGCAACCGATAAAAATATAGAAGCCGTATTCACAATAATTTCACTAACTTATTCAACCAAAGACAAAAAACCAAAAAAATTGCTTGAAAACCTTGAGCGGTTTGCCAAACAACATTTGAAAGAAATCGCTGAACCCCCACTTATTGTTTCTTTAAATGAAACAGAGTTCACTTTAGCTTTCAAATTTCGGCTTGACACGAAGGCCAGTTTTAGATAGTTAACAAAATTCAACAATTTCCTCCACCCTACCTTTTTTAATTCTTAGAAACTGTGCTAATTCAAATGTTTTTATCAACTAATCTACATATTTAGAGCTTACCCCGCCTCAGTCTACTGATAGTAATCTTAGGTTACAATTTTCCTACCCAGCCTGACTTATTTGCCAGGATGCAGAGAAATATATAGGATCTAGTTAATAGTCTCAATCTATTATTCCTTTCCAGTATTTCTTCTATGGATTTAACTAATCTATCTTTTTTTTATATATAAAAAAAATATAGGGGCTATAGATGACTATCCAAGGTAGTATTGGCAAAACTGGAAAGAAAGCTAACGAATTTCCTATGTAGGGTGCCTTATGAAACCGGTCGCCATATATCTTTAGGGAGGCGCAAGCATACTTCTCCTGCGTACGTAGAATTTCGTAGCCGACCGATACTTCGTCAAGAAGTCGGCAGGAGAGATGAAAAACGGATATATAGAGTTAATCTTCTCATTTCAGACTCGAACTAAAATCAGGATATTAGAAGTATCCGGCTCTACCATTGAGCTAATGAGAACTTACGGGGGGGGTATCCGACGAGTAAAAAAAACATTTTTATTATTTTCATAGTCCGTTCTGACTGCCTATTTTCGGACGAGTACGGAATACAGAATACCGAGTACGAAGTACTTTTTCCAAGGCAGTCAGTGTGGCGGGCTCAGCAACTCTAGTTAACTTATTTTACGTTGAGTGTCAATAGCTGTATTATTTTCATATTTAGTATCTCCTTTATTATACAAATCTATTACCTTATCTATAGTTACTGCTAACTCTTCAACGAATATTTTTTTTTTGACCAGCTATATTATCCTTAAGATCGTAATAAGTAGTAGATTCCTGATCATCACTATTATCTTTGGCCATAATATTAATAAACTTATAACTATTCGTTTCATTCGAACAAAGCTCCTCATTGCAACAAAGCCCCCCATATTAACTGTAATTTATCGTTTGCCTTATAACTAGTCACAGGAAAAATTGAAATTCGCATTTAACAAGTCCTAATTTTGAATTTAAGGGTATAAAATCTAAAAAAAATACCGAATAAAGAGCTTGCGGAGTCCCTCCGAGACTACAAATTAAGATACCAATAACAATTATAATAATAGAATTATTGTAAACTAAGATTATCATTATCTCGAGCTTTACTCCGTGACCGAAGGAGTACTTCTCCTGACGACGAGCCTTGCTCGTCGAAGTAAGTATGACAGTCGGTAGCCGAAATTCTTTCTGGCCGCCTTGTTATAAGGTTACAACAAGGAAACTAAACTCTATTTTACTTTTATATTGAATTTTTCTATTTTATCTTGGCGCGATTCGAACGCACATTGTAGAACACCAAAAATTCTAGACTTACCCATTAGTCCACAAGATATTTAGGGTAAATACTCCTGTTCACGAAGTATGCTTGGTTTCTCCTGGCCTGCTCAACGAAGACTACTTCGTCGAGCAGGCAGCCACGTACATAATTAAATAAAGACGTTATAATTACAACCAGATCCCGAACTTCGTTCGGGATACAAAGAACAAACTTCGTTCGGGATACTAATAACAAACTAAATAAGAGAACCGGTGGCTCCGCCAGAAACCCTACAAGATCTTATGGTTAGATAATTAAAAGTTAACCCATAATGAGGAATAACGGTAAAAAAGTCTCCATCTAATAAATAACCTTAAGAATAATACAAATAAACTTTCTATCCTAAAAACTAAATTAATATAACCTAGGAGAAGAACCCTGAAAGAAGTATGCTCCGAAGGTACCAAACTTACCTGCTTATTAACTCCCTTTTTAGTATTATAAAAAAGAGCTGGTAATAAAGTTTTCCTTCGGACTCGCCAGGAGAAGTGGGCATACTTCTGATCCAAAGGATAAGGCTACGTCCGAAGGCGCCTGCCAGACGAAGTACACTTTATTTGGAGGAGTACTTCGTAGTCAGGCTAGCACTACAAAATCAGCCGGGATCAGGAGCCCAACTTAACTACTTCATAGCTAGGATTGACAAGACACACAAAAAAATAAAATACATAGGGAGAACAGGACTTGAACCTGCAAGATCTCACGATCAGATAAGCCTAAATTACCTAAGTTTACCAATTTCTTCATCTCCCTTATAAGAAGGGGTTTACTACCCACCCCCCCCACTAACCCCAAACTAAATTAGAGATACGTACAGCACCAATAATCTTACACTAAATTAAAATATAATGGTGGTTTCTATCCAGCCTGATTGGCTATACTTCTCTTACAGTAACTGCCCAGGCGCAGGCGTAGACGCAAGCGCAGGTATCCAGGAGAAATAAGTATGCTACAAGTTACTTCGATAAATTTAGCCGAAGGACAAAAGTAGTTCCTATGGCGTTCCAAAGAAGCTCCTAGGGTAAATAAAAATGTATCCTTTTGCTGCTATAATTTTAGCCGAAGGACAAACTAATAAAAAATAAATAAAGAGAACTATCCGAAAAATAGATAGATACTAATTACGGATAATTTGCTCGAGATAAGACTTGAACTTACAACCAAAGCAGCTTCAATGCTCTGCTCTACCAATTGAGCTTCTCGAGCTATATACACCCTAAGGTTCTAGTATATGGTCTAACTAAGAACACTGTCTGATCTTTAGACATATCAGTCACTCCGATCATACCCCTGACGCTCCTCCTGTTTCGGAAATTACTCCGACTCGCGTCAAAATATGTGTATCGTCCGTGTGTAACCAGCCTTCCTCTACCACACTACACTTCGGGTCGCGATCCCCAAGCTACCCCCCCAATTATATATTATCTATAAAATAATGTATAAATGAATACAAATTCCCAATCCCCTACGAAGTATGTTTGCATACTTCGTAGGGGATACGAAGATCCCTTTTACGAATAAATAAAGGATGGAGACACCAGGAATCGAACCTGGGATACTAATATGCAAAATTAGAGTTTTACCAAACTAGACTATATCCCCTAACCTAACCTAACCTAACCTAACCTCACCCCCAGTCCTATATATTTAGCCTCACCAAGCATTGGTAGCTAAAAAGCTTGCTGGTATACTACAATTTTTAGGAGATCGCTCCGTCCAAGAAAGCTCCTTGGAGCAACCTCTTAATAAATTGCACATATAATAAAGAAGGAGGCGTACTTCTAGCTCCAGTACAGGAGTCCTACTTATTTTTTAATGAGTTAAGAGCCGGTTCATAAAAAATATAGGAAAAATAAAAAACAGCCTTAATTATCCGAAGGCAGGGCCGCTTAAAATAAAAAATAACTAGAATAATAATTCTATCTGAGAGGTGACTTGAACACCTACGATATTAAATCAGAGCATTTTAAGTACCCACTGTCTACCTATTCCAGCACTCAGATTAAAAATTGAATAAAATTAGTTAAACCTAGTTTATTTAGGAGCCGGCTCCAAAATTATTTATTTAAATATAGAGCGAACTTGCTTATTCGTATCCCTCCGAAGGAGTAAACTCGGTATCGGATCAGCCCCTACAAATAACATTTTATTCCTTTCTTATAAATTTATACTTTTATGAAGGCGCGAACAAAGTTCCTCATCTTGTCAACTAAAAAAAAATATTAAATTAAATAAGGCAATAAAGTAAAAGAGACGAGCCAGGCTCGTCGTAAATAAAGGATCCTTCGGCTAAATAAGAAACTATAAACCCTCTATACTTTATCCCTAACTAAATTGTTGTCCTGACTTCGTAGGTGTCGAAGGAGTACTTCGCGCCTTCGCAGAAGGCGCGAAGCTCGGGATATGCCGGCGCTTACGAAGTCAGGAATAAGCCAGTCAGGACAAATCTTATAAAAAATATATTTTTTTTATTAGGGACGACAAACAAGTTTACCATGCTATGCAAACTAGAAATTATATAAGGAACTTACAACGAAGTTCCCTCTTATGCGGGTAAAGGATTCGCACCTTTAATTTTTGGGCATGAGCCAAATATGTTAACTATTACATCAACCCGCACTATAAGGCTAAAGTGACTTGAACACTTATAAAAACTGTTATGAGCAGTACACTTTACCAATTAAGTTATAGCCTCTTTAGGGAGACAATCGAGTTTGCCGCCGTAGGATCCAGACACACCTAATCATAGAGATAACGGCGCAAGCTCGTCGACCCGCATAACTCGCAAAAAAATGCGAAATGTCACTCAAAGTATCGTAGGAACTATCTCCCTTGTAGACTAGGCGGGATTCGAACCCGCGATCCCAGCATTGAAAGAGCTGTGTCATACCACTTGACTACTAATCCAATCCATGCTGACTTCGTAGCCAGGCTGAATAGGCTTTCAGTATACCGAACTTCGTTAGGGGGGGGGGATCGGAATTGAACCTAATAACACCCTGTATACCCGAACTTCATCACCGAAAGCAGTACTTCGTCCTGCTAGCACTTATCCTAATTCAGCCATACTTCGTCTGGACAAAAAGTATGAAGCCTACGAAGTCAAGTCGGTATATCGACTTCGTTGCCAAAAAGTCATCCAAACCTTTATAGTCCATAATAGTTAGAACCATCTAACTTCATTTATCGACGAAGTACGCCTTCGGATAAAGGCGCCTTCGGAGAAGTCGGCGTAGCCCAGTGGGGGTATTGCACCCCCTTCTATTGATTACAAAACAATTGCATTACTATTTATGCTAACCAGGCATATAAAAATGTAATATATATAAACTAAATAAGTATTTTATAAAATTAGTACTTCATTCCTCAAAATCTCTTGATTCTTACAAAAAAAGCCTATATAGTATTCGTAATGTTATATCACGTATATTTAAGAAATATCTTAAGGTAAGCTTCGTGCCTATATGCTTTCAGCACTTATCTTGGACTAACTTAGCTTTCCTGCCGTGCCTATACTATTTATCTACCTAAGTGAAAGTAACATCCCTGTATAAAGAGGTTTTAAACCTATACATAAATTAATATTGGGCGTATAAACAACAGGTAAACCAGAGGTTAATAAAGTGTACCCTGGTATTACCCAGAATAACTTAATTCCCCACGTTCCTTTCGTACTAGGTTATTCCTTATTTTATTCTAATTCCCTCTAGAAGATAGAAACCATACTGTCTCACGACGTATTTAACCCAGCTCATGTAACTTTTTAATCGACGAACAGTCGTACCCTACCGAGGTCCTGCATCCCGGAGGATAAGTTAAGCCGACATCGAGGTGCCAAACCGCGCACTCATTTTGTACACTCTTGCGCAAATTAGCCTGTTCAAATTGTTATCATTAAATTTGTGGCTGGCTGATAAAAAAAATATATTTTTTTTATACGCATGCCGACTTCGTACTGACCTCCTGACGAAGTATGGCCAGCAGCCACCAAATATTTCCATTTTTTACAAAATGGTTCAGACTATGTATTCACTTTTTTATTATATATAACACGCCTACGTTTTAAACTACCTACCAACCTACTGTATAATATCTGCTATTGACAAAAAAAAATAAGAATAAGTGTGCTAGCTCTCCTGTATCCCCCGTATCCCTATAGGATACGGGGATACAGGGATCAGAAGTATGTATAAAAATTCTACTTTACTGCTATAGTAGAATAACTCTTTCCTGCCATTCAACCTTTTACAGCAAAAGCTCCTACTCTTCGTTTAGATGAAAAAATAGAATAACCAACATTAGGATTAATATGACCTCTATTTTTTCTAACAGATAATCCTTTGAATGATGAGTCAATATTCTTTAGACCTCCTTTTCACCGTAGTTTATAAACACTACGATCGGCTCTATAACGTTTCGTTAACCTTCCTTTTACTTCCATTCTAATTCCTGCCATGTTTTTATATTTAATAGAATTAAATACCATATCATATAACCCTGATCCTTCGGCGAAGCCGCCGAAGCCAGATAAGCCTTCGCTGCCACGCAAGCTCCCCGGTTGATAAATAGATCCCTTTAATATATTTTTAGAACGAGCTAAAGCTCGTTGTGGTAATAATTTATCATTAAAACTAATATATATTTTATTTAATAGTTTATCTAAATTAAGACGCGAGCTATTAGTACCTAAAATATTTCTTATATTAAGAGTTTTATATCTATTTTCTACTAATTTAAGACTTACATTATTATCTAATCTACCTGTTTCCTGGATTCTGTTCAAGTAAGGTAAGTTAGCTTTATTTAGCATAATGTTCATTATTCTTACAACTTTAGCATTTCTTTTCTTAATTTTTAATGTAGATATTTCTGTGAATAAATCTGTATTAAAAACTATATTTTTTAAATTAACAATATTAAATTCTATTTCTTTATTATAAAGCTTTCTTATAATATTACTTAATCCATATAATAATTTATCTTCAAATTTATACTTATTAAGATTTAGTCTAAATTTATATTTTCTAATTAAAGTAAGTTCTTTCTTAAAAATCAATTTTATTCATTTATTTGCTTGTTCTTTTGCCTTTATTTTACTTGTTTTTAATGTAGAATAATAAGCATAAAAATCTTGAAGTAGATTTCTATTTTTTAATATCGCAAAAATCATATTAAATTTAAAAAAAATATTTTCTATCTTTAACAAACTATTTTTTCGTTGAACAAATTTAATTATCTTTTTAGTTAATTTAGTTAAAATTTTTATTTTTTTTAATAAAGCAAACTTTTCTCTATTAAAAGCGTATAAAGTTATAATAGCTTTAGAGTTAGTATGTTTAATTTCGGGTCTAGCTAAAAAAATTTTATTAAAAGATAAACGTCTTCTTTTAGGACGAATATAATCATATTTAAGAAATTGGTGATTAAAAAACATATTAAAATAGCTTTTTATTATTTTATAAATATTTAGATCATATACTGGAAAATTTTTTATTAAATTGCTATTATAATGGTAAACACTATTTCTTCATTCTTTAGATCATGCAGGAAAGTATTGCATTTTTCCTACATCACCCATTATTTTATTAAATGGTCTCAATTTAGAATTATTCTTTACATTTGTTTTTAAAATTGTAGTCCCTTCTCTTCAGCCTGATCTCGATCCCTTACAGGGATACGAAGGCGAATCTTTGAGTGATAGGGAACCAACATAGCGAGCATTTGCATTTTCTAATAAATTTTTATTTTTTTTCATGGTTTTTATTTTATTAATATTTTTAATTTATTTTTTCTTTTGTTTTTGAACATATATAATAAAAAAGTGTTGGGTTTCAAGATAGGATTATTGTTAGCATTACTCACCTATTAGTCGTTGAACGTTTTTATCTTTAAATACGAGCTATATAAAAAAAATGTATATTTTTTTATTAGCTATGCTAAGATAAATTTCGCTTCAAATTTACTTATACTGTATACTGACTTAGTACTACTTCGTGCGTTATTTATTTTAGTTATTTCGTAGATTACCCCTGACAAGGGGTAATTACGGAAATAATAAAATAAATTAGAAGCCGCCAAGCTTTCCATATATCCTGACTCCCCCCCCCATAACTTCGTTCGGTATATGGGATATAGAAGTCAAGATGGATAGGATTAGGCGTATAAAAAAATATAATTTTTTATCTGCCTCCCTATACTGACTTCGTAGTAATAAGTTACAGATCCGGATAATCCTTTAATATAAGTAATCTTTGAAATTAACCCAATATAATTATTAATCGTTTTCTTGCTAGTCTTTATCTCTTATCTATTATTCCTATTCCCCTATGCATACTTCTATAATAGTGCTGGCGAAGCCTCCATATCCCTTTTAAGGATCAGGAGCGAAGTTTCCATATCCCGAACGAAGTTCGGGATCAGGAGTAAAACCGCCTCCTTCGGTCAGGAGAAGTATAGCAGCTGAGGATAGCTATTAAATCAGCCTGCCGACTTCGTACTACGAAGTTAGGCAGGATGGATCCCTCCTATAAAGTCAGGAAAGATAGAAGTAGACGAAAACAAGAAAAAAAATTAAAGGACAAACATCCCTAGCGTAGCTTTTCCAATAATCCAAGACCTTTCCTTAATGTGTCTTGTGATCCTATGCCCCGCTTACGCGACTGTAAGATTTGTTGTGAATCAAACAGTAAAGCAAGATTAAGCCGTTAAACTTGATAATTAGTTTACATTATTATTAAAAACACTGTAAAGTAGAAACTAATAACTAGAAAAAGTGTTATATTGCACAACACTTTTTTGACTAAAGCTAATTTCTCCATAGCTAAAATCTTACCCTTTTAATAATATGTACGCCCTTATACGTCTCGTACTAGCAAAGGATTAAATACAACGAAGTTATATTTAACTACAAACAAAAATTATCTTTTTAGAGGCCTACGGCCTCTAGATATACAAAAATTAATTGCAGCAAGCGATCGAAAAATTTTCGAACACATTGCGACAAACATCATAATCCTTAGACACTCCCATCTACTCTTTATGGGGTCTGTGCCCCGCATAACAACGAGATGTAGACAAATAAAATATGTTTTTATTTCATTCATCATCCTGTTGGGAAAGGAGCATATAAACCCTCCATCTGCTAAAAGGGCCATTAAAGTTCTTAAATAAAAATATGATAACATACAAAGTATGCTACCCATCCTTAAACTTTAATACTACCTAGCTCCTTGCAAAAGTTAACACCAATTCCTTGATAAACTTTCGAATCTCGTCCGACTGTACATTTGGACAGACATTTCAGCCTAACCCCGGTGAACCAGTCTGTAGCGACATTTACAACTGCCGACGGTCTTGAACTAGGTTTTGTTCTTTAACCGTTTTCACCTAATTTTTCTAAAGCGAACTAAAAATTATTCAGTTGTAACTTTGTCTAATTTCCTTAAAATAGCACGGTAATCTGAATTAATTAGACTTTGTTAAATATTAATCTACACATTAGTCTATGGTTAGCTAACGTTCACAAAAGACTTTTACTCTCTTTACATAATTTTGGTTAACTTCCACACAATTAGAATTAACCGAAAGAGATTTGAATAGTTTACTTAAAACATCAGGCTTTATACCTATTATATCTGAAGTTTCTTTTAAGCTACCTACAATAAGTTCTTTCAAATCTGGTCTAATAATATGATAAACTACACTATTCTTAAAATTCTCTGTGTCAGCCACTAGATCCAAAGAAGGATTATCCTCTAATAAATCTGGATCTAAGGATAAATTTGGCAGAGTAGCCGAACCTCCTAATTTAGAGTTTGCTGATCCAAAGGATTCTAAAATAGTAAGCTCCTCAGAAGTTAGAGCCGTCAATTTAGAACTTGCTTTATATGTTGATAACCTAAAGTCATTCATCCCAGACAAAACCTTTAAGATTAAATCCTTTATTTTATCATTATGTAAATGCCCTTCTGCGTATAAGACATTACATATAAGAACAAAATCCCTAAAGTCATGTCTTTTTTTAGATATGAAAGGCATACTTTTTAAGAAAGGAATAATACAATTACGTAATAGACTAACACTACGGATTTCTAAACTTACAGTTGGCTTAGAATTACCTTTAGCTTTCATCTCAAAAATACCGATAAGAGAAGAATTATTTAATTTCCATGATGAAAATCTATCAAATCCTAAATTATTTATGAGATATTTTCTTATTTCCACTAAAAGAGGTTTCTGAGCTACAGTAAACAATAATTGAAAATTAGGTCTTAATTTACTTTTAGTTATACTAAAGGAACCCTCACCTTCAATTAGACCAAGTAGTCAATATTTGGTGATATTTATTCTATGATCCTTAGGCATGCTAAAATCAACACGACCTTTATTCATACCTTGTTTAAGTTTAAGAATATCGCGAATTAAAGCCTCATCCAATGTACCGCTACGATTAAAATAATTTAAAAAAGCTTCTTTGAAGTCTATATAGTCTAATAATTTAATACCGTTAAAAGTATAGTGGTCAAAAATATTTATTAAAGTACGAAGACCTTGTTCATTACCTACTATAAAACTACAAGAATTACTTTTTTCTCTTGCATAAACATTACCTACACCTAAACTATCACATATGAATCTTAAAAGGTCGAGATCATCTAAATGAAGATGAATTTCAAATTCAAAATAGAAACTATGTAATTTTCCATTTCGGTTTTTAGGTTTTATTTTAAAGCAAGATTCAGCTTCGGAAAACCCTACAAATCATTGAAAGAATTTATCTGAATTATTACTTCAAAAAGCAGTACTTTGGTTTATCGTAATTGTATGATTACTTCTTGAAAATACACAGCAAGCTGATCTGGAAATTAAAAAACGATTGTACATATTTGTAATATTAGTTAACATTTTTATGTTTTTATTTTAATTGAATTATTTAAAGTGCGATTTATAAATATTCTAGTTCACTATTTAAGTATTATTTATTACATTGTTAACCATATAACCTTTCTATATAAATCTTACTTTACGAGCTTTAGCTTGCGTAGCCCTAAGTTTAATTTAATATATTTAGTATATGCCCAACCAACCTGACCTGCCGATTAAAAAAATTACCTCACGACTTCGTAGGCCTAATAAGGAATAGTCCCTAGAGACTATTAGCCTTTGACCTGAAATGTGGTAACATTAAAATAGAAGGATATTATCTGTGTTACACAAGTTTTGATGCTAAATAAAATTAAATCTGTCTCCCTGCGGGAGCGGAACACTAGATATTTTAAGTATAATTAATTTAGTTTATAAGCGCTATCACTTTAGAGTTGGGTTCTCACCAACACAGCTTAATTAATCTAAACTGTCTCCTAACAAATGTTCTCCCTTTTCATAGAGTCTGAGGTTTATAACATACACATTGAACAAACGGGGTATTAATTACCTAGATGAGATAGACATCTTGACAAAGGTATTAATTATTAATTACCCAGATGAACAATATATAATATTATTCCATAATAATATAATAAACAAATAAAGGTATTTCACTTCTATCTTGTCAATTACCTTATCTACTAAAATTTGCTGTTATTATACTCGTAATTAGTAACAGTAAAGCTGCATAGGGTCTTCTCGTCCAACTAGAGGTAAACTGTATCTGCACAGTTATTCCAATTTCACAGAGTCAATCATAGAGACAGCTGTTGTATCGTTACACCATTCATGCAAAGACCGCATTTAACGGCCAAGGTATTCCGCTACCTTAGGCAACGGGCGAGATATCACTATCCCTTATTACTATCTTAAAAAGTAATAAGTGCCCGCTGGACCAAATCATCAATCTATAAAATTTATTACCTGAGATGAATATGGTAATTCGATTCTTAGGGTTACATTAATACCGTGAACACTAAAAAAAGATAGATTGTTTAGCGTATGGCCTCTGAGGATTTTAGAAAAGTTTTAACTCTATTTATGAGTTAGTTAGTGAGAGAGTAGTTGCTTACTTACTGGTTAGTATCATTTATATAATCCAATATTTCCTCTAATGTTCTTTTTCTTTGCTTTCCTTTACCTTCAGGGTTATAAGTATAAACTAATTTAATTAATTCTATAAGATCTTCTTTGCTAATTGCTTTATGATGATTATCATCTAATTTATTAATAACAAAGTTGAAAGTATTAAAAATTTCAGATTTATATTTACTTGAAAATACTGCAATGTACTTAACAAAGAAAGGTAATACGTATTTTTTCAAATTTTTAGTACCTTTCAATGAATAAACTAAAACATTATCCGATCCGGATTTTTTTGATACTGTTCCTTTATTCCCAAAAAGGATCTTGAACGAGTGAAGTATTTCCATACCGTTTGTATGTTGTACAACATTAAACTCAGGTTGTAAGGCAACTTTATGTGTCAACTTAGCATTCTTCACTATAGATATTACTAAAGCTCCTTCTCCCTCCACAAAACCTCCTAATCAATATTTGTAGTTCTCATCCTGAACTAACTTTTCTAATCTTTCCTGCTGATTGAATTCAATATTACATGTATTATTGGCCGACACGGTTAAGCCCGTTGACCCCTTCTTCAAGGGTGAACAGGTATGTAAACTTTTACCGTGTAAGCTAACGAAAGTACCACCAAATTTATTGCTAACTAATCCATTTTTTACAATACAACCTCGGACTAAACTTAATAAAGGTTGTATATTTAGTATTCCTATATTTAATATTTTCATTTTTTTTATTATAATTATCAATAATTCAAAAATAGAGATCGTTAAACCAATGTACTAGCGTAGAAAAATTGGTACGGCAATGAACTTCTACAATATAAACTCTATCGTGTGTTATACACAAAAAATTTGTTTATTTGTTAGTCCGTTAAAACGTTAAACCATATGCTAGCTAATGTTACTATAAATAAAATAATGGAATAATTTGCAATAAAGCGAAAGTATGTCGTTAAAGCTAACTCTTTTAAGCATAAACAATACAGTATAATTTTAAATTTGTTCCAGCATATAGCTAAATTTAACGAGGGCCCTAAAAAAGCCTGACCCTCACTTATAAGGCCGCCATTAACCGGGGTTTCCTTCTACACCAAACCTATGACAATTTAGTTATTTCCGTTAACCAGCCGGCACCGGGCAGGTATCACACTCAATACTTAGATTTATCATCTTTTTGCAAAGTGCTGTGTTTTAATTAAACAGTCGTACAACATCCTTTTATGCTTCTTCCTTTTTACTTGTATTAACCAAGACTAATGAGCCTACCTTTTCCCGAAGTTTTGGTATCAATTTGCCGAGTTCCTTTATGATTGTTATCTCTTACGCCTTCGTATTCTCTACTAGCTTACTTGTGCGGCAGTCTCTAGGTACGGTTTATTATCTTACCCCCAACTCATCTTTTTAGTTTATTGTTGAACATAAGATTAGACTACATATTTTCCAGCACATTTTGCACTTACTTTCAGTGGACCTCCTCACCTCACGGTCAAGAGCGGCACTGAAACTGAAAATGTTAACCATGTAGCCAGTCTATTTTCTCATCGTTTTAACCTTCAGGTTATAAACTTAGAGGCCGCTTTACCATCAGCCATAAGCTTTAGGCGAGTTCCGAATACCGCTCGTATTCGGATCTTTTTCGTTACTCATGTCACCATTATCACTTGAGTTTTTTTTATTTGAATTTAAAAAATATCAAATCTAATATAACCCAACGTTCTGCTACCCCTGCAAATAACAATAATAAAAATTATGTTTAAATGAGGACAAAGTTTCGGTATATTGTTTAGATCCGTTAAATTTTCGATGCCTTTAAAGATTTAACGAGCGCTCTGTTACGCATAACTATCAGATTTATCATATAAAATAATTATATAAACAGGTATTTACAAAAAATTAGAGGTCTACTTTATCTAAATTTCGCACACATTGTTTCAAGGATAGGTTATTTGACCTTTAAATGTCTAACTCGTTATGTGAAATATTAACTATATCAATATCTCTTAGTGTGTTCATTTTAGACTTCAGTAACTTAATTTTTTCTAAACCTTCTTCAGATAAATGTTCTTTATCTTTAACAAGTTTAGCTACTTTACAAAAGTCATAAAAATTCTCCAACTTTACTCCAATTAGAGTGTATTTCTCAAAAAACGGTATTATCTTATCAGTTATATCCATAATTTTGGTAACATGATAATCAACAATATCCGAACGTTCAGAAATAAAACCACAGCCTAAATAATTAACTATTTTTTCCATTAATCTTTTATCACGTGATTGCTGTGTGATTTGAAATCTTAATTGTACTTGATAGCCTAATTTATGACTAGTGGAATTAAACACTCTAACCAAAAAACACCCTTCACCGCTAGCAAATCCTGCAAGTCAATTTGGATCAGGTATATCTTTAACAACTTCACATTTTTGTTCATTAGGTATAAGATTAGGGAATGCTTCTTTTAATTGGTCAGATAGACCATTATTCATTAAAGCTTTTAAAGCTACTAATTTATTTAAACCTTTAACAGTTAAATGTTGTTTATTTATAATTAGCTCATAAGCTTTTTTGAAAAGCAAATAATCTGCTCACTTTTGAGTAATTAATGGATATTTGTCGAAAAAATGTATAATAGCCGACATATCCTTAATGGAGGATACTTGTAATTCAACTGAATCCGGACGACTTTTGGTTTTATATATTTTTCCTACTCCTAATGTAGATTGAATTAAGATTAAAATAGCTTCATCCTTTATATGCAATCCTATTTGAAAATAAAGTCTTACAGATAAAGGAAGAATTTTATTATTTAATCCTAGGTTTTCTTGAGAATTTCCACTATAAAGTGAAGGAAGTCAAGGGTTACCACTATAATTCTTATTTTTAAGAATTGAAATACGGAAACAACCTTCAGCATCGGTAAAACCAGATACCCATCAACCTGATAAAGTATTTGCTGAAGATGTAGTTAAAAATCTTAAGCCTTTATTAGGGAATAAACTTATATTATCCCTAAACTTAAACTTACTTGTTAAACATAAAGATGCTCTATCTTTGTAAAAAGTGTAACCTGTAAATTTATTATTTTCTAAAAAGGGATTCTGACTCGATAATTTCTTTCGAAATCCATTAGAGTACACCTTAAACACATTACTGTGTCAACTACCGTCTACTCGTTGCTCTTTTACAAATAAAGTGTTACCCTTATTTGACTTAGATCCGCGATTACCCATTTCACTTTCGTTCATATTTTGACTTGTTACTATATCTGAATAATTAGTTCAGCCACTCATATATTTTCATATATGGCTTAGTATCAAAATCTTTAGGGCCTCCCCGGAGTTTGATAGTTTATCCCACATAGATGATTTCCCAAATCATCCGGTAGGTCTTCAAATTATGGCTGCTTCTAAGCCCATCTCCTTGTCGACTCAAATAAAAACCTTCTTAATTTCACTTAACAATAATTTTGGAACCTTAACTTTTGTTCTGGGCTGTTTCCCTTTTGACATACACAGATCTACCTTTAACTTACACTTAAATAAAAGACTAAAATTGAGGGCCCCCGAGGCCACTATCCCGCCCTCAATCATGATTATCTCCTCGAATGTTTGGTGAATCTCCACCGTCATCTATGATTCCTAGCTCTAGAAACTCTAGCCTAATAAGGCAGACTCATGCCCTTCTCTACGCATAAAGTAGTATCATTCACCTTAATTTTTTATTCTCTATCTCACAATATCAAGATAATTCAGATCACTTGAAATATTTAAAGGATCTACATAACCTCTGGTCTTTTGTAAATAAGCTAGCTTAGTTAATAAGCTAAAGGTTCTTCTCCCTAAATAGTTTACAAGAATTAAATTATTATAAACTATCCATTTAGACAGCAGGTTTTATAATATAAAATTATTTTCCTGGCTTCATATCCGACCATTTTATTAGTAATCAGTCTTAGGCTGACTTATCAGCCGAAACTAAAGTAATTTTTATTTTATTTTAATTTTCATTTGAATTTTTTTTTTACTTTTTCTTCGCCTCCGGCGACCCAGGGGACTCCTTGAGCCTGCTTTGCAGGCGGAAGTCCCCGCGGGGATGAGGTTATTTTAATTTCAAGCCTAATCCTATCCGGGGATCAAGTTTAGTGTTTGTCTCATCACGATCCCCGGAGGGGACACGAAGGATACGTGGGTCATATAAAATGTTCTTCTTATAAGCTCACTTATCAGATTACTAGTGTCTCCACTAGGTCCGGCCAAGGTACCTCCTTAGTAAACTGATTTAATATCACTTCTTACAGTACCTTAACCTATTAACATCTAAATGTGTGGGGGTGTCAACCCAGCCACTCTAGATTACCCTTCGAAAGGTAGTCCTCTGTTGCATTAAGTCTTTTGTAAGAGTCGGCTTGTGATTCTATAAAAAAGAAATAACTGGAAAAACTTGTTATAAAAAAAATTACTTCACTGCCATTGCATTCTTTCGAATGAGGCTTGACTATATCTTAAGCTTGCGCCAACCAACATCTAGTCGATGAACTGCACTCCTTAAGTTAACTTACTTTAAGGAGCTTGGCTGCAGATTACCCATTTTACTAATCCCTCCGGGATAAGAAGGGCTGTATATCAATCTTATTTTACTATACCGCGAGTAATTACCTGCGCCCCAAGCTATGTTACCATGCTTGGTTAGTTAAGATTGCTTTAGGGCTTTCCCGCAATTTGATGGTTTTTAGCAGAAGGTTCACTTCTACAAAAAGGCTGTAATATAACCTTATCATTCTATGTCTGATCATTCAAGATCCATCTAAGCCATTCCGAGTCTACATACTCACCGATAAAATCTTCACGATCCCCCGATATGTACCATTGAATAATGTATTTTCAAAGAGTATTTACATACTCTTGCTGAAAATTTACATCTGGTCTGAGATTAAGTTCTGTACCTGCTTTTATGTTACTTAAATTGCCTACTATTATAGGTTTCGCAGAAACAGAGAGTCCTCTTTAGCCTAAATTTTTCACGGAGGCGAAAATATAGGCAAAGCTGAGGCTCTTCCCCCTAAATAATTACATACACCTACTGTGTACTATAACTATCCAATTAACAAATAATAAAGTATTTATTGATTATTATCTTATCTTATCTTATCTTATCTTATTTAGTTGTTACAAGATATATTCCTTGTATTAATTTACCAGTGTCAGAATATTTCTTAACAGCTGGTCTACTTACTCCTATGTATTTACTTGCGTCAGTTAAACTTGCAAATTCTACCTCTACATTTGTATTCGTATTTTGAACTTTAACAGTTACACCTCTATGTACTACTGCTGCTGCAGATATTTTAGAGCGAGTTTCTGCTGAAAGTGTAATACCTTTACGAGCTTCCGAAATCTTATCTTTGTCTGCTTCCGTAAGAACTCGTCCCGTTGCAGCTAAAGATAAATTTTTTCTTGTCTCTTCATTAACTTTTCTTTCTTTATTGAAGAATTCAAGAGTGGCTGCAGTATGTTTATAACCTAAAGAAGAACCCGCTTGCTCTAAAATATTATATTCTGGTTTTAATTTAGAAAAATAGTATTGTTCTCTTTTAACAGGATCTATACCACTTTCGCAATATTCTAATATTTCTAAAGTAAATTTATCAAATCCATATTTTAATAGTGCATTGTGAATCGGAGTTTTTCTTTCAGTTAGATGTTTTATACTAAAGTATTTATAAAATCTAGTAGAAATATTAATTGTACTTCCAATATATGTCTTATTATTAACATTATTGATAAAACGATATACTGCGGCTCTTCCTTTATTCTCTTGAATAATACATGCCTTTTCTTGGGCACAATTACTATAAACAACAACAGGTTTTATACCACCTGAGTGGTCATTACTTGTTGAATAAAAGCGACATGAAACTAGAGCTTGCGCCGCGCTATAACTTAAAAATAAATTTAGATTGAATGTTTTACGAGCTTTTTATTTTAATATGAGTCACTAAGCGGGAGCCAAGATAACAGGTAACTTTATCAATATTAATATATTTACTATCGACCGTGTAGTATAGTTCACTACATTATTCTTTGAACCATGTTTAGATTCAATTCAACACAAATACAACAAAAGGCCTTTTATCTCTTACTGTATTCCTCACTTACCTCCTTCAACCCAACTGTTAACTTGATGAGTAAGGTACGGATATGTAAGTGGGAGAACATCTTATGAATGTTTCCTGTATAGAAGCGGACAACTAATAAAGATAGATTTTCTTGATATCATATCTATTATCTAAGGTTTAACTTCAAAGACTCCCGAACCAATAAATAATAACTAAGTCGTTCATCGGAGCAACAGCAATGGGCTGCTAACCCAGCTTGCGTTACTTAATTGCGTGACAATTCGCCGCCTAAATCGAGATTAGAGTATCTATGGTGGTAGTGTTTGGCTATTTTGAGCAGCTATCCTTCTTATCCCCTTCGGGATAAGAAATTATCGATAAGATTAAATACTTTATTATTCTGCACTCTTTCAAGTGGGGCTTGACTATATCTTAAGCACTCTTTGTGTGCGAAACACAAAGTAGCGCCAACCAACATTTAGTCGATGAACTGCACACCTTGGTAAAGGTGCTTGGCTGCGGATTACCCATTTTACTTTCGCAAATAAATTTCGATTTTACCATACCACGAGTCATTACCTGTGCCACAAGCTATGTTACCATGCTTGTTTGGTTGAAATTCCTTTAGGGCTTTCCCGCAATTTGATGGTTTTTAGCAGAAGGTTCACTTCCACTCACTGGCTTTAAGTAGTAGCTTACACTATTTTCTTACCAGCTATCCTAGTCAGAATTGTCTTTCACTATGCTTACCACAGTTCATCGGATATTTTTGCAACAATAACCCGTTCGAACCTTTATAGTCCTGACTGTAGTAAGATCACTAGGCTTCGGGTCTAACTTTAGACACTTATCATTTTCTGTTACATTATGATCGTTTTAACTACGCAAAGGAACCAGACACACCCAGGGATTAGCCTTGTTTGTTATTACCTTTGTCGTACAAAGTAGGTATTAACCACTAAGTATCACAGGATTTACAAGACATAGTTGATCAGACATACTTCCAGGAGGAAAATCTCCCCTCATTGGACGGTATATTTATACCGGGAAGCAGACACCTCACAAACACATCCCTACAGTCCAGGGACTCTGACACACCAGGGTGGTAGTTGAAGCCAACCCAAACAAAACCAAAAAACTGATTTAGCTTAGGAAACAACCTATTTTTACGCTTGTTTACGACTGGTACCGTTAGTTTTATGACTGTTATCCCCCTATTTTATGCTCGCATCTAATGTTAACTTGGTGACCCATTATGCAAAAGGTACGCTCTTGTTTTCAAATACAACTCGAGCTGCTTATAAAACTACTATTTCAATAGTTCCCTTACGGTACTAATTCTCTGATGCTCATGTGTTATATTTAGCCTTTGAGGAAGGTTCCCCACCATCCAATTAACCGAAACGTCAACCTTGCGGAACGCCCAACGAATTGAATCTGTTCAAACAGTTTTTCTACCATTTTACTTATTTTATAGGCTATTTTATTTTCGTTCACACTATTCATAAAATCTCTTTTGATTTCTTTTCCTGAAGCTACTAAGATATTTCAATTCGCTTCGTTTATCAAGTAATTTATCTTAGAGTTTATATGTTTTTTACATAAAATAACAAATTTCTCTTTAACACATGGCTTTATATCTCCATAATAGTCTCTTTTTATACTATTTTATAGCAAATATATCATTTACATTTCTTATAAATTTCTAATTGATCTTAAGGCTTATTTATCGCTAGGCCAAAAATAAAAGAGAAACTATATTTAATTCGGATTATTATGAATCGAACATAACTATTTCCCAACCCAAATGAGACGCCTAACCGCCTGGCTCTAATCCGTATAAAATTTTTATCATATTTAAAGACATAAAGCTTCTCCCCTACCTAAATTTCCTTATAACGACGTAGTATAGAAGTGCATACTTCTATACTACTCTTCTAAGTCTCAAGTACCACTGGCGTACTTCGTCGCCAAAAATACAGCCTGGAGATAAAGAGTAACAACAGTATGCTTACTACCTACGCGAACTTCTCCTTATCACCTAATAGGTTTAACCTTCCATATCCCCCCATGGGGGATTAGGAGGCCTCATCAATGACCTACGGAGGCTTATCCTACGGAGGTTTCGCCTCCGTAGGATAAGCCTGCCTTAAGACAGTATGACTAGTAGAAGTACTTATTTATTATTAGCTGTACGTAGTACCGTACGTAGGTACAAAGTACGAAGTGACATTCGGAGAAATACGAAGTGACCTTCGTGAAAGTACAAAATACGAACTAGAAAATCGGTTCTATTTATTGGACCTTCGTGTTATACTGGTATACATCTAATAAAATACAAATGAAGCCTGCAGGACCTACTTCAGCTAAACAGAGAATATCCGATTCGAACGGATGTGATTAAATAAATCAAATAAGACTCAAGCTTACCACCTTAGACCACTCGGTCAATTCTCTCTCTTTAATTCCTCAGCGAATCGAACGCTGATATCATTCTTATCAAAAATGCACTTTACCGTTAAGTCAAGGAATCTTTCAGGCTGACGAAGCCGGCGAAGCCGTCCTGAAACCCGCCTTCGGTGCTGTCCTGCCTAGCTCATCGACGAAGTACCAAAGGCGGGTTATAGCTGCGTACGTAGAATTTCTCCTGCTTGGCTGTAGTCCCTCCGGGACTCATGATAAAAAAAATATATTTTTTTTTTATACGCAGCCTGCCGTAGGATGTATGCTAGCCAGCTAGGTAGCCAAGCCAGAAGCTAGGTAGTAAAAGTCGGTAAACTGAGAAAAAAGGATATGTCCTTCGGCCGGATAAGAAATAGGTGACTCGAACACCCAACCTTCCGTGTGTAAAACGGTTGCTCTACCATTGAGCTAATTTCTTTTTTTGGGCGGGGGGGGGGGAAGGAGAGGGGGGGGGTATTTACTCCCCCTCCCACTATGTCAATTTTACTATAACCTAATACGGCATCCTACAATAAACACCCCCCTCCACCCTGCCTTACTGTCAGACGAAGTACTCCGTACTCCGTACTCCGTACTCCGTACTCCGTACTCCGTACTCCGTACTCCTTCCGAAGGTACGAAGTCAGTATGGTAAACCATAACTTTTTCGCCCCTTAGTACGGCGGCTGCTGACGTAGTTGCCAAGCCGCCAGCTTAGGAAATACAGAATAATTTTTTTAATATAAAATAACCGTAATTACAATAATAATTAAGACTAATTATATTTTATCTGATATTAAATTAGTGTTACCTGAAGCAATAACACCGTAATTTTTACCATAAAGACATGCTTGTAATAGCTCATGTTGTTTTAATAAAAATTTAAGTCTAATAAGTAAATCATGGCTTCTTTCAGCATTAATTCCTTCTGGCAATTTAGTTTCATAAAATTTATCCAAATTATTAATAAAAGAATCTAATCTTAAAACATATTCTTCAATATCTTTCATCATAACTAGATAATAACTTCGTGTTACAGCTGCATCATTTTTTAATAATAACACCTGTAGTGAAGAAATTCTCCATCTATTCGAATCATTAAATTCTCATATAACTTCTTTTACTCTAATAGAAAGAAATAATAAATCATCGTAAATAATGCTTAGTTTTATAGCATTATCTCCAATATTACTTGAAACTTTTACTGTAGCTACCTTGCTCTTTAAAATATTTAAACCATTAATTGGAGAACTAAATGTCTTTACTCGGTATAAATGGTTTTAATGTTATAACAATAGAACCAACCATAGCTAATAATAAAATAAAACTAGCGATTAATAATCACATATTATAATTAGTGTACATAACACTACCTATACTTGTAATATGACCAGTTTCGGCTAAATTCCCATCTCACATATTACTAGTAACAAAAGATAAATTATTATCATTTATATTTAAATTATTAAAATAATTTGAATTGTATTTGTTTAAAGATATGTCGTATAAAACATTATTCATATAATAATTATTGCTTAATATTGCCACATCATAAGGTAGCAATTTAAATAAAGGATAATTTAATGCTATTGTTATTGTGATAGCTAAAGGTATAGTATTTCTAGTATTACTTTGTAACTCACTTATTCTAATGTTAATCAGCATTAAAATAAATAAAAATAGTATGGAGATAGCTCCTATATATACAACTAAATATGCTAAACCCATAAAGCCTAATCCTATTAAGATTAAATAACAAGCAATGTTACCAAATAATCCAATTAAAAATAATACTGACACTACAGGGTTTTTGCTTATAATGACAAACACACCACAGAATATTGCAAATAAAGAAATTATATTTAATATATTTGCTAGATAACCATTTGTAAACGTTTCATTAACTAAAAATAAATTGTTCATAAAAAAAAAAATTAGTATACCTCTTTGAGGAAATTTATATATATTATATTTACCTTTGTGTTCCTAACCAAATAACTAAGCCAAAAGTGAATCTATTCTCGCAGCAGCCTTACTGCCAAAATTCTTTCACTTTCTTACTACCAAAACCTATTAACTGCTTACTGAAATTATAGTGGTTGATTTAAGCTGAAATCTCAAATCTTCCTTATAATTCATTAAATCCTTTCTTATCAATTTAGATTAACATTATAAAGTGAGAGCTTTTTTCCTGCTGCGTACGTAGAACTTCGTAGCCGACCGATATTTCCTTGAGTAGTCGCCGACCGATACTTAGTTGAGCCCGATCCCGAACGAAGTTCGGGATACAAATAAAGTAAAGCTAAATTGAGCTAACAATACATTAGATAAAGGTTAAATTTCTGCGTTTATTCCAACTTCCTACGAAGTCGGCATGAAATTATTCCTACTATACTTCTTTTCCTATACTACTTCTGATGACTCCGTAGACATAACTTCTACGAAGACAAGTGCTGCGTACTTAGTCACCAGCTGTACGAAATCGTCAGTATGGCCAGAAGTACAGTCCAGGAAGCTGAAGCTGTCTTCCAACTATGTTGACATACTTATGAAAAAATAGAACAGCCAGAAGTATGTAACAAAATACTACAGCCAGAAGTATGTAAAAAAATAAAACTACTCCTTGGTTTATATATAAAAAAGAATATACGGCTAGTCGGAATCGAACCGACACACTCTGTTTGGAAGACAGACATCCTACCATTAAATGATAGCCGTTGTTTATTATTTTATTATAATAATACCTTACCACCTAAGGTATTAGGTACTAAAGGATAACCCTAACGACTCCTACAGCTTAACTGGTAGTATTCTGGAAAACCCCTCATATCGAGCTTGCTATATTTTTATTAATTAATAAAAATATAGGCAAGACTCTAAATAGAGGGATTAGAAAAGTCATAATATAGTTATAAAGAGCTTTTGCTGGTTAACGAAGTAATATGAGAATAATTAATTAGAAGTACAAAGCGCCCCTATACAATGTATAAGTAAATTAAAAAAGAGATAATAAACTACGTAGTAAAGTATCTAATAAAAAATATATTTGTATCCCCTCCCTGCCTACTAACTACAAAGTCAGTATGGCAGGTACTTTGGCCTAACTTCTCTACGAAGTACGATGTAAAAGTTAAAGCTACTTTGTACTTCGTAGGAGAAGGAAACGGAAAGGCAGGCACCTTCGGATAAGTTCAGGGTCGGAAAAGAGGTGAATCGAACACCCAGGTGTTAATACACAATATGTAGCAAATATTTCGCCCTACCTATAGCAACTTTTCCTGTATATTTATTATATAATACATATTTAAGTTGTAGCAAATCCCTCTTAAAGTAGGATTCCATCGGGGGGGATTAGAGCATCCTGACTTCGTAGGCAGAAAGATAGCTCCGTCCTTGATTATAAACCAGGGGGTGCGTTTGTCCTGACACCAAACTTATCCGAAGGCGCCTTCTCCGAAGGCGCCAAGGCGGGATATGACGGCGCCTACAAAGTCGTAAGTGTAAAAAAAAATCTATAATCTAGACTATCTAATCTAGACCACGAATTAGATCGGATTCGAACCGACACCTACTTCCGTGACAAGGAAGTCCTCGACCAATTAAGTTACTAATTCTAAGTGTTACTATTACTATTGCACACTAACAACATTAATTCCTTTCTTATTAATTTATATTTAACTCTCTAAGTTAAGTATATTTTTATACACATAAACTAAGATAACTAAACATAAAATAAAAATAACACATAAAACGAAGTTTTGCTCCCATATCCCTAAAAGGGATCAGGATCCAGCTTAAATCCAACACCCACTTTACTAGTGTATGTATTAACGCACAATTCGAAGCCCACAGTCCAACTATACCTAAAAGTACTTCGACCTAAGTCCAATAAGAAATATTCTGTATTGACTTGGTAGGGAGGCTAGAAAAGTCAGCATGGCTGAAGTACAGCACTAAAATATAAAAGTTAGTCGTGGGTAAGGCGAACACATAAGAATAGGTTTTATAATGCGTGCTTCGCCAGAAGCGAAGCCTGAATAGGTTTTATCGGATTCGAACCGATATCTTAGTGATTAAAAGCCACATGTATTAACCATTATACTAAAAACCCTTAGCAAAATACCCCCCCCCTTTATTTAATATATTAATTTATAATACTGGCTGCCTTCGCACAACGGCTTCGCACTACGAAGTCAGGCAGTCAGGAGGGATACAATAAAATATATAGGACTCGCTGCTCACCTTACAGTGAGTACTGAGGAAAAGTAACAGCTGCAGTTAGGCAGCTATCTTACATATATTTAATCTATTATTATATTTTACTGTAACAAAAATTGGAAGGGGAGGATCAAGAGCACTCAGATTCGAACTGAGAACCGGAAGGTTGAAGCTTCTTATTTTACCATTAAACTATACTCTTTTTGGTGCATAGTAGTTTAAGTCTACTATGCACCATACTATATATGAAAGACCCTAAAGAAAAATTAAGACTAAGAAACAAAAAATATTATTTTTTAGAGTGGCGACGTAAGCTCGAAGTAATCGCAAACCAAAGATAATATATTAATCACCGCCATCTAAATCAGTTAAAGGTGTTGGTTCAGAACCATCATCAACAACATTACTAGAATCCTGTTTAGATTTTTGACCTTGTTCAATTGATTCTTTTTTAGCCGTTTCCTTATTATCGGTAGGCTTTTTATTAAGGGATGATTCTTCATCTAATCATTTTTTATACTTTTTATTTTGTTCTCTAACTTTTTTATCAAGTTCAATTAATTCTTTTATAGCCTCTGCAAATTTACCCTCGCTATCGCTATATAATATATAATCTTCTATTTCTAGAACTAAGAACCCCAGTAATATATAGAAACATACAAAAAAAGTCATACAACGTCGACAAAATGTCAGTAAAGAATACCCCCCTCAAATCCCAAATGGTGATTGTCTGTTAAATGGTAGGCGAATATTCTTCATAAAGCTACCGACAAAAAAATTGTTCCTATTATAACGTGCACAAAAATATTAACAATAATTCACATTATTGATTAGACTATGTCATCATATTAGTGCTTATTAAAATAAAAAGAAAATATTTTAATAATTAATATGAAAAGTATAATGCCATTCTTTACTTTAATTCTACACCGATTAATCAGTGCAGAAAACTATTTTTCTTTTTGGGTATCCGGAGGATCGCGAAGCCGGAAGGGAGAAAGACCCTCGTAAGCGAAACCCCGTCACCAAATAAAAAGATATTTTAAAGTACTTCATATTTATTAGCTAGTCGTTGAACCTTTATATATGTCATAAACGATATATACTTGGCAGCAAATTATCATTAAGTTAATAACTTCACAAATAATGACTTTTTTGCTATTAACTTTTTTATTAATAATAAAATATATAATATTAATTTTTAAATTAAAACAAAAGTGTACCCTTTATAAGACTTACCTGTATTTAAATACTGTTTTATAGTATTCCTAGAAATATTAAGACTTTTAGCACATTCAGTCATACTACTATAAATATTTCTATCATTATTAATATTTATGACAACAATATTAGTAGCTTCACTAACTAATTTATTAGTATTTCTAATGTAACGTACTCCGGATGGTCTTATCTCATAAGGACTATCAGATAAATAAAGTGCAGACAATAAATTTTCCACTTCAGGAAGAGAAATAACTTTTTGATCTTTAAGTAAATTTACATTAGTTGTTAATCTATATTTATTCATATGTAATTTTATCGCATCAAATACATATTTACCTTCCAATGTAATATGATAACCTTTATAATACATATCTACCAATTTCAACCATAATGAAAAATCTTTAGCTTTTAACGTTCTTAATAGAACTTCTTTATTAGAATCAAACATAAGAGGTATAAAAGTATCCCTAAGCTCATTAACTTTATTAATTTCTAAGACAATTGTAGGGTTACTGTTTACTTTATACTCTCGAGGTGTTGTTAATAAAACATTACCTGTTTTAAAGAATTCTCTTATTTCATTGTACAATTCTAATTCTTTAATATGATTTTCCAATTTAAACCTAGGCACATATTTATTAGTTGAAAAGGTAGCCTCTGCATCTATAAATCCTGCTAATCAATATTTAGTTATATTAATTTTATCTTTTATAGAACCTGGAATTCATTTACCTGAAAACTTTTGCATTTCTTTTTTATAGTCTATTATAGCTAATTTACCTTCAGCGGATAAATGACCTTTATTTTTAGTTAATAACACTGCTTTTTTAAATAATACAAAATGGTGGTATTTTGAACTATTTAGATTTACATAATCAAATATAGGAATTATAACATATAATAATGAATTTATATCATTTACAAAATAATTCACTTTGTCTTTAGATTTGGTAATATGACCACATTTAAGGGTATGTTTAATATATTCTAAGACCTCTATTTCATCTTTATGAAGACCAATTTGAAATGTAAATTGGGCATATTTATATGTGGTATTTTCCAAAGCTGTTAATCTAATATGGAAATTACCCTCCCCATCTGTAAATCCTGCAAATCATTCTAAAAATCTTCTATCTAAATAATAAGAATTAACTTCAGATGTAAAAGTAGGCAAAGTAATATTTAATTTGTTGTTTATATCAGTGTTACTAACTAAATTACTATAATTTCTATTATTTATTTTTTTAATATTATATAAATTTTTATTAGGGCTGCTACTCAACCCGTGGAACCCAGTTCCAAAGAAAAAACATGTACCGAAAGCACCGTCACTTATAGTAAAAGATGACACATTGTATTCAATACCTTGAAACCCTGTGAAGATTATTGCTAATAATACTGTAGCAACTGATCCATATAAAGCACCTTTTCTACCTCCTTGAATTAAACTGTGATGTGCGTAAGTTATAGTTGCACCACTTGATAGTAAAATTACTGTGTTTAATAAAGGTAATTCAAAAGGGTTCACTGGTTCTATTCCAATTGGTGGTCATTGAGCTCCTAATTCAACAGTTGGAGTTAAAGCTGAATGGAAGAATGCTCAAAAAATCGCTAGAAAGAACAGAGCTTCTGATACTATAAATAGAATAACTCCTAAATTTAATCCTTTCTGCACTGCGAGGGTATGGTCACCTAAAAATGTCAATAAAATAATTATTAATCAATATATCACTATATTGTTTGGACTATATCTTAACTAATGGGTTATATTATTTAACGCATTAATCTTTTACATATAGTCTCTGAGGATCCTACTTGGATAATTATACGTCCGTTGGTTTCCTGCTGATTGTCTTATTATTATAAGAGTTTCCAGCATATAGGAAAATTTTAAGAGAGCACTGATAAATAGGTGATCTATGTAGAAGGGCTATCCTTATACCTGGTTAGCTGCAAACTAAGCTATTAAAGATTTAATTTTGAGTCTCCCTTCTGGTGAAAGATGATCTTTGGCTATCATCATATCATACACAATCCTTCATTTCTTATAATCATTAAGTTTGTCCCCTATTAAAGGATATTTGTCAAAATAGTTAACTAGAGGTTCTAATTTACCTATAGCAGACACAGTTAGAGATAATACTTCTGTTTTTGTCTTATTACTACAATACATTTTTACAGGACAATTTAAAAATATTGCTAACTTTTCCATAAAAGGTAACATTGATAAAGATGTAGGTCTATCATATGCACGTTGATCTAATCTATATTTAAGAGTAACGTGCTCACTACGAGCTCTTTTCATTTCACCTGACTTAGATTTTCCTTCAACATATTTTATTCCAAAGTAACCATCGGATTCTGTAAACCCCGTTAGTCAACTATTATTATAAAAATCCGAAGTATCTAATAAACTTTCAGGTATACTTAAAGAACACTTATCATTTATTATTCTAATTAAATTATTAAATGTTTGGTTTTTAGGTGTTCTAAATTTTCCATGCATTAAGTTTATTAAAGTTTCAATACCTTTTAAATCACCTATAATATAACGAAGTGTATTTGCTCCTGTAATTTGGAAACGCCCTTTGTTACCTAATTCAGATTGGATAAAAGCGTATAAACCTAAATTATTAATATGGGATGTAAATACTATTCTAGGATTAAAAACTCTAGTTGATTTAGAGTTTTTAAATAAAGCTGGAATAGATATATGACCATCACCTTCCAGTAAACCTGCTAAATAATACCCGAAGTTCTCTGAATTGTCTACATAAAGACTATAAGAATTAGAATTTAATTTATGAATACTCAATGCTTGCCTTACATCTTCATCTGTAATAGCTCTAGCTGTAGATAAATTGTATAAAGACCGAAAAAAGCCACAGACACTTTTTCGGATTGGTGCGGTACTCTCTGATATGATATCTCTAAATCAAAATGACATAGCTGATACTACTAATATTAAAGCTATGTAAAAGAAATAATAACTATTACTAAAATTATGCATAGATAATGCAGCACTAGTAGTTAAGTTTAATAAACAAATACTTGTGTATAACGGTCAAGGAGATGGACTTACTAAATGAAATGGATGATCTTGAAAATTACTTCTTATTAAGTTTGTCACTTAGAATAGTAAAAAAACAGTTAGTTTGATTTATAGTTTCTTAGTATAAATTATTACTAAGCATAAAAAATAAAAAGGATAATTAAAATAATAATTCGTTGCTTACTTAAACTAAGCTATTTCTATATATTTTATTTATAAATAACGAGTTTTTCCTGACAGCCTTTAGGAGAATTAATCCCAGTCAGTCCGACTCGCTTTGCAGAAGTACCCCCCATACTTTTGCGAAGCTTCCTTATTGATAAAAAAATATACGAAAGACGCATAGCAGACCTAAAGTAAACAATGTAACTATCATTAGCCCTTAAGATGAGTCGAACATCTATCTCAGTATTAACAGTACCGAGCTCTACCGTTGAGCTATAAAGGCGTGCGTAGCCGAAGAGCTATAAAGGCGTGCGTAGCCGAAGAGGGGGGGGGGGTTATACCAATTTAATGGACAACCCTCTACTAGAATTCGGCCAATATTTTAGGTAGAAATTAATGGAACCCGAGTAGGAAACAAGAGATTCGAACTCTTAGAAGCATCTAGCTACTGAGTTTACAGCTCAGCCCTTCTTGCCAATGAAGGAAGTTTCCTTGGTGGTGCTGCCAGGGAATCGAACCTCTGCAGCACCTCTTTTGCTTTCACCTCAATTACATTTGATCCCAGGCTCGCTTCTAGAGAGAACTTCGGGGAATTGAAATGCCCTACGAGGGGCATTTCAATCACCCGAAGGCCAATCTAGAAACAAGCTCGATAGTGAGGCTCAACTCCCGCTTAGAGAAATATCTCTATGGGTGGTCTTTTGCTTTCTTACGATTTTTTAATCACTGGGACCAGCATAGTACCCTTCCAAAAGCTCACTTCGGACAGCCGGCATACCTGGGCATCCCGTCCATCCGGAGTCAGTTTTTGAAGGAGGACTATACTTAACTAAATATGAGTACCCTAAGGTCTTCACTTCTTTCGTTCTCATGAATCTACCACCAGGTTAGATTAAGAGGCTATCCTTTTTAACCCAGAATAATCAACCAGTACAACCGCTGAGGCGGATCTATGTTACACACCTGGCTGTATGTAAACGCCTGTCTCGGCTCGGTTGCTCTCCTTGCGGATAATAATTATACTGGACCATCAACCAGGGAGGGCTAGTATCAATGCACATAAAGCTTAGAAGTGAGATGAGTATCCACACTACTCCATGAGTCGTGGCTTTTAAGCCAAGTGCCTCCTTCGCCATGATTACTAATACGAGCTGGAAATCCCCCCTTATTTTTGTCGATGAGAGATGCTACAGATTGACTGGAACACCAATCACCTATTGTTCGCGTGCTTTTTAAGACACACGTCCCAACGTGAAAATCTCATAGGAGTTTCCGCCTGAGGAAGCTATGGTGAGATTTTTACAATGGTCCTATTTGTCACAAACGTTTCCATTTGATCCGCTGCCCTCGTAGTGGCGAGCTTACCTCTTTGCAAATTTGCTCATTATACACTTCCCTATGAGACCGACTGCTCATGTCACGTCGATCCGTTCTACTTAAAACGGACTAGGAGGCTGTGGGGCTAGTCTAATAGCCCCACTTACAACTGACTCTCTTACTATTTAATTAGTATTGCTTTAATATTTTATTAAGCAACGTATAGAAGTAAAAAAGCCATCATTAATGCAAATAGTCCAGTAGCTTCCGAAAAAGCAAAACCTAGAATTGCGTAATTAAATAATTGACCTCTAAGTGATGGGTTTCTGGCTACACCTAATATTAATGCACCAAACACTACACCTATTCCAACACCTGCACCAATTAAACCTGTAGTAGCTAAACCTGTACCAATTATTTTTGCAACTTGTATCATCTTTTTAATTAAATAAAAGACATTGTACAATATAAACCTTTTTTTTCTCGATTTATATAAATTTTCGAAAATTAAAGATAGAAGAACAAAACCACCCGCACCCTAAATTAGTATCCGGTTGTAAAAACCGGATAGATTTTAAAACGTATTAGGTTATACAACCACGAAAATTTAATTTTATTAAGAGCTGGCTCTTTTTACCTGCCTTCCGGACTTCAGAGAAGTCAGGAAGGATGAAGTCCGACTTCCGTACTCCCCACCAAAGGCGGCTGCTGTACGACGAGCTAAGCTAGTCGAAGTCAGGCAGTCAGGAGGGAGAACTCCTAAAATAGTTTTTCGATTTTCTATATTTAGTATCCGTATTTGGAGGATCGGCACGCCCCACATTTTTGGCTACGCAGCCAAAGGTACACTTAGTTGATACAGAGGACATTACACGCCGAAGGACTACTTGTAGATGTGCTATAGCCACCCTTCGGAGGGTTGAATATGGCTACTTCGCCGTAGGAGCTAATTTTTAAAAAAGTAAACTTGAACACAGTTCATAAAATTATAATCCTAGTTAAATTAAAAATACACTTAGTTTAGTTTATAGTTATCTACAACTAACTACTATACTGTCTGGAGAGAGGTGTCATTGTACCAGATCATGAAAAGGATTAAAAGATAATATGTGTTTCACACATAAGGCTACTCCTTACTGCAATAAACATCACATTATTTAGCCCTCCAGGTGAGTCGAACACCTATGTAATATCTACGTAAAAGTTACTACATCTCACCACCGAGAAAGAGTTATGGGGGAGGCGGGATCCCCACCCCCCCCATACCCATTACCTTTTACGTTACTATTACTTTAAGTAATTAATAACGTGTATATGTTTCTCAAAGAGTCTGGGACATATACGGGTTTAGTTTTGTTAATGTTAATCAATCCCATGCAACTTCCACTACATGAACCGTATTTCGACTTAACACCAATTAGAATCGCGCATACGAAGAATCCTATAAAAAAACCCGAATCCTATTATTCGCTGGATTAAAATAAGAGAGCAAACTTATTGCACGTACTCCTTTCAGCATGTGACGAGTGGTTAGTACCAATCCAAGGTTATATTCACCGTGACATAGTGATTCACGATTACTAGCAATTTCTTATTCATGTAGCCGAATTTCAGGCTACAATCCATATCTTTTTTATCCTATTTTTTGAGATTAGCTAAAATTCGCATTTTCGCATCTCTTTGTTTAGGAATATGTGGCACGTCTTTAGCCCACAATATTAAGGCCATGATGACTTGTCTTAGTCCCTGTTATCAAATCCCATATACAGGACGATTTAGCTCTATCATAATATATTTACAAATAAAGCTCAGGTTTACGTTAATTCCATGGCTTTTACCACAGTTTCACAACATTAACTGGAAACAGCCGTGCAACACTTGTATGAATAAATATACTAAAACCACGACGTAATACGTAATATCAATAGTATTGATCATCACTACGACGAAGTCGTTTTAATTATTTTATTCTATTCAAATTGTGGTAAGATTTTTCGTGGATCATCGAATTAAACAACATACTTCACTACTGGTGTCAGAAACGGTCTAGTGATTTCAGTTCCTGCGTTGCCGCATTACTCTTGAGGTGAAATGCTTACACTTTCATTTATAGACTAAGTAATAACCTAACCTATGGCATTCATCATTGTCTGCAAAGACTACTAGGGTCCCTAATCCTGTTCGTGCCGCAATGCCTTCGTCCTTCAACGTCAGTTTCTACATAAGAGGCTGCCTTCGCCTTTATCCGTCCTCCAGGTATCACAGAATTTTAACTCTCCACTCACAAGTACGGCCTCTTCACATAAAACTCTAGCAAAATAATAACCTTTTAAAGGTGACATTTGCCGTCTAGGTACCCTTTAAACCTATTTAAGATGAATAACACTAGTCTCATACGTATTACCGCGACTGCTGGCACGTAATTGGTCAAGACATAATATATAGACTGTCATTATCAATCATATATTTAGAACTTTACTCCTTAAAAGGATCTCCTGCACTACCTCTTACCTCTTTCTTAAGGGGATAGTCGGTCCATTCATCCAAGTTGCCAGTTCAGCCGTTAGGCCATTGACCAAGATTCCTCACTGCTGTACATATATGCCTTGGGATTTTTTCATCCCCAATGTGGTCGATCAACCATTTCAGCTTCGACTCCGAGAATTGTTGGCTAGTTAAGCCATTACCTTAACTACTACCTATCCCGCAGATACCTTTCCTCTTAAAGCGGTTATTACACCCTTTTTTTTTATTTTTATGAGGGATTTTTCCCCTCTCTTTAAGGTCGGCCGAATATCTTTCACTCACCTGTACACCACTTTTAATTCACCTTCAATATCTCCGCCAGCCTCCCTGATCCCGAACGAAGTTCGGGATATAGAAGGATAGACAAAAGAAATTACACCATTACTATTTATAATTCAGGGTGCCTAGATAATATCCGAAAAGCATAAATTAAACGTACGATTAGCATGTGTCAAGCATTTGGACAGCGTTCAATCAGAGCCATCACCAAACTCACCTTTCA